CTGCAAGAGCTAGCCTATTTCCAAGCTACTGTAGGATCCTGGGATTCTGTCCACCTTCCTACCCGGCTAAGTCCTTACTATGGAAAGGAAGAAGAGGAGTCTAGTCGAGACCGACCTAAGGGCAGCCGATATCATAATGGTCTATTAACTTCCCGGATTCTAGTCTCTCATGAAGTTGTATTACTCTCTCATCTAGCTGAATACATGGAAAGCCGGCGCTTGGGAGTGCCTCTCAGCTATGAAAATGATGGATTGGTCCTATCCTATTAGTACGCCAACCCCGTTCACCCTTACGGGCCCTGTGAGTAGGTCTACATAGTACTAGTGTAAGCTGCTTAAACAAATGCGAGATCCTTCTTTTTAAGCTTAGATAGTGGTATCGTTTGATCCCTCCTTATTCGTTGAACGGCTAATTCGCATCGTAAGGAGGTAATCAATGAATCACTTTCTCAATCGTATGACTAAAAGAATCGGAGGATACATGAAGAAGAACGGAAACAAACTAAAAGATCAATTGGCGGGACAGTTGTATGATGAGGCTCACAATACAATCCAGGAGGAGCCCGCTTACAGCTATGAAAATCCACTGTATCTGGCCACCGATGTGGGTATTCCTCCTGAATATTCCGCTGGTGAGGTCTATGAATCCCAGGGTCCATACAGTGGTGAGATGCACATCAATGGAGAACAGAATGATTCCCATACCCCCTTGCCCTACCCTGAGGACCAGAACTCAGGGTGGGCATCTCAAAGTGAAATACAGGAGGAACCAGACATGCCTATTAATAGAGTCAACAAGAACCAGCCTAAGACTTCTGACTATGATCCCACACCCGACCGTCCTCACCGACACATAATAGACCACCCCCTGGAATATGTCCGGGTGGAAGAACCTCTCTTAAAGCGAACATCCAAGGAGGCTCACCGATTATGGATAGCCCCCGCGCTGGTCGGATTGCCTGCATGGTTTGATAACTGGTGGAAGAAAGGGAGGAAGGGCGGCTCTTCCTCTAAGTCTAACGCTACATCCCCGCTTGAGAAACTTCAAAAGGCCAGCCTGTCGACGGATCAGCAGTTTACCGCCAAGGTAGCCCTCGTGGTGATTGCCCTCTTGTTCGTGTCCCTTCTTGTGTATGCCTTGCTCGAAAGAAGAAGAAGGAAAAGGGCCCAACAGGCCGTTATTGACCTATACCATGACCACCAGATGGAGCAACTGGTCAAAAAGAAGTCTCTCAAAGATGCCGCCAAGCGGCGTTGGGGCCGCCCGTCGGCACCTATACAAGAGCCGCAGGAGGACCCTATAAGGCCTCATCTACCTATCCGTCCCCCTTCCTTTTACCAGTACCCACCCACCCTAAGTAATCCAGACAAGAGACCAAGGAGGTAAATCATTATGCCCATAGATCGATTTGACGAAGTACCCCTCAAGGCGCGAAAGGGGGATGTGATAACGGTTACCTTCTATTACGGACAAAAAGACGCCTTGCCTTAAAGGGTGTCAAGTATCCCCTGAGGTTAGACTTTGAAGTCCAGAGATGGCCGGCGTCTGCCAACCTAAGGGGATTTGCCTATTCCTTATCATTCGTGTGGTTAGACACCGTTTTTCTCCCCTTGCAGTCGGCCGAGTTTAAGTGGTTTAAGTTGACACTCCGTTTGTCGGGACAATCCTACCAGGTTCCCCTAGTAGGCAAGTATGGACGTATCGATGGGACCCCGCCGTCGGATAGGCTGTTTGCCGTCAATCTCATCCCGCGGGATAGCGCGAGGGGTTACAAACACTTCCACTTCCGTATATGCGGGGTGGCCGATCTGTATGAACAGTTTGACCATCCCGATAACACGACTCCCCATTTAGTGGAAAGGACACAAACCCTTGAGCAATACCTCGTGTCCTCGTTTTCGTTAGATATGGGAAAACAGACGCCGAATAATCCGGATGTGGCTGTCCTGCGCTACGTGCGCGTCCCCGATGCTAAAAGGGGTGCCAAGCGAGAGCAGGGGCAGAAAGGAAAGGTCGTACCTATCCACTTTACAGCCGCATTCTGTGTTGGGTTTCAATAAACGTTATTCCCTTTATGGGGGTCTATGAGGGGATCCCTCTGATGGTCATGTCAAAAGACTTATTAAAGACGCCTGTAAGGGGATAAATAGATCAATATTTCAAGGAAAGGAGACGTCTATGAATATATTAACTAAAAACAAGACAGGGCATCAACCGGATAGATTCCTTCTAATCCTTTCAAAGCAGGAGAGGATAGCCCTTCAAGACCTATTGTCACTGGGATGCAAGATGTATTATTAGAGAGGGAAGGAGCGAATAGCGGGAGATCGGCCCTAGTAAATGTAAATGAATTTAGATGAGTTTTTATGGAATAGAATTCTTATTCTTTTTGATTAATAATAGATCGAATCAGTATATTTCTTCTTCTTTTTTTTTTCATTAGAGATCTATATCTATATTATCTATATTCCTAGAAATCTAGATTGATTGGATATTATCAAAAAACTCTGATTCTAATGGATCCTTAACCAATAACTGACTATCTGCTCGATACAATGACATCTTATTAGAATTAGATCGAAAGAAATGAATTAGATATTGATAACTTTCAAATAACATATTGTAAGTTAGAAAATACTTGGATGGAAAACAATTCAAATTTATCCATCTGTCTTTATAAGCCAAAAGTCGAAAACGAATGAATCGCTCTTGTAAATCTTCTAGTAGAATAGCTTGATACAAGTGAATAGGAACAAAAAGCTGTGGATACTGCAAATTGATATACATAGATTGAACTTCCCTAATATATTCAAAATTGAGTTCCTCGCTCAAGGAAAAATTATTTGATTGCTTGTTGGATAAGTCAGTTATTGATTTCCGATCATATCCACGATAAAAAAAGAAATCTTTTTCCCTCTGATTTGGAAAGTGTTTTTCACGCTCTCTTCTTATACCATAAGTTATATAAAGCCTCCGCACTAGTTCTTGCTGTGTTAATAAATTACGATGTAAAAAAGGACTACTTGAATCTGAATAAATTGAACGTGCAGGGTCCCACACAAAGCGTTTCCCTAAAAATATAATTGGTTCGTGAGATTGATTCAATTGTGTTTCGTATTGGTTGTATGAGTCAGAGATTCCTAACCCTAAGAATCTCTCACGTAATAATATGTTATCTAATTGATTTTCCAATCTTGTAATTTCTCTTTTTCTCACTACCCCTAAAGATCTGTTGTAACTAAACAAGTATCCCTTTTTCTTATACAAATTATTTTCACTATATTTAAATTTATTCAATTCAAAATCCCGTTGGGGTATTTGATCCTGATTCCAATAAAAAAGGATCAGATTATCCAAGCTATTGGATTCGGATAACAATCTTATTGATTCAAAGCTACCGCTTCGCTGAAAACTAAAATGCCATACCTTAGGAGACCAAGCAATCTCGCGTAACACTTCTTTGATGATTGAATCCGTTTTACTTGATTGTTTTATTCTGAGGTGATTAGACACGCCTCTTTTTGTAAGTCTAGAGGAATAACTAGAATAGATTATGTTTGAATAAAAATTACGATCAATACAAGAGACAAAAGGAAAACTCTTCTTTTGACTTGTACTTCTACCAATTTCTGAGCATAAAAAATTCTTTGAAAGGATCTCTAAAATACCACAAGCTAAATTAAAATCATTTTCCTCGGTTTTATCAATCAAAATAAGATTCTCTTCATGTTTAATATCCATTTTGCAACAGTCGCGAGCTGCTAATCCAGCTAATGGGACCAAAATATACGGGAATATAGTGAACTCTTTAATCGTCGACTCAGTTATGGAAGGTTCTAGATACCAGTTATACAAATGATAGAATCTCTTTTTTAATTTATTATCGTTGATAAATAAAATACCTGTATAAGGATTTCTTATCCAATCATTCTTTAGAACAGATTTTCCTATCTTGTAAAGAAGTGTTCGATATTCCGAACTAAATTGATTTTCATTACCTATACAAGTAACAATTGAATTCTGTCGATGCAAGGCTAATTCAATTGTATCATTATATAGAGCTCTTCTACTTTTTATTGAAGTATTTATTAATAATGTCCCATTAACAAAATAATAAAAATCTCTTTTACTATAACCCATAGTCAAATAATCAATAGCTTCAAGAAGAGATGAATTAGCTTCTGTTTCAAAACCTTTGAAGCGTAAGAGAATCGACAGATCTTCTCGGCGTTGACGCCTATTAGACTTTCGAAAGTTTATCAATTGATTTAACCGATTCGGAGCTATTAAAGCTGGATCTACCTTTGAAGGCACATGAGTTGAAGCAATAACAAGATTATTACGAATGCAAGAGGTCTTGCGTTCATAACTAATACTTCTTAATGTTAAACAAAGTAAAAACCCGGGATTAGCTTCTAATCTATGATACAAACGATGAACATTCAATTCATGAATATCTTGAATCCATATTGTACAAGGAGACATCTGTTTTGCTATTGCAAAAATAAGATTTAATCGGTGTACGCTCTGCCTCGAAATGAATTTTCCACGTATGCTAGTAAAAAATGATTTATTATATAATAACTTCCTCAAGGGTAGTTTTATTAACGGAAAATACGAATTAGATGCTATATCTCTAATTATAAAAGATCGTCCAGTTTCTATAGGCCCTACTAATGGAATTCCTTTAGATGGTATTAATCCTGATTGAAATGAAATAGGTATGTCACGACACGGAACATCTAGAATCCCTTTTTGTTTTACTATTGATGAAAATAGGATATTCTTTTCAAGGGCCGAAAGGACCCACTTCTCTGCAGGATCCAATTTACAGGTTTTATAATTCAATAGATTTTTTTGACAAAATTGAGGCAAATATGATAAAAGGTTAGATCCTTCTTGTCTTTCTGTTAAAAATTCATCAATAATATGATTTCTCAATAAGTTAGAATCAAAATTCTCTGTTCCATATTTAGAAATAGTATTATTCGTTACAAAATGTTGAGTCAATAATTCTGTCTTAATCCTAAGGATATCAGAATTTGATCTTTCAAATATCCAAAAATCAAGTCTGCTTCTCACAAAGAAATAAAAGAGTATATTACTTGTATAGTTTAACAATTTCTTCAAAGAATGTATTAATAGATGTCTTGTTTGCATTTCCCTTGTCGAAGGGGAATACATTACCTTTTTGAAATAAAATCCACGCATTGGGTCTGTTAAGTATCTAATAGTATTAAATTGGCCCCATAGATAAAAAAGATTAAAGCCCGAAACTGTCGACAAATAATGCTTAAGAAAGAAAAGAACCATTAATATTGAGACAAGAGGATAAAATAGGATAGGTTTCTTTAGAGACCTAACTATTGACCATCGTAAATGTGTTGTATTCCTTTGATTAGTAATTTCTTTCAAAAGAAAAAGGTCAAACCTAGCTAGCATGTTATTGATCAAATCACTTTTGAAGATCAATCTTAGACTTGATAAAAGATACGCTCTAATGTTATTTGTTTCCTCAGCAATCCTTTCAGCAATTCTGGAACATTTCAAATTGAATTGATCACTCACATTAAGCACTATTTCTGGATATGTTTCGATAATTAGATCATAGAAGTATCTCCACCAGTTGGGAGTAAAAAACCAGGGTATATATTCTGCAAATAAGCTCCAATTATTCAAGATACTGTCTCTCGAAAAGATCCAACATAAATTATATCTTTTCAAATCCTTGAATAATTCATTGAAATCGATGATATAGGATGTACGGATAAGTTCGTCTAAAATATATGTATTTGCAAACTCAGTATTTTCATGTAAAAACTTACTTGTTGCTAGAAATCTTGATGCTATACTGTTGTGTAATGAGAATCTTCTCAACCAATAAAGCATTTCAGATTCTTCTGATTCACAAAGAGACACGATATTAGAAATGTTATTATAATATTGATTCTTAATTGACTCGTTCAACGAATTAAATTCCTCATCAATAGATCTCTCTAAAAGAAATCCATTGAATCCCAGATTTTGATAATGAACTCGAGTTTGCCCATTAGCCGGTATCCCAAGGTCTATCAAGGTCTTTTCTAAACAGTTTGTATAATTACTAGATAATATAGAAAAACGTTCTGTTTCTTGAAAAAATGAGTACAACTCTGTTGGTGACTTTCCTAGCTGCAGAATAGAATCACAAAATCTATATGAATTACTTAATACTATTGCAGATTTATTGAAATTAGATGGACTAGATTCAATTTTTGAAAATATAGAATCAACACCTCTCTCCTCTATTTGTTGAAATAATTTTGGCAATAATGAATCAGACACTTGGAACTGAATAGATGGAATAATATATTTATCAAGGGTTCTTGGTAAAAAGAATAATATGACTTCGCTATTATCAAAACCCATACACAGATTATCTACAATATTGGAATAGCTATTACTACAATTTCCAATAGAAGATTTTGTTCTAATTATCGGAATAGAATCTCTTCCAGAACAACTCAATAGAGTTGAATCAATATTATTGATAAGATCGAGTCTATTTACTTGATCAGAAGCATATCGGCTCTCAATACTATTTCTTTTTGAATCAATAAGATAATTCAAATCGTCTAAAAACGGATTCCAATTTTGCCTTCTCGTAACAAAAGAGGCATTGCCCCAAAAAGCATTTTGGGTATCTTCAATCCAGGATGATTCAATTATAATTTGATCCTCTGAGGATTCTAGAAAGATTGAAGATGCTATCAATTCTTCATCAATTTGCAATTCGGATTTAATTAGGATACTATCTTTTTTTCTAAAAATCTTATTGAAAAAAGATAGATCTTTGTCARTATTAATTAAACTTAAGAGATAATCAAGAAACACAGAATCTATATTACTCAGTTTATAGACAAAGGAATCAACCATATTAATAAGAACATCTCTAGAAATAATATCAGGAATAATGACTCGGTGAAGAAATGAGAAATTGATGAACTTAAGAGAATACTTACTATTAGTATTACTCATACTAATACCAATATTACTCAATAATTTATTTCTTACTAATGATATATCATAAATTGATCTATCAAAGTCAGATGCTATTTCCATAAGTATTCTGCTGAAAGAAAAAGGGGACGGGTCTTTAATAATATTGAACGATTTGTACAAAAATAATTCAGGACTTCTATGTTCATCAATTTGAAGAATAATACATTTGGTAAGCAAATAGYTTATGTCTTCTTTCCAGTCGAATAATTTTTGTTCAGTAGCAAGTCTCGTTATAGTAATAGATCTATTGCTTTCTGCCCAGCTAATGAATCCATATTTGATTTGTAATAGATATTTATTAGCTACTGTACAGAAACAATCATATAAAAAATGAAGATATATCAAGTAAAAAGAGATTCTCCTATTTTGTTCATATAATCGAACAAGAGAATAGATTGAAGGTTCATTATATTCCTTTTTCAATTGAGACCACAAGATAGAAAGATTATTCTTACTAGTTAGTTCTCGAGGTCTATCTATAGATATCTTAAAATCATTTAGTAAAGTATTATTAGAATCAAAGTATTGACTACCTGAAAATAGATTCCTTTCAAATAGAATGGCTTTCAAAGATTTCCCATTAAAATCATCCCTAGTAACCTTATTAGGAATTGGATTCAATCTATTAATAACTCTGATCAATCTAATTAATCGATTGATTGATCCATATCTTATCCTTGAATAGTTATATGAAATAGAAAATTCTTTTTGATTTTCATGAGAATCTAACCTTAACAAATAGAAGAACAGCTTATAATTATTATTATCTTGAAAAAAGTATATAGAATCATTAGAATCATCTTTGAATAATCCTGTTGTATAAGGAAGTAAAGGACCACCTACCAATAAAGGGGAATTGATCGTAAAGTGAGAATGTTGAAAATATCTCTTTATTTTCCACAAAGGAAATATCCTTTTGATACCTAAAAACATGGAATATTTAGATCGTTCTTTTGTCAAATCTGTATTAAGAAGGATCTTATTGGCAAGATGACTCATACCTTGTTTACGCATCAATAATTCTGTTGAGGAAACAGAACCGACTATTCTTATAAGATTATTACGAAATATTGTTCCTTTTTTCAAATACAAATTATTTATGAAAACATTATCAGATCTTTTCATAAGATCTCTCTTACTAGAATGATACATAGACATTGATATTGTTAATACCATTAGGATTCCCAGAATAAATCTATTATCTAGTTTTATCAAATCGCGTAAATCTCGTAAGAGCAAGGGATTCAAGATTCATAGATCAAATAGTTTAATAAAAGGTTCAGAACCATAGAATATACTAATTAATAATCTTATTGGATTTCGATTCTTCAAAGAGGTAAAGAAGRAATGAAAGCTATCTATTTCTGCTAATCCCAAAACTTTAGATAAAGAAAACGCATTTCTTACTCTTCTTCCTCTCACCTCTCGCAAATTATTTTCTTTCTTCATACTATATTATATGTAATCAATACTATCTGTTTCTTAAATTCTATTATATAGATAATATTAAAAGATTCAAGATTCAATTGATTAGTGATTTGATTGCAATGACTCAGAGGTATGTTTCACCTACCATTTCAATGTTATTAGGTTGAAAAATCCAAATGGTTAAAAAAATCTATTCTTTTATTCTCCATCTTTCGATTAGTTTATTTTACTCTCTTATTTTCAGAAAGTAAAACAAGTTATCTGATCTAATCCAATGGGCGAACGACGGGGATTGAACCCGCGCGTGATGGATCCACAATCCATTGCCTTGATCCACTTGGCTACGTCCGCCCCTTCTTTGGCTATTTAGTTATCTGAATGTAAAAAATAACGACTCTAAAGCCATTCAATTGAGAAACATACATGGTAGTTTTTATAGATGAATAAATTATTCTTTCTTAATCTGTTCCAATGAAATGAGTGTTGAGATAAGCTTTGTGTCACTCGGGATGATATTGAGATTGAAAATCCATTTTCAATCTACACGATTGAGTAGTATTAATCAGCCCATTAGAATTGAATAGTATTCTAAACGAGCTTTTGAATTCAACATTGAGAACTCTATAGTAGAATYATGACAAAAATTATTAGTATTCTTACCGACCAGAAAGAATCTCGACTAAGTCCCAAACCTTTTAGTTTAGAAAGGTTTGGGACTTAGTTAAACTGCAAAACCGGGCATATTTATATTATCCGTTTACAGAAGGAGCCTCAACAGAAGCCAAGTCTAGAGGGAAATTATGAGCATTACGTTCATGCATAACTTCCATACCTAGGTTAGCACGGTTGATGATATCAGCCCAAGTATTGATAACACGACCTTGGCTATCAACTACAGATTGGTTAAAGTTAAAACCATTCAAGTTGAATGCCATGGTACTGATACCTAGAGCGGTAAACCAGATGCCTACTACAGGCCAAGCAGCTAAGAAAAAATGTAGAGAACGAGAATTATTGAAGCTAGCATATTGGAAAATCAAACGGCCAAAATAACCGTGAGCAGCTACGATGTTGTAGGTTTCTTCCTCTTGACCAAACTTGTAACCTGCATTAGCAGATTCATTCTCAGTAGTTTCTCTAATCAAACTGGAAGTTACCAAAGAACCATGCATAGCACTGAATAGAGAGCCGCCGAATACGCCAGCTACACCCAACATGTGGAAAGGATGCATAAGAATGTTATGCTCAGCCTGAAAAACAATCATGAAGTTGAAAGTCCCAGAAATACCTAGAGGCATACCGTCAGAGAAACTTCCTTGACCGATTGGATAGATTAAGAATACAGCGGCAGCAGCTGCAACGGGAGCTGAGTATGCAACAGCAATCCAAGGACGCATACCTAAACGGAAGCTAAGTTCCCACTCACGACCCATATAGCAAGCTACACCAAGTAGGAAGTGAAGAACAATAAATTCATAAGGACCACCATTGTATAGCCATTCATCAACGGAAGCTGCTTCCCAGATTGGATAAAAGTGTAAACCGATAGCTGCAGAAGTAGGAATGATAGCACCAGAGATAATGTTGTTTCCGTATAACAAGGAACCGGAAACAGGCTCACGAATACCATCAATATCTACAGGAGGAGCTGCGATGAAAGCAATGATGAATACAGAGGTTGCGGTTAGTAGGGTAGGAATCATTAAAACACCAAACCATCCGATATATAGACGATTTTCGGTGCTGGTGATCCAGTCGCAGAAGCGACCCCATAGGCTTGCGCTTTCGCGTCTTTCTAGAGTTGCGGTCATGGTAATTTTTGGTTTTCGATAGAATTAGTGAGTCCCCAAGCTATTGAGCTTGTTGATTGATAGTATAGCATGGAATTCTATTAGTGTCAACCCATACCCATATTGAGCGAATATCAAAAATTATTTCAATGAAAAATGAAATCTCATTTATGCTTCTAAAGAAGTAAAAATTTGGAAGTATTAGTTTGTAGCTTAAAATATATGGTTCTTAGCTTATCCTATCTATGTTTCATTTAGTCCCAATTAGAATTTGTATCGTACCCCATACACTATATAATAGTAATAAATAATAATGAAAACTGAGTTATCTCTAAATACAAATACCAGAATCTTTGGTTCTTCAAGATTTCATTTGGCTGGAAGGAAGAAAGTTTCGAGTCCCCTGAAAGAGAAAAGGTTCTGAGAAATATTCTCAGATCAAATCTACGTCGAATCATACGTGTTGTACTTTTATGTTTACAAGCCAAGGTTTTACCACATGATAATTGTAATATGTATCTCAATCTATACAATTTCTCTCTATTTATCAATCCACTATAATAGATAGAGAGAATCTTCCAAACCTGAATAAATCTTCTTAATATATCATCATCCGTTAAGGTAGTCCAAGCTGATCTGCTAACGAGACGTCCGGAACTGTCGCAAAAACCCTCTTTTGCCATAGATTTGATTAGAAACAGAATTGGAATCCGAAAGAATGATTCATTAATAATAGAAACAGTGATATATGACTCCCTTACGGTTCCAACTCGAACTTTATTAATTCTTGATTGAACACTTAGGATATACCCCAGGAATAATACACGATTCTTGAATAATATTCTGAGACTAATTCGATGGCAATGAAGCCAACGGTGGGAATGGAATTCTCCGAGCTTTAGAAAGTAATAGATCCATCCTTTCGCTGAATAGTTAGTTCCCTTAAGGATTACAAGAGAATGATTTTGATATCTCCCATAATGAATGCATAAGTTTCTAGTAAGATGAGAATAATTCTTTAACGTATTCAAGAAAACTCTAGCAACATGGTTTTCTTTCCGAAGAATATTATTCTGATCTAGAATATCTATAAGATATTCAAATTGTAAACAAGAGAATTGTTTCCATAAAGGCACGACTAATGATTCAATCTCGTACATATAGAAATTCCATACCAAGATAGCTAGACTATTTACAGGATAATCTAGTGAGAATCGAGAGTTAGTATACCTATGAAAAATCAATCTCGATAGATGTAGAAACGGAGCATCCTTGATTTGCCGACGAAATATTCGAATAGAAACTTCTGAATGGAGATTATGAGGTATTTTTGTTTCTAGAACATAATTTGAATGTACAAATCTATCTTCCATAAATGGAAATATTGAATGGCTGGATCGAGAGCTTTTCCAGTCACTAAATTCTCTCATTAATAAGGGTTCTATTCGGCGTGAGAAAACAATTTCTAAAACTGAGCATATTCCTCTCAAAAGTGCATCAAAATACAAATCTTTTAAAACACCGAATCAAATTGAATCAGATTCTGGAGAAAAAACCCCTGAAAGATCTTCTTGCCGCATTGCATTGATCAGACGTCTTATAGATATTATACTATATCCTTCAGAGGTATTAGCCTCTTCTATCGAATCTATTCTTAATCTATTGGAAGAACTATTATAAGCTATTGAGTAAAGATCATCTTGAAAAAGAAAGGAATACAAAAGATATTCCCAGATTGGGTCTATTCCCTTTCTCTCGCGTAACTTCTCAAATTTGGACAAGAATCTATATCCAGTTCTCATAAAAATAACCTCTCGATTGTATTGTGAAGATCTCACATAGTACAATCTAATTAAAGTTGACAAATTTTTTCAATTTATTAGTATTCTCTAGATCTTGTAAATTCATATTTATAAAGAGAGTTTATACACAGAATTAGTCAAATTCCTCTGAAAAACTAAGACTGTGCTCCCAACCCGAATGGGTTGAAAGCCAAAAATCAGTCTATTTAGTGAAATAATTATCACTCATTTAACTTCACGAATCTTGAAAAATCAATGTTAATTTGATAATTATGGGTATCAGCATATTCTCTAGCTAGAGAGAGTTATCTCTTTATTTAGGAATGCTTTTACCGTTTTCCATCGCCCCTACCGATCAAGAAATCTATGAATCTTAAATAATCTTTTTCAAGATAAGATTTGATAGAGAGCCAATATCTTTTGATAGAAAGACTACTTTTTAGAGGAATGATAAATACTACATAGATATAAAGTAGGAATAGAAAAGAAGGATAGTAGAGAAACATTTGTGAAATCATATAAACCGAGCTCATTGGATTCTCCTAATAATTAATTCACTTCTACCTGTTCGAACACCTTTGCTCGTCTCAATATATCACGAACAGTTTCTGTTGTTTGAGCTCCTTTTTTTAGGAAAGAAATGATAGCAGAAACATCTAATTGAATCTGACCGTTTCGGGGATTATAACATCCAACTTCCTTAATAGCTTTTCCCTGTTGTCGGGATTGAACATCAATTGCAATTATTCGATAAGTCTTTTATTAGGATAGGTACACAGAACACTTGATTTCCCCCCTATGAAACCGTACATGAAATTTAGACTTCATACGGCTTGAGCTACAACTCTCGTACTTGTAGAAGAAAAACATTAGTAACTATGTGTGTATCCTATTTCTTCTTGATTCGAGAGGAAATACTCTTAACTCATGTCTGTTTCGGGAAATCAAAAAGTTCCTATTTACCTCTTGAGTTGTCTCTAACCAATAATTAATAAGTTTCAAATAATATCATCGAATTTCTCAAAATATCTCATCGATTGATTCAACTCTGTATTTAGTATTCTCTCGTTCCTGGATCGATTCCATTAATCCTTAGGTTTAAGCTTCACTCCAAGGGTTTTTAATATTAAGAAATGGTAGCAACAAAATTCATTCTAATCAACCCATCACGAAAGATTATATTGGACAACTGATCCATTATTTCACAAAGATTGATTAGGATAATTCAGCAATTGATTAGGATCCAACGATTGAATATTCTTATCTTAATGAGATCTCTTATCTTAACTTAATAAGATTCATTCAATTTTGAGAAAATCAATATCTAAGTCTCTGATGAGAGCATTTATTCTTCCTGTAATTGCGGACCAACAAAATTTGATAGCTTTATTTTATTATGTAAACTAACCATAGACATCACCCCTGATAGGAGAAATATGAGAGAAACCTAAGTTCCAATCAATAAAATATCAGTGCTCAAGCTTCATTGGATAATCCAGTTTTAAACATGTTGAAATAAGAGCATTTGCTTCGGATTTGAAAATGGCGGTTACTAGAGTCCGCAAAAACGATCCCGATGTCCGAGCCACACGTTGCTTTCCACCATATCGTTTTAAACGGGGTTTTACCATAATATCTAGACTAAATATTATATTATTATTATTATTATTGAATAATTGTTATTACAAAAATGATTCTGGTGAGAGAGACAAATACTATACCACACTAAATTCAACAAAATTCAGCAAAATTCAGCAAAAAAGATCTATCTTCATGATCATAGATTCCAATGCTTTGGAATCATTCACTCAATTTTTCCTTAGCCGCATACATTACATTAACTGTAATATCTGTAATATTATTCTGTCTTGCAAAAATCTCGGTATTTCTCTTGACTTTCCCTCTTACAAAACCAGGAATCTTATTAAGTTCCAATTGACTCTCAACAGTCCAATCTAGATCATTATCTGTAGATAACAATTTTGTAATGACTTCTTTGGTATCGTGACCACCAAATACATCTAATAGATGATCTTCCATACCTAGGGTAAATGAGTTATAGACTAGATCAGCTATTTGATTAGTTCCTTCATAACCCAAAAAGGGTCGATATCCCAAAGGGAAATTTTGAATATGAACTGGTGAGGAAATAACTCCACATGGAATATCAAGGCGTTTACCAATATGGCGCTCCATTTGGGTTCCAAATATTGCAAAGGGCTCGATACAAGCTATCGTATCTCCAACTTCAGTGTGATCTTCTGTAATTAATATCTCATCGCATAAACCTCGAACCTGGTCACTGAACCGTTTCATGTCATGTTTACAGTAAGTACCTGAACAACTAACGTGAATTCCCATTTCTTTAACAAGTATTTTGGTAATCGAAGCTGCATGAGTTGCATCACCAAAGACTACTGCCTCTTTCCCAGCCGAATTCTGACAATCAATAGATCTTGAAAACCAAGCTGCTTGAGAAACAAATTTAGTTTGATTCTCTATGTATGATTTATAATGAACCTCGCCTCTTGATAGGAGAAAACTCCAGGCATTTATATACTTCTCAATCTGTCCAATAAAATTAGATGTATCTAAAATTCCCATAGGGGTGGTTGATATGTAAGGCATTCCAAATTCTTTCTCTAAAAGAATTGCTGTCATTAAACCTACTTCACGATAAGGAACTATATTGAACCAAGCTCGTGGTAAATACTTTAAGTCTTTTAAAGATCCCCCTTCTGGAACTACTTGATTGACTAAGATTCCCGAATCTTGCAATAAACGTTTCAATTCACGACAATCATGTTGATTATGGAATCCTAACGTAGAGGTTCCAATTATATTTACCGAAGGTTTGTCTGTTACAGATCGATCTAATCTGTTTTGCTTACGAGCCTTATCCAAACAATGTCGAACTATTTGTTCTAAAGTTCGATCTGCTGCCTGAAGTTCATTCACTCGATAGTGATTAACATCTGCAAGAATTACATCAGATGCAGAATGAATAGAAGCTCGATCTACGAAATTCTGCAAATCTTCTTGCAAGATACTGGAAGTACATGTAGGTGTAAGGACAATCGGATCGGGACGTTATTCCTCATCTTTTCGATTTATATTATTAATAACCTTTTCTTGAGATCCACGTGCTAATACATGACGGTCTACTATACTAGCAGTTACTGGGGTGAAATCTCTTTCTCTTTCCAACATAGAGCGCATTACATTAAAATAGTCATCTCCCAAAGGCGCATGCATTATAGCATGTACGTTCCTGAAAGAACTGGCTACCCGTAGAGTACCAATATGAGCAGGTCCAGCATACATCCAATAAGCTAGTTTCATAAATCACTTTCCATTATCTTTTTCTTCCACATCCAAGGGAAATCTATTGCTATATTTAACTTATCATCATAATATAATATGACCTGGAAGATCCATCCAGAGTTGAAAAGGGAAAGAGTCATAATATTTATTATTATTCTTGGTTATTCTAACTCTTTGTCTTTGTAAGTAGGCAACATTAGAAATTATCTATTTCTACAACCAGGATCTGGGGCGGCAGGATTCGAACCTACGAATAACGGGATCAAAACCCGCAGCCTTACCACTTGGCCACGCCCCATGAATGAGCAATATAATGAATATGCCATACTTTAATCCTTCTGTCAACCTAACCTGTCGTAGAAATACAAAATGATTACAAAAGGAATCAGAAGAGAACAGTTTCCCATAGAACTAGGTTGAAAGGTCTCATTCATCAATCACTCAAATAGCCACTTCGGCTGAATACCGTAAATATTTATTCTATTTACTAGAATTGAGAACTCTTTACTTAATCAAAATAATATGTACTTAATGGTTCAACTTATTAATAATGGTTATTGTATTAAAAGAGAATTTTTGTCATTGGAGAATAGAAATGATAGTTCTGCTTAACACCTATCTGGGGAATTCTTTTCAATCAAATAACGCTTTTCTTGCTAAGCTACCTGAAGCTTATGCTATTTTTGATCCGATTGTAGATGTAATGCCAGTCATACCAGTGTTTTTTCTTCTTTTAGCCTTTGTATGGCAGGCTGCGGTTAGTTTCCGATAGTAAACCATTCCTTTGTTTTGGGCGGGGTTATTATTATAACCCCCAAAAGACAAATAAATAACTTTATTCAATCTTATTAAATAATGTTAATGGTGAATGCGAAGAACCGCGAAGAGCTTTATTTCAGAATCCGGATTCGAGATCAATTTCATTTAGACTATTTTGCTATAAACCTATCAAATACTTATGTATCGTAAAAGAGGGGGGAGTACTGTCACACACTTAATAATGAAATCAAATCTTCTACTTTTTAGCTCATAATTAATAATAACTAGCTATTATATTAATAAGATTAGATATTTTTACCAAGGAAAGAAAAAAGAAAGGGAGATTCAGAAAGATTGACAAAATATGATTTTAAATAAAGATTCATAAGCCTATCCCTTCACCACTTTTCTTTACCATTCATTGATTTGAAGAAAAAAGAGTCATCTTTTGTAACATTTATGAGAGAGATTGTTTATTGCCGAGGGCTCAAAAGCTTTTTATTTGTACGTGTACGTGAGGTTAAACCTGATTGAACAGATTGTGGTTCAATATCCTTACTAACAAGAGTAAGAATAGTTTCTGAATCAGATTCATATAATGAATGATTCAATTTAGTTAATACAAAAAAAAAATCGATTCTATCAAAAGAGAAATTAGATTCCCGAGAAAAGAGAAGAGATACTAGGAAGATACATATATTTAGTCAATGTTTGAATCTATACTATTCTTTTTTCTCAAATAGAATAAAAAGGTGTGATATAAATACTCTAAACATATTCGATTCTATTCTACCTCTAGTTATGATCACGGAGATTAAGTCATGCTTACTCTTAAGCTGTTTGTCTATACAGTAGTTATCTTTTTTGTTTCCCTTTTTGTTTTTGGATTCTTATCAAACGATCCAGGACGTAACCCTGGACGTAAAGAATAGCCTTACTGCCATGTCTTAGTATTTGCAATTATCTTCCTTACTAGATCAATCAATTACTAGGATTCATTAGTGGGAGAGAGAGGGATTCGAACCCTCGGTACAAAAAACTGTACAACGGATTAGCAATCCGACGCTTTAGACCTCTCGGCCATCTCTCCAAACAGGAAAATCATTTGGACTCTAACATCAACCTGAAAAGAATAAAAATCTATGCTGCAACTGAGGTATCAGAAACATCGTGTCTGAGAGATCTTTAAAAAGGAAATCAAAATGTTGATAAAAGCAAAGATTTGGATTCTCAGGAATTGACTGTTCTCTTCTGATCAGCCTAGCCAAAATTAGCCAGGCTATCTTTTTATGCTACAAGAACTGATCATTGATATAGTGCGGAACCCAATCTCACAGCTAAGAGACTTGTTACAAAAGCACCAATAAGGGCAAGAATAATTTGACCGTCTGAGATTGATGTCATTACTGCATTATCTCCCTGATTATATTTTGACAGATGAGAAACAATAGATGAAATTTCTTTATTTCCATGAATCACTGCACTCTTGTTTATTGTACTAAATTCAGTTCCTCATGGCTATAGAAATGAGTCGTTCAATTCAAGGCCAACCATCTCTTTAGATTCAAATAGTGAGGAAAAAGAATGAGAAAGAACTATAAAACAGAAAAAAAACCGTTGTAATTCTGAGAGAGATATTTTTAAATATAATCAAGAGGTCAATAATGAATTTAGAAATCATTGCACAACTTTTTGTTCTAGCATTAATAGTTGCATCAGGACCATTAGTAATTGCTCTATTAGCAGCTCGGAAGGGGAATCTATAATTCTTTTCTATCGTCTCCGGAAACAGGCTAAGTTTAAAAAAAACACCGAGTTCCGGAGATCAACACCGGGAGACTCTTTGTCTCTTACTAATATAATATTAACCCCTATTGCCTTTTTTAAATCCCGTTATTAGACAGGGAGATATCTTATAGGATAGAATCTTATTGAGGCGGGTATGGTTTAGTGGTAAAAGTGTGATTCGTTTCATCCTCAAAGCAAGTAGTTGAGGGATCTTTCAAATCGATTGCTTATTTGACCAAGAATCTTTATTTATACAGGAATTCACATACTTCCCTATAAGAAATGTTAGTGTAGGGAACACCATTCCCGTTCTTCCTATATTCTAAAACAGCATATTTAAATTGGTTAGGTATCGGAATAACAAAGCGGAATTGATTCGGGATTCAAGAGTCCCAAAACAATTAGGAAATAATCTATGGATAGCCACCTAAAATATCTGTTTCATCGTCACTAAATATCGGATCCTAAGAAATCCGGACTAAATACTTTTGAAAGATTAACCCTGGTTTACCAGGATTATCAAACATTATTGAATTGACGCATTTTTGAATTATTCAACTCGGTGAAAACATTTTCCTAAGGATATATATCAATAGAAATAAAGAACGAAATAATTGGAAAAAAAAATATTGACTTACTGACTTAAATTGAGCTCCATTCTATTAATCTAATAGTATCAATCTAATAGAAGGAGTAGCAGAAATAAGAATACTATTCCTTTTCCACAAGGATCATCTAAGAAGTATATTCTTGTTCTATGAGATACAAGAAGAGAAAAAAGAACCTACATAGATAGTATGGGTGCTTTTCTTTTTGTTTTTGACAACATAATCTTTTTAGTTAGTAAAAAACAGAAAGGAGGATAGCTAAGATGAATGAAATAATACTACTATCGATCTGGGATAGACTTCTTTCTAGCGATTTCTATTCTATTTTAGTTTGAATTATCCGGAGAAGAATCTTTCATATCATAAGATGTCTCTATGTATAACTATTCATTGTAGTCATCTAAATTTAACCCTTTTCTCCTAAAAACAAGTTTATCCATGGAGGAGCCGAATGAAGAGAGACCTTCACGTTCGGTTCTGAATTAGAGATGTTGAAGCCATTCATTAACATCGACTATAACCCTTAGCCTTCCAAGCTACTGATGCGGGTTCGATTCCCGCTACCCGCTAATGGTATTGAAATGATTTGGGTTCCTCTCTTTTCAATATTAATCTTTGTTTATTTACCTATCAATCTGATCCTTTTTTTAGAACTATATTGTGAACAAACTTGATTTATTAGTTGTTTGTTCACAATCACAATATAGCTTATCCCTTTCTACCCAAATCTTAAGTATGAAGAAGCGTCCATTGTCTAATGGATAGGACAGAGGTCTTCTAAACCTTTAGTATAGGTTCGAATCCTATTGGGCGTAGTTTTATCATTCTATATCTGACTATACAATCCATATCATCCATCATTGATTAGAAACAAGTATTCATTTACTCTTATACTCAAGAATAATTAGGGTAATTCTTAATTAACTATTAAATCACTTTTACTTTTCTTGAAGTAAAAAGAGTTCGGTATGTTCCTTAATAGCTTCCTTCAAAAGGGTTTCCGCTTGTTCCGTAAACATCTTGGTGGAACGAATAATTTGACTAAATTGAGGTTTATTGGTTGTCACATACTCACGCGATTGGACTAAGAATCTTTTAACTTGTTCAACGTCTAATACATCCAAAAATCCATTAACTCCAGTATAGATAGTAGCTACTTGGTCTTCTACCGATAACGGAGCTGATTGAGATTGTTTAAGCAATTCACGTAGACGCTGACCCCTTGCTAACTGATTCTGAGTAGCTTTATCGAGATCAGAAGCAAATTGTGCAAAAGCTTCTAATTCCGCAAATTGAGCCAGCTCTAGTTTCAATTTACCAGCTACTTGTTTCATTGCTTTGATCTGAGCCGCAGAACCTACTCTAGATACAGAAATCCCAACATTGATTGCTGGTCGGATTCCAGCATTGAATAGATCTGCTGATAGAAATATCTGGCCATCAGTGATAGAAATGACATTAGTAGGAATATAAGCCGAGACATCTCCAGCTTGAGTCTCAACGATGGGTAAAGCAGTCATACTTCCTTCACCCAACTGGAGGCTTAATTTAGCTGCTCTTTCCAAAAGACGAGAATGTAAATAAAAAACATCTCCGGGATACGCCTCTCGACCGGGTGGTCTTCTTAGTAATAGAGACATTTGCCGATAAGCCTGGGCTTGTTTAGAAAGATCATCATAAATGATCAGAGTATGCTGTTTGCGATACATAAAGTATTCAGCTAGAGCTGCCCCTGTATAGGGAGCAAGGTATTGCAAAGTAGCAGGAGAATTTGCAGCTTCCACTACCACAATGGTATATTCCATAGCACCGCGATCCTGAAAATTATTGACTACTTGAGCTACTGAAGAGGCTTTTTGACCAATAGCCACGTAGACGCATATAACATTTTGACCTTTTTGATTCAGAATCGTATCTGTAGCTACTGCCGTTTTACCTGTTTGTCTGTCTCCAATTATTAGCTCTCGTTGACCACGTCCTATAGGGATCATAGAGTCAATAGCAATGAGACCTGTTTGTAAAGGTTCATACACAGAACGTCTCGAAATAATCCCCGGAGCGGGAGATTCAATTGATCTAGATTCAGAAGCTGGAATTTGACCCTTACCATCAATGGGTTGAGCCAAAGCATTTACTACACGACCTAAAAAAGAATCACTGACAGGTATTTGGGCAATCTTTCCCGTTGCTTTTACAGAACCACCTTCTTGTATGGACAGACCATCACCCATCAAAACAGCCCCAACATTATCAGATTCTGAATTTAGAGCAATGCCTACTGTACCGTCTTCAAATTCTACTAATTCACCAGCCATTACTTTGTTAGGACCATAAATGCGAGCAATTCCATCTCCTACTTGAAGTACAGTGCCAATATTAACAACCTTAACTTCTGGAACATATCCTTCAATCTGTTTACGAATAATACTGCTAATCTCATCGGGTCGAATGTTTATTACCATTAGTTTTTATCAAGTATCTTCTTGAAAAGTGAGACCTATGAAAGCTAATCAGCTGTATTTTCTATGGCCCTTAGTAGACCAATATGATAATCAATCATGCGTAGGTGCAAATCACTATCCAATCGACTATTCAGTCTTTCCAGAGCTCTTTCTGAGGCAAGGCGGGAGACTTGCTGCCGAACTTGCTCGATTGCTCTTCGTTCCTCGAAACGGATCGTAAAATTTTTACTATCTTCCAATCTTTTTGAATCTTCATCAGCTGCATCGATTAGATCTCGTTTCTCTTTCTCCATCTGCGTAAGTCCATTGACACGGATCTCATCGGCTTTTATTTTCGCTTGTTGCAAGCGGGTCCGAGCTTGTTTGAGTCTCTCAGTAGCCTCTTTATAGCAGTCTTCAGCATCACGAATAGTACTCAATATTGTTCGCTTACGATTCTCTAATAAATTAATCAATGAAAGTGGATTATAGACCCTTGATTTCTAAAAGTTTCTGATCCCTTCCCAAACCGAACATGGATCTTTTGATTCATTCGGCTTTCCTGCCCGTACTCTGTGATTCCATAGGATAATCCGATACCCTGACGGGCCTGCCATCTTTATTCATATAGCTTATCTCAAATCAGTTGAAAATAAAATGAAATGGTTGAAACTTGATAATTATTGAATTGAAGGCTCTTCTAGAAAATAGAATGTTTCTACTACCAGCAGGGTCGCTTCTTCTGAATAATATATCTCCCATATAGGTTGTCCATTCAGCAAATACAATTTGATCACCCTTGAGAGATTCTATTGTCTCTTTCGAGAAATAAGTAAGATTGTCTTCAATATGAGTGTTGTATATCAAATAAACCTTCAACCATGTTGTGGGATCTTTATTTTATACGGTAGGGGAAAGAAAACCCAAGTTTTTGCTTAGACTTTAAGCAATTCAGCTTTAACCATATTAAAGATATTCCCATATCAGGTGTTAGAATAGAGTTTCTACTGATTTTACGAAATGCTCTGGTTCTTACACACTATTATTCAGTCGCAAGTAATTCGTCAGGATTTTGCATTTTCTCTTGTTCCAAATGCAACTGGAAGAAGCCAGTCATCTTATTCAGATATACGACTCGCACACACTCCCTTTCCAAAGTAGAATAATAAACCTAAAACCAAGATCAGATTGATCAAATTTATCTCCAAGATATTGGTATTTGAACCAAAACCCGCAGCAAGAATCCAATAGCTTGAAAAGGAAGCGATATTACTTATACTTCTCATACTCTCTCTCCCCTCCTAAGAGGCTATCTAAGTTGTAAGAAATTCTAATCTAACCTGAGATGAAATCATGGATCCGATGAGAGAGCTCTTGGTTCTTAATAGTTGATTTAATAAAGAAAAGAGCAAAGCAAATCATCTATTGCTTTGCTCTCTTGCAAAAAGAAAGTTATAAGCAAGATGAAAACCATACAGAAAGAACTTAATAAAATAATTTGAGGAATAGTTTTTTGATTAAACCCTTTACCTGAATATGAATAAAAGAATCTTTCAATTGGATGGTATTCAGGAAGGGTTTCTAGGGTGCAGAGCTCTCCAAATATCTGTTAGTATTAGTGAGTCAAACAAAGGGATTTGCAAATGATGATGCTAAAGCTACAACTAGTCCATAAATTGTTAAAGATTCCATGAAGGCTAAACTTAACAATAAAGTGCCTCGAATCTTACCTTCTACCTCTGGTTGTCTTGCAATACCTTCTACTGCCTGACCCGCAGCAGTGCCTTGACCAATACCAGGACCGATAGAAGCAAGGCCTACAGCTAATCCAGCAGCAATAACAGAAGCAGCAGAAATCAAGGGGTTCATATTAATCTCCTCTTAGTTTATTCGGGTTAATCAGTCTCGGCATAACATAACAAAAATCCTTTAGTAAATACTCGCTTAACTTAAATAGTGATTCTGTAAGGTAAGGATCCATTCAAATCTTTTCAATCAATGAGTTTTAATATCTCTATTTAGCAAGAAGATAGAGAACTAGTTATCCCTTTGACAAATAACTAGTGATTCTATTCAGATAATAATTGAATTAAAGCTGAATATTGCATCATAATATATCATTCTCATCATCACGAATTAACAGATTTAATTATTCATTGGAATATAGAAATACCATTTAGATTGAATATCACTAATTCCTTCAAGAACAACAAACCTTTTGGAATCAATCAGTCCTTACCATTTGTTTTTGTTTCGCAGAATACAAGGCGTATTTGGATCAAATAATAATTCTTATTATTATCAACAAACTTTTTCTTTCAGATGGGGATAGAAATAATAATGAGATCTCCCTCCCTTTTTGAGAAGAGAGGGAAAGCTATTCTATTACTCTATTATACCACAGAAACTGTATAAACTGCTTTTATTCATTCACTCTGATACGTCAGTGAATGTGCTCAATAATATCTGATCTAACGTCTTTTTGAAAACGACTTGGTTAGTGATGACCTTCCATAGATTCTCCTATATAAGCTGCAGCTAGAGTGGCAAAAATCAAAGCTTGAATACCACTTGTGAATAACCCTAAAACCATCATAGGAACAGGAACAAATAACGGTACTGAAGAAACGGAAACAGCTACTACCAATTCATCAGCCAATATATTTCCAAAGAGTCGAAAACTAAGTGATAAGGGTTTAGTAAAATCTTCTAGAATATTGATAGGTAACAGTACCGGAGTTGGTTGAATATATTTACCAAAGTAACTAAGACCTCTCTTGTGTGGACCTGCATAAAAATATGCTACTGATGTGAGCAAGGCTGATGCAACAGTAGTGTTGATATCATTTGTAGGTGCAGCCGATTCTCCATGAGGTAATTGAATGATTCGCCGAGGAAACAGAGCACCTGACCAATTGGAAACAAAAATAAATGAAAACATAGTGCCAATGAACGGAACCCAGGCGCGATACTCCTCTTCCCCCATCTGAGTCCTAGTTAAATCCCTAATAAATTCAAGAGCATATTCAATGAGATTTTGACTGCCAGTTGGGATGGTTTGTAGATTCTGAGTACCTACAACAGATAATCCCAATGATATAGCAATTACTACCCAAGAAGTTACAAGAACTTGTCCATGAACTTGGAAATTTCCTATTTGCCAGTAAAAATGTTAACCCACTTCCACACTCGATACTTGATATAGATCCTCAATCCCATTAATGGGCAGTTGTTCAATATCCATATTACCCCCTTTCAAAAATTAACTCAAAGAAAAAAGATTTGTTATAGTATAGAATAAGATCAGATCTATCAATACAGAAACATCTTCTAAACCGTTTGTATAATAGAATTATACAATATTTCTGTTTTTGAGATAACTATTTTGTTACTTCATTCTATTTTGAATAGTTAGTATGATTGTTAATTTAATTATGTATTCATTTTGAAATCTTCGAATTAGAACGACCTTCATGAATAGCTATTAGTAATTTATCTAAGATCCATCTGATAGAGGATCGCGCATCATCATTACCTGGAATCGGAATATCTGTGAGATCTGGATCACAATCCGTATCGACAACACAGATTGTAGGGATACCTAAAGTAATACATTCGTGAATCGCAGTAGATTGTTCATGCTGATCAGTAATGATCACAATATCAGGTAGATTCGACATATATTGAATCCCACTTAAATATTTTTTTAATCGAAGCAATTATCTTTTCAAAGTCGCTGCCTCTTTCTTTGGGAGTCGATCAAATCTTCCTGTATCTTCTTCATTTTGCAAATATTAGAATCTCTGCAGACGTGTTTCTACGGTGGACCAATTCGTTAGCATACCACCAAGCCATTTTTCATTTACATAGTGACATCTAGATTTCATTGCAACCGATGCAATTAGATCAGCTACCGGATACTTCGTACCTACTATTAAGAATTCTTTTCCTTCAATTGCCGCGTTGAATACTAAATTACAGGCTTCCAATAAAAGACGAGCAGTCTGAGTTGAATCGAGAATATGAACACCTTTTCGTTCTGTAAAAATATAAGGTGACATCTTAGGATTCCATTTCTGGGTTTGATGACCAAAATGAACTCCCGCCTCCATCATTCCTTCTAAATCAATATTCCAATTTTTCTGTTGCATTTTATCCTTGAGTACAAAAAGATGCAAAATCAATTCCATTCTAATAATAATTACAGAATTATTACAATCTATTAATCAGGGTTGTTGATTGAGAAATAGTAAGGATATTGCATTACGAGAGAATCTTGAATATTAACTATCAATAGCGACCTCTAAGAAGGGTTTCTTTAATTTTTCATGAATCATTAATGCATGGTGGGAACTTGGTTTCCCCTCACAATCGGGGAGGATATTCTCCAATTTTTTATCAAATTGATTAAAGTTCCACATAATTGAATAGAATCCCTTCTGTTTCTCCACATTGAGTTGACAAATAACCTCTTTACTACCTGTTCCAATAGGAACCATATAACCAAGAATAATGTTTTCTTTTAATCCTCTTAACCAATCGATTCGACCTTGAAGAGCAGCTTTAGCCAGCACTCGAGTAGTTTCTTGAAAACTCGCCTCTGATATAAAACTAGTAGTATTGAGAGACGCTCTCGTCATTCCTAATACAATAGGTTCAAAAAATATTACTTTCTTTAACACACGATTCATCCGTTGTGCCTGTGATGATTCAATAAGCTCTCCAGGTAAAAAAACATTAGTTATTCCGTCTTCTAAGGTTATTATTTTCGATGTTATTTGTCGAATGATAATTTCGAGATGTCTATCAGATATTTATACTCCTTGAGAACCATAAATCTTTCATATTTAATTGATCAAAACTGATTGACAATGTTCCATACTTATTTCAACACTTAAAAAATGACTCCAAAGATTCCCAATCAATCTTGTAATACCCCTATTCCATTTCTCAAAAATATCTTCGATTCGCGTTGAAACAAAACCAGTGAAACGAGGTTCCAACAACTGCTCAACCTTTGGAAGACCCTGAATAATATCCCCAGATCTCAATCTATCATATAATAATGTTATTAATGTATCTCCTTCTTTAATGGTATCCCCGTGATCTTTATGAATAGTTGCCCCTTGAGTTACTAAGTAAGGTTTAGCCGCTCTGATCAAGAAATATCCTTTATAAATAGCTATAATCTGACCGGATTGGGAGCAAATATCGTTCCTGTCAAAACGTACCTTTTCGCTTATTAATAATCCAAGATTCAGAGCTTTATACAAATTTGAGAATAAAGGAATCTGTTTGGATAAGCATCCTTTTAGAAAAATAGTTTGAGGATAGTTGAATATGAGCTCATTTTCATCAATCGAATACCTATTTCTATGTTTTAATGGATAAATTGAATCACTATCAGCGACGCAATCCTTGGAAGAACAGACCTGATTGGTCGATATGAAAGGAGAAGACAACGATAATTCTAAAATACTTTGTAAATCTCCTAGTAGGCCCAACTTTCTGTCTTTTCGTTTAATAAGAGTGAGATCCAATTCTCTGGAATCCATCAATCTTCTTTTCAATATTGAATTATCTTTGCTAGAAAACCCATCCCTATAATTCAAACAGAGATCTTTTATATCTCTTTTTTTGAAAAGAGTGTTTTCCTTGGATCCAGGGCTAGTAGGATATCCATCCATCCTGTCCAAATCAGAGAACAAGAAGAGATTACAAAAAAGATTGACTGATGATAGGATTAACCGAGATTTATTCTGGGTAGGTACTAAATGAACAATACCTTGATCCTTGGCTAGTGAATTCTTATTTTCGTTGTACAATTTGGGATTAACAAAAGATCGTTTCTGATTAAACATCAATTTTGTAGAAACTTTATTATTCCCCAATATAAGAGAATTAGCTTGAAGAAAAGTACTAAGAATATTGTTTATAGTTATATTGGTGAAAGACATATATGTCTTTCCTGAAAGGGAATATTCCGGACAATCAACAACTAAGCAAGTCTGAACTAATTGAATATTGATATTGTTTCTTACTCTGATTTCCTCACCATCTCTATAAAAGATATAAGTAAAGGCTTGGAACTTTGAGCATTCCCATGTCTTTGGTATCTTAGAGGGAGGAGCTATTTGTACCAAAGACTCATTAGATATATTGTATTCTATAACCGGCCTTATTAAGACAGAGGTCTCTCTTTTTCTTTTCGAAGAGGTAATCGATTGAACATAAACCCAATTATCGCATTTGAATCCATCGAGAATTCGATTACCTGGTGGAATTAGAGTATCAATATGTTCATACATAGTAGTCATCTTTTGTGGATAATAGATATATCCAGGTAATAGTCTTATTTCAATACTTTTTCTTATCTTTCTGATCTGAACTGATCCACCCACTTGACTAATAATATTGGAAGTGACTTGTGTACCTGCTTCAATAATACTATTGTTCGCCACTAATACGGATGAAGAAGGTTCATAAATAATATACACTTCTTCAGGGATCAAAAAAAAATTTCCTTCTTTGATGACTTTGTACCAAGATCTAAAAGTGTTTGGCGTCTCATCATTCAATACCAATTCCTTTTTTTCAATAGGTTCTACTCTTATAGTACCGTATCTTAGAATTCCCGAAATGCTGGTTTGATAGTCAGGATTCTCAGAAGTAGCAAGAATATTATTCCCACTCAAAATCCTATAATTAGGTACCCAAAGATCGAAAGCGATAGAAGATCTTTTAGAATGTATTTCTTCTTTTTGTTTCGATCGTGAAGAAACTAGATTTTGCTTATCTCGCTCTATCTTGAGAATCGAAGAACTCAGAGTAGATGCTAAAGAACTTGAGCTACTAATAACTAATTTTGGATTCGTTTCAAAATCATCAGCATTTAACTCTTTTTTGTTTATCCTTTTAAATTCTTGTTTATTCTTAGTATTATCAGAATAAAACCTGGTATTAATCCTATCTTGATCCTCATAAGATAGATATGATAGGGTGCTTTTCTCGGAACCACCAGAAGCTCCTGTAAGAACCCAAATATGACCTGTCTTACTTGCTACACAAATATTACTATGTGTATGCTGAGATAAATAATATTCGATCCTACTCCAATAGATCTCTCCTTCGAGATTTGGATAGATATGCTTCTTGATGCGTTCCTTAAGGGGAAACTCTTTAGATCGTATTTCTGCAATGATTTGTTTTGATTCGACATATTGATTATTTCGAATCAAAAGTAGACTTTGCGCTGGAACTACAGAATTGTGTGTATCGTTTCGACTCTTCATAGAAATAGGTAATTCATTTTCACATAACCAAGCAGGATGTCCATGTCGCGTACGTGTAGCACATACTAAATTTTCATCAAAACTAATCAATCCACTGAATGGAATTCGTACATGCTCTGCAATATCACCTGTGGATACTCCACCAGTATGAAAAGTTCTTAATGTTGATTGAGTTCCTGGTTCTCCAATCGATTGCCCCGCGATAATACCGACAGCTTCTCCTAATTCTATTGAATCATGATAGGCTAAACTCCAACCGTAACACAACTGACGAATCCAAAAGATACTTCTGCATGTCAAAGGAGATCTTACATGTATTGGTTGCGTTGCTTTTATTAGGTTACTCGCTAGTTCATTACCAATATCTTGATTACGCGTAGCAATACATCTCATATCTGAATATACATTGTCTGCTAAAACACGCCCAATCAGTCTCTTTTATGATATCGTTTGTATAAATCCTTTTCTTCCCTCAATAAGATTTACAGTAATACTACGGATAGTTTCACAATCTTTTTCACGCACAACTATATGTTGGACCACTTCTACGAGCCTACGTGTAAGGTATCCTGCATCTGATGTTCGTACTGCAGTATCCACAACTCCTTTGCGAGCACCGTAACAAGAAATAATATATTCTGTGAGAGATAGACCTTCACGTAGATTATTCCGGATAGGCAGATCAATCACCTGTCCCCGTGGATCCGACATCAATCCTCTCATACCGACTAATTGATGGACTTGGGATGTACTTCCCCGGGCTCCTGAAAAAGACATCATATGAACTGGATTCGTAGGATCAGTCATTGTGAAATTTGGATTCATCTCTTGTCTCAGCCATTCACTTGTAGCATACCATGTTTCGATCGATTGACGTAATTTTTCTACAGCATGCAAACCTCCGTAACGATGATACTGTTCCGAGATATAACCCTATCTCTCTACATCTTGTACAAGCCATCCTTTAGAAGGTACTGTTAAAAGATCGTCGATGCCTAATGAAATAGATACTTTTGTAGCTTGTTGAAAACCTAAGATCTTTATTTGATCAAGAATATTTGTTGTATATGCAATTCCAAAATGAATGGCTAACCTGCTTATAAGTTGTTTTATCGCAGTTCTGTCCATCATTTTATTGTAGGAGAGTAGTTCAGCTCGATCTGCCATTATAGAAACCTCAATTCTTTTATTTATCCTATAAAGATTATTGACCAGTAGATTCAAGTTATTAATCGAGTATATAAAAAAACTCCCTTGTTCCTCATTATTCCGGCTTGTAGAATGCACTCATCTTTATACTGTTGGAATTACTAACGACTGAGTCAAATGTGGATGAAGTCTTCGAAGTACCTTGTATTGCTTCTCCTACTTGTTGATTGAACAAAATACGACCAGCTGTTGTAAGAATATACAAGCCGAGTATCTGACTTTCTTTATCCCTTCTAATCTGATAATTATCATAAAACTGAAAAGAGGTCCCCAAGGACTCATATTGAAACTCAATAGGTAATTCACAATTCCTTGAACTGATCATGTATGAATCAATCTTCCATCGAAGCCATAAGAAGTTATACAGATCAATCTGTTTCAATTATTTAGCCCTAAGCACGTCATGAGAACTAGTAAAATAGGGTATCTTAAGATGTGAACCAGTACTCCCGTTTYGAAAAGAAGAATATCTGCTTCCATAGATCCCTTGCTTATTCTCGATTGTTAATATATAAAGTCCGAGGAGCATGTCCTGAGTTGGTACAGATACGGGATCTCCTGTAGCAGGGGATAATAGGTTTGTATGTGAAAACATTAAAAAACGAGCTTCAGTTTGAGCTTCTAGAGATAATGGTATATGAACAGCCATCTGATCTCCATCAAAATCTGCATTAAATCCCCCACAAACCAATGGATGCAAACGAATAGCTCGTCCCTCTATTAGAATGGGTTGAAATGCTTGTATGCCYAATCTGTGTAATGTAGGTGCTCGATTGAGCAATACAGGATGACCTTGCATAACTTCCCAAAGAATTTTCCATATGATGGGTTCTTTCTTTTGAATCATAGTCTTAGCAGCTCGTAAATTACGAGCAAGATGCCGTCCGATTAAGTCACGAATTACAAAGGCTTGAAAAAGCTCCATCGACAATTCGCGAGGTAATCCGCATTGGTGTAATGAAAGAGATGGACCTACTACAATAACGGAACGACCTGAATAATCAACTCGCTTTCCAAGCAAATTCTCACGGAATCGTCCTTCTTTTCCCTCAATAACTTCGGAAAAAGATTTGTACGGTCTATTATTAATATCTTTCATTGGTTGTCCACGTATCCCATTATCAATAAGAGCATCTACAGCTTCTTGAATAAGTCTCTTTTGACATACAATCAACCCTTCTGGTGTGAATTCACTTCTCAATGGAAAGTCAATAAGGGTGTTGTTTCGGTAAATTATTTTTCTATAAAGCTCATTAAAATCAGAAGTAATCAATTCACCTTCGGATAGTTCAATTATTGGTCTCGGTTCGGGTGGAAGAACTGGTAGAATATCCAGGACCATCCATTCTGGTCTTATATTTGTTCGCAAAAAATTCTTAGCTAATYTCATCCGTCTAACTAAAAGATCTTTTCTTCTTTGAATTGCTTGATCTTCCCATTCATTCCTTGTGGATCCTTGTTTTGCTAATATTTGCCATTCTGAATATGCACAATCCATAACACTTTGCAGGTCTAAGCTAGCTAATCATTCTTTAATAGCATCCCCTCCAGTAGCAATTTCCCTTTCTTGAAGAGTCTCAAAACTTCGAGTGGAAAAAAAGATTGGAAGAATATTCTTCCACGATTGATCTTCATAATTGAACAAACCTCGCAATCGTAATAGAATGGGTTTTTCAGCTACAGGCCTAGCAGGAAAAAGATTGGGATAGGTTAAACAGATAGCCCCCCCTTAGAATCGGACATGAGAGTTTTCTCTCATCCGACTCAAATAGCTCTATCGAGATATGAAAGTTGAAAGTACCATAATATGCAACTAAAGCGTGGTAATCCATCAGAGATCAAATAGCTATTCATTACTCGAGTTACACATAGGATTTTTGAGTAGTCTCACTTCCTTCTTCGCATATACCCTCAAACAAATATCTTTATTCTGGTCATAGATTTATGAAAAGGGTTTCTCTTGTTTCTAATCCAACTAATCGTATTCTTTGGGTTTCCGTTCCACTTCGATGGTTATCACAGTATTTGAAACATATCTGCGATGAATAAAATTTCATAGCCATAAACATCCTTCTCTTCCATAAAAAGATATCAATTTAAAATTAAAAAGAGAGATCAAATGAGAGAGAGATCTTGTCAAGAAACATTTGAATTCCCTCTCAGTATTATAAGAATACTGATTCTTCTTACGAAGCCTAATTGATAGATTCATAAATAAATAGGAATTGACCCTGGAAAAGAATCCTCAGTAGATATATTTACTCTATTTATTTTCCCGAGCTACACGATAATTGTCATGAAGTATGTCGGGATCGGAGACATCCCATGATTCATTACCAGATGGGATGACAGATTCTAATCAATCTGTAATAGTTGGAATATATAATCAAGTCGCGCATCGCAATATACTAGGCTTTCTAATTCTTTAACGGGTCTAGCAAGAAGATTTGCAATATAACTAGGAAGTCGTTTTGAAAACCATACATGAGTTACTGGACATGCTAATCTGATGTATCCCATTCGATGTCTTCGAACCCGAGAATCGGTAAATTCGACTCCACAATGCTTACAAAAATTGGAATACTCTTCTTTACTTTCAACGGATCGGTAATTGCCACAGGCACAGACTCCACTCTCTGCAGGACCAGATATTCTTTCACAGAACGAACCATCTCTCTCTGGTTTATGGGTTTTATAATGCAATGTATAAGGTTAAGTGACTTACCCAACGATTTCTCCATTAGGTAATTGTCTTTCGGCCCAACTACGAATCTKTTCAGGAGAGGCCAATTCAATTTGAAGATGTTGATAATTGTTTCGATGAATCATAATAGAATAATCTTCAATTAATTAAAAAAAGAACTATGTTGATTGAGTATCTTTACCCTCCCTTCTCGAATCTCCGCCAAGTATCAATTTATGATCCAGATTCAGACCCATAGATCGTAATTCTCGAACTAACAATCGAAAAGATTCTGGAGCAGTATCAGGTTTAGATACAGGTTTTCCAGTTATAATAGCACTAAGTATTTGGTAACGAGCTTGAGTATGATCAGATTTAATAGTAAGCATTTCCTGCAATATGTAAGATACACCAAGACCTTCCAAAGCCCAGACTTCCATTTCTCCGACCCGTTGCCCCCCCTGTCTAGATCTCCCTTTAAGAGGTTGTTGTGTAACAAGTGCATAGGGTCCACTGGATCATGCATGAATCTTATCATCAACCTGATGAATCAATTTCATTATATAAGCCTTTCCAATTGTAACTGGTTGTTCAAAAACATCACCCGTTCGCCCATCAATTAATCGACTCTTTCCAGGATGATCAGCTTCGAATAACCAAGGATTAGATGTTTTTATACTTGCTTTAAATAGTTCCGAAAAGACTAATTTCCTAGAAGCTTGTCGTTCATATCTCTCGTCAAACGGTATTATTCTGTAATGGATCTTCGAGAATTCCCCTGCTAACCCAAGCAAACACTCGAAAATTTGTCCTACATTCATTCGTGAAGGTACTCCTAAAGGACTTAATATCATATCCACTGATGTGCCATCCTGTACGTAAGGCATATCTTGCCTGGGTAGGATCTTTGATATAATGCCTTTATTACCATGCCGTCCAGCTATCTTATCACCCACTTGGATTTTACGTTTCTATAATATATATATATGAATAATCTCTGAATCATTTGCTGGATTGTCTTCGGGATAAATCCATCTAGTATCAACGACTCGACCCCTTCCACCAATAGGGACTCTTAAACAGTTCTCCTTTGCGTTAACTACTTGGATACCAAAGATCGCTCTTAATAATTTTCCCTCTGGAGCACGTAATAGATCCCCTCCTTCTTGGGGCGTTAATTTACCTACTGAAACATCTCCCGTTTCTACCCAAGATCCTGATAATACAAGTCCATTATTGTCCAAATGACAAAGTGCATAACTATCCAATTGAGGTATTTCTTTAGTTATTCTCTCAGGACCCTGATTGGTTACACGAACCTCAACTTCGTGCCTCTTTATGTGGAAAGATGTGTAAATATCCTCATATATCAAGCGTTCACTAATCAGTACCGCATCTTCAGAATTGTATCCTTCCCACGGCATATAAGCTACTAAGATATTTTGACCTAAAGCTAATTCTCCCCCAACGGTTGCTGCTCCATCTGCTAAGATTCCTCCGCTTCTCAGGAGTTCTCCTTGAATAACTAGAGACTTCTGGTGGAGGCAAGTATTATTATTCGAACGCTCATATATCTTTAACCTCGTATCTATCATTTCATTATCAGAGGATAATGTAATCCTTTCGCCATCAAGATATTGGATTCGTCCTTCTTCTTTGGATACAGCTACACTTTCCGAATCTAAGGCTACTTGACCCTCCAGTCCGGTTCCTACAATGCACCTCTCGGGCTTAAAGATTGGAACCGCTTGACGTTGCATATTGGAACCCATCAAAGCACGGTTTGCATCGTTATGCTCAACAAACGGAATAATAGAAGCTCCAATAGGAAAATATTGTAGAGGATGAATACTTCGGAAATCTACTTGTTGCCATGTAACGGTTAAAAACTCTTGTCGATATCTAACTGATATAAGTTCTTTTTTGTGAGTCCTCCAATCTGATATTGACAAATTTCCAGTTGCTATTCGATAATAATCATCCTCAGCAGATGATAGATCAATTATTTGATCTTCGCTAGATACTCTAGATATCTTAAAGAAGGGACTCTGCAGGGATCCAGAATTGCTCACTTTCGCACAAATAGCTAATGATGAGATAAGACCAGCATTGATACCTTCAGATGTTTCGATAGGACAGATACGTCCATACTGGCTAAAATGAATATCACGGGCTTGAAAACTGGCAGTTCGTCGTGTCAATCCTCCGGGACCTAGAGCACTTAATCTTCGTTTATGAACGATTTCTGCTAGTGGGTTGGTCTGGTCTAGAAATTGCGATAAAGGATATGAACCAAAGAATTCGTTGAAAGTTGTCATTAATGGGATGGAAGTTATTAATCCTTTAGGGGTTGGTGGGCGTCTCCTTTTAACAGCTTTATGAATATTTTATCGGATCGAATTCTCCAAACGATTTAAAGCTAGTTTCAACTGTTCCTGTAAAAGATCTGCTATCGATCGAACGCATCGATTTTTCAGATGATCTATGTCATCAAGACTATCTATTCCATAACTTATTTCTATTGAATAATCTGCGGCAGCTAGTATATCTTAAGGTAATAGAAAATGTTCCGTTTCAGGTACGTCAAGATTGAGTTTGCTATTTGAATTTCGTCAACCGATTCGCCCCAATTCACACCTCTGTTAAAAGAATCTCTTCTATAATTCCTTCAATATGGATTCTGAAAATACTAAATCTATTCCAGCGGAGTATAAATGCTTATAAAGTTCCAATATAGCATCTTCTGGTAATTTGATCAATTCTTTTTATTTTTTCAGTAGATTCAAAAAGATTTTAGGATAACGTACGTTTTGTAGAATATCTTTTATTGTTAATCCCATAGCTAATAGCAAAATCAAAATCGATATTTTTCGTTTCTTGCTAATGCGAACCCATATCTTATTTCGTCTATCCATTTCTAATTTGAATCTTCCTCCCCAATCCGAAATTATTGTGCTAGTATATGTAGAAACTCCTTTTTGATCCGGCTCGTGGTTATGATAGATACCAGGACTCCTCAATATTTGACTAATCAAGACTCTAGCAATTCCATTAATTATAAACGTTCCTTGAGAATTCATGGAGGGAATAGATCCAAGAAGTACAGTCTGCTTTTGTACTGTTCTGTCTCTCTTCCTAGTCAATTGGATTGGTACATATGGATCGAATGAATACGTAATACATTGATATATAGCATCTCTCTCTTGAATCGAAGGTTTCGCCAATTGATACTGTTCACTGATTGATTTGAATTCAACTTCCTTATCCGCATCTTCAATCTTTGGAAAATTAGCAAGTTCTTCAAACAGTCTTTCATGAACAAAACGGCTGAATCCCTCTAATTGGATTTGTCCAAGTTCCGGTAATACAAACATATTTCTATTTCCTCTTCATTTTATATTGATTGGATCTTTTTTCTTACGAGAAAAGCCTCTATACCTATTTAGTCATTTAGTGATTTCTAAAAACATAAAAAAGAAAAGAGAGAGAATAAAAAAGACTGACTTAATAATTTTATTACCAATTCTTTTCAAATGAGAGAAAATACGTTCTCATAACATAATCAAAATATTCTATAACATAGAAATAGATTAGAAATAGGCAGTTTGCCAATACTCTTATTCAATGTTATACTAATAGTTAGTTAAGCTTATTATCCTATTTTCTTTTGTTTTATATCTATCATCTAGAACTCGTAGGATAAGATACAAATGAAACAGGGGCGATATAGTCAAATGGTAAGACAGAGGATTGCAAATCCTTCACCCCCCAGTTCGAATCTGGGTATCGCCTATCTATCGAATTGGAACTAAGAATCTCGGGATTGACTACTGTGCCAGATTGCGATACAAATTGAGATGCTCCACATTCTGTTATGGCCTATCACGTTAGATGAATCTGGATATGTCACAGATGGACAATCCCAACCATATTATATAATAGATTGGAGACTTATGAAATAAGATCTTAGAGTTTTTAAGACCAAAGTGCCAGTACCATTGAAAAAGGAATAGATGGAGAGATGTAAATTATCACTGCTATTCCGAGTATTATAAGAGATAGAAATCACAGTTTTTAAGTACATGACGTTTGCAGTCTAATCCTGGGTATTACAATATCAATGAGATTAAGAATATAATTGAATTGAAAGGATAGGAATCATAATTACGGATATAGTTAGTATTGCTTGGGCTGCTTCGATGGTTATTTTCACATTCTCTCTTTCACTCGTAGTTTGGGGAAGAAGCGGATTATAATAATAATCCATCCTTTTCATAGTATTATGATCTGGGGAATGGGAATCGTTGGGCTTTACCCCAATGATTTCATCCCTCTTACTTATTTATGCAAAACATATATAGTATAATGAACCCTTCGCTGTTTCAACAAAAATCTTTTTCTTCTTAATAGTACTAATCTCAAATCTTTATAAGAAAATTCTTTAGTAAGCGGATCCAACCAGGAAATTTCTGAACAGTCAGTATCAGGTATTTTTATTTCCTGGTTAATATTTTTAAATGTTTTAATTTATTGAGCACGAAGATATAAGTTTTCAATAACCAGAAATATTGCAATTCCACTTAGAAGTGTTTCAGATAATAGTAAAATAGGATCTAAACGCCAACCTTGAAAGATAAGAATTCCTCCGCATAATAATCCAATGGGGGAAAGAAAGAAATCATAATATTGGGATAGGTTGAGACGCTACAAACTTTCTAGGTTATAGGTTGTGCCCCTGCCCCCCCCCTAAAAACCATATGTGATCTTTTCATATCGTTATGGCTTAAGCGAGAAGATTGATTAAACACAAGTCTTTGGCTCATCTCTCACCTTGGATCCACGTCGGTTTTTCTTGTCGAACTTCCTGGATTCTCTCTCACTAAATTAAAATTATATTAGAATTATGAATGGACAAACGATATCTATCTATTTGATTATTTAGTATTGGATTCATATAGAAACAGATCTCTTTTCTTCCTATCGTTTTAATCTAATTTTTTCTTTCTATACTTGATGCATATTGTTGTGCAATGATCTTTAGACCCATGTTCAACTCCATCGATCCTACGTATAGATAAATCTATATGTAGATAAAAATATCTCTTCTAGAGAAAAGAAACTATTATATTAGAGTAATATCATAAAAAAGAATTGATTAGAATCCATATTCTTATCAGCTTTTGAAGTAGAAATAAACATATTAAGTCAGTTTAGTCATGGATTAATTTCTTTTAAGACCAATTATCCTTATACTAGTTCAAGTTTCCTATCTTTGAAATAAAGATATGTTGAGAATGATAAGAGTATCAACACAAGTATATTTGAGATCACACCTCTAGATACATTAGGTTCCCTTTTTGCAAGGGCGTATGAGAAGATACCTATCACTACTAGTCCGACGCCCACTATTGCACCCGGACCAAATTCCATAGAAATCATAAGAATAATAGATAGGATATATCTATCAATAGATAGATATATCTATATGGATATGTTGATCTTTTTTTTTTATCTATCCCTAGTTTAAGTTTAGAGGCATAGATATTCCAATCGAAGTGAGAGGATATGTAGGATCCAAATCAAAAAAGGAAAAAATCATAATGACAAATATGTTTACTAATAACTAGATTTTTGAATAATTCTAGATAGAAACCTATCTTGCTCCTTTTTGCGCGACGAAGATTCCGCCTAACTTTTACTTCTTACCACGAGAAAAAGAGCAGACTGAGCTTCGGACTAATTGTTTTGAACAGCTGTTTGAATATAAAGAATAAGAAGAGAAGCTGTAGGAATTAGAATAAAGAGTGCAGTAGCTATGAATGCGAGAATATTTACTTCCATATTAATAGTTCGAATTGATTAGAGAATATTTTGAGTGATCTCACCTGGAAAAGGTCTCTTAAAGATAACTGGAATCAACTGAAATATCTCCAAATGATCGAGCGAGATGAGAGAAATAACTTAGTTTAGTCTAGTCAAATCCTTGATATCAACTATATAGTATATCATGAAAGGAAAGCTCAAGAATACATAATTGTTTCTGTTTTTTGAACTCAAATCTATTATTTAATTATGAATTCTTTCTTTTTAAAAAAGACAAATAGGATCAGTGGAGTACTTCCCTCATACAACAAGCGGAATCAGATGAACTGTTACTAGGAATTAACCAATTTTTAGATTATTCAAATATTTATCTCCCCTTATTGATTATTAGTTAACTAATCAATCTCTAAACTAAATAAAGAGTCTTTCTCAAAATAGTCGTGATTCAATATCAATACGGATCCATACTATAAGCACTATATGAATCTGGTGCAAATACCTCCATCCTACATATCTCAGAGAATTGAGATGTGAGATAATTTATCTTTTGCTTTTCAAAGGCCCTATTTCTCTATGTATAAAATGAATCTGAAAGATATGAGTCTGTTATGGATAAAAGACTAGAGCATTGACATTGAAACAACAGGTACATAAACTCTAACTACTAACAACTGGGATTGTAGTTCAATCGGTTAGAGCACCGCCCTGTCAAGGCGGAAGTTGCGGGTTCGAAACCCGTCAATCCCGCTCTACCCTTAATATATTGAAAGAATTAGATCGGGATATAGGAATTCAAATCAATTATCTCTATGAGTTTAGACTTCGTTGGGTCGAGCTGGATTCGAACCAGCGTAGGCATCGCCAGCGGATTTACAATCCGTCCCCATTAACCACTCGAGCATCGACCCAAATATTAACAGAAATTATTCTATTATTTATGTAATTCTTCTGCAGAGGAACTACCCCCAGGGGAATTCGAATCCCCGTTGCCTCCTTGAAAGAGAGATGTCCTAGGCCTCTAGACGATGGGGGCCTAATTGTCTTTCCAAATAATAAGATATTATCTATAAATCGTCAATCTGATCTAGTTAAATGATTTTTGAATACTGAATCAACTAAATACTAAATAGAAACTTTAAAGACTCTTCATGATTCTATCTGATAGAATTCAGTCTGGTACATTTACATTTCTTTTATCATTTATAGACTACCCATATATCACTATAATCATATACAATATACATTTTATAGGAATAATTGAAAACTGCATAACCCCCTACAAAATAATGATTTTCAATTAACTGTTAAATGGTAAAATGCTTGAGAAATATCATCTAATCTGCATTTTCCTTTTGAGTATTTTTGAATAATAGATTCTTTCTATTGATATTGAAAAGTTTGAATGAATTACTATTGGTAATGGTAAATATTCTTTTACCATCTCTATTCTATTCAATATTTTTCTATTCATTTCTAGTCTTATCCTTAAGGACTAGAGATCTACGACTCAAATTACGAATTACTGGGTTCTAACTCTTTCTGTAAAATATAAGATCTAATTAGATCTTATATTTTGGTATATGAGGAAACTATCCTAAAGAGTAAGTAAGCAGATATCCTAGTCCTGTGGTTGGCGGATAGCGGGAATTGAACCCGCGTCTTCTCCTTGGCAAGGAGATATTTTACCATTCAACTATATCCGCACAATTTATTCTTGTGTTTTTATATTGAAACTATAATTATAGTAATATCATTTATCAATATATTCAATCTGTCTTTTCTTGAGCTTTATTTTTCTCATGACTTCATTTCTCCCCTCCCCCTGAAAAGAAAAGAATGTTGATTCTAAAGCTTATGATTGTTATTAATCATATCTTTCTACTCGCCATAATAAATCGTGGGAGGGGAAATCATAATGTTTAAGACTTTTACATTGTTTACATTAATTTCTAAGATATGAAAGAGTTAAGTATACCCACTAAAAAAACTAATCCGATCCATAAGGAAGCTCCTGAAAAGACAATATTCTTATTGCTTGACCAACCATCAGGAGAGGCAAGCACAACAGGTACACCGATTACTAATAGAAATGAAATGGCAATTAGTATGAATAGAGCAAATTGGAAAGCAATGGTCATGATTGTGACTCTCCATATATCAAGAATGGAAGATTTGTACCATCTGATCCCCATCCAGTGAGATTCCTACTAGAGATTTGAAATGATTCTAAATGGAACCAATATTGTCTTGGTACTTTAGAATCCACTGTATCCAAATTCCTTGAACTTATCAAGTAGGAATGAAGATCTCATTATTCGGGATGATCATCCATACTGGTTTTATAGTAAATCGTCTAAGATTCTTATCATTTTGTATCTTTCAAAATAGACATCATTTTTGATACAATAACAATATATGATATGTGTATCAATATTAATCTGATTAATCCTATTGAAATACTTGATATTTTCTAATCTAGAAATAGGTAATCTGTCCAGGAGAGATGGTCGAGTGGTTTATGGCTCCAGTCTTGAAAACTGGCATAGTTTCAAGAATCTATCGAGGGTTCGAATCCCTCTCTCTCCTTTTGTTTTTGAGTATCGAATCTCGATAAAGAAATGGTATAGATCATTTTAAATAATAATATCTTCCAATATAATATCATGGTAGTAGTAAGTATTCCAAAAGAAGAATCTATTCTTAAGGATAATAATTAATCAAACAGCAATCTAAAAGGACTCTTATTCTTTTGGTAATTCCAAGCTCCCGTGTTAATCTTYGAATTTTGAAGAATAACATTTGAAAGATGGAATAATAACTAGAAATACTTCAAAGACTATTCCATATTTATATTCCATATTTAATCGATTAATTTGTTAGGGGGGTTAGAAACACTTCAACCACCCATTTATTGAATTTTGATAAAACGGAGTGGACATATATGCTACCATACATACATAACTAATGTTGAATCAGTTTCTAAAGAATCATAAGCATAAATTGTTATCGTGATGTGATCTTTTCTGGAAAGATGATTGGAAGACATTAAGTATAACTATGTCTCATGTTACCAAAGTTTATGGTTTCTTAAGATTCTAAAGAGATGAACAGCTAGTCTCACTTCTTTAGTTGACAATGTACAAGGCATACCAGTGATCCGTGATAAAATAAATTCATATCGATATTTTGAACCAACCCAGTTTTACCTGACCTTGATTGTTAGACATATGTAATCTATCTCAAGACCTTTCGTAAAATTTACTAAGATCTCGAGCAAACATCTAATAAAATGAAAAAGAAAAGCAAGAAATAATAATAATCCTTCTTTTTGGTTCTTATAGTAATGATTATTCTTAGTCTAATTTAGAGGCGTCATAAAAAGAACGGGTTCAGTATCACGGTCAATTCCTTTTTCAAACCCGGCTGCAGCTGCACGGGCTCTTCCTGCATGCCATAGATGACCCACAAAGAAAAAGAATCCAAGAACAAAATGAGAAGTTGACAACCAACTTCGGGGAGATACATAGTTCACCGCATTGATTTCGGTAGCTACCCCACCTACCGAGTTTAAAGAACCCAAAGGTGCGTGAGTCATATACTCTGCGGAACGTCGTTCTTGCCACGGTTGTATATCTCTTTTCAATTTACTCAAATCTAACCCATTAGGTCCTCTCAGAGGTTCCAACCATGGAGCACGAAGATCCCAGAAGCGCATAGTTTCGCCTCCAAATATGATTTCTCCTGTGGGGGAACGCATTAGATATTTACCTAAACCGGTAGGTCCTTGAGCGGATCCTATGTTAGCGCCAAGACGTTGGTCCCTGACAAGAAAAGTAAAAGCTTGAGCTTGAGAAGCCTCTGGACCAGTAGGACCATAGAATTCGCTAGGATATGCTGTATTATTGAACCAAACAAAGCAACAAGCAGTGACGCCAAAAATAGCAAGAGCCCCTAAGCTGTAAGACAAGTAAGCTTCTCCGGACCATATGAAAGCACGACGGGCCCAAGCAAATGGTTTGGTTAATATATGCCAGATTCCTCCAAAGATACAAATGGATCCTAACCAGACGTGTCCTCCAATAATATCTTCTAGGTTGTCTACACTTACAATCCACCCTTCTCCACCAAAAGGAGATTTTAGTAGATAACTAAAAATAACGCTGGGGTTTAGAGTGAGATTTGTGATTCTTCTCACATCCCCACCCCCAGGCGCCCATGTATCGTATAAACCTCCGAAATACAACGCTTTGAATACTAGTAGAAAAGCGCCAGCCCCTAAAAGAATCAGATGAATACCGAGAATAGTAGTCATTTTATTCTTATCTTTCCATACATAACCAAAAAATGGAAAGGACTCTTCTAGAGTTTCGGGACCTATGAGAGCGTGATAAACACCTCCGAAGCCTAGAACCGCAGAAGAGATCAAATGGAGTACTCCGGAAACAAAATAGGGAAAAGTATCTATTATTTCCCCACCGGGACCCACTCCCCAGCCTAAAGTAGCTAAATGAGGAAGTAGAATAAGTCCTTGTTCATACATAGGCTTCTCGGGAACAAAATGAGCCACTTCATATAAATTCATAGCCCCGGCCCAAAATACGATCAAGCCAGCATGAGCCACATGAGCACCGAGTAATTTACCAGACAGATTTATAAGTCGAGCATTACCGGCCCACCAAGCGAAACCTGTAGTTTCCTGATCTCGACCACCCAGAGATAGAGTTCCATTAAAGAGCGTTTCCACGGGGTAGAACCTCCTCGGGGAATACAAGGTTTTCATGAGGCTGATCTTGAGCTGCCATCCAAGCACGAATACCCTCATTTAATAGGATATTCTTCGTATAGAAAGTCTCAAACTCAGGATCTTCCGCTGCACGAATTTCTTGAGAGACAAAGTCATACGCACGTAGATTTAAAGCGAGACCAACCACTCCAATGGCACTCATCCATAATCCAGTCACTGGAACAAATAGCATGAAAAAATGTAACCAACGCTTGTTAGAAAAAGCAACACCAAAGATTTGCGACCAAAAACGATTAGCCGTAACCATTGAATAAGTTTCTTCAGATTGAGTGGGGTTAAAAGCGCGAAATGTATTTGCACCATCACCGTCTTCAAATATTGTGTTTTCTACTGTAGCACCATGAATAGCACATAGAAGAGCAGCACCAAGCACCCCAGCAACTCCCATCATATGGAATGGGTTTAAAGTCCAATTATGAAAACCTTGAAAAAAAAGAATGAATCGAAAAATGGCGGCTACGCCAAAACTCGGCGCAAAAAACCAACCGGTTTGTCCCAATGGGTAAATTAAGAATACGGAAACGAAAACAGCAATAGGACCAGAAAATGCGATTGCATTATAAGGACGTAATTGTACGGACCTAGCAAGTTCAAATTGGCGTAACATGAAACCTATCAAAGCAAAAGACCCATGAAGAGCAACAAAGGTCCATAGACCTCCCAATTGGCACCAACGGGTGAAATCTCCTTGTGCTTCCGGACCCCATAATAAAAGCAAAGAGTGTGACAGACTATTAGCAGGGGTAGAAACCGCGGCAGTCAAGAAGTTACAACCTTCCAAATAAGAACTAGCTAATCCATGAGTATACCACGAAGTGACAAAGGTTGTACCGGTGAACCAACCACCTAGAGCGAAATAAGCAGTAGGAAACAGTAAGAGACCGGACCAACCTACGAAAACAAAACGATCTCTTCTTAGCCAATCGTCCATACTATCAAATAAATCTTTTGGCTCTTTGGAAGACTTTCCAATAGCAATGGTCATAGTAATTCTCCTTCCTATTCAACCTTCCGAATCTAACCGTTTTTAGGTGTCCTTTCATTTCATGACATGATAGAATCACGATATCTTGAAGAAGATCGAACTATCAAATCATTGCCCCTTCTGAAGAATCGTTTCCCAACCTCCCAGTATGATAATGATAGATAGAAGTCTTTCTATCCGCTATTATCGTATTAACCACTGAGTGTATAATCCTGATATAAGAATAAGAAGATTCTTTCTGTTATTCTTCAAAAAGTGGGTAAACCTATCTCTTCTTCCGATATTTCGTTAATCTTTTCGCTACAGCAATGAGCAATTAATATCAATATAGGACTTAAATATACAATCTAATTCTTATTACTGTCAGTGGCATGTATTGAATCCTTTTTTCTAGTATTGGTATTACTTCTAAACAAGCATTATTTCCAATAACAAGGTAGAGGAATTCTAGAAACAGAACTCTATTGTCAAGAGTTCGTCGAATTGGTGGATAAATAAGTAAGACACATAAAATATACACATCGATAGAGAACATCTATTTTATATAAGATTCTATTGTATCTAATATTCTATCTAGATTCCATCCGTATCTTTACTTTATTATCTCCCTTATTAATTAAGCGCTTTTACTATTTATTTTACCAATCTTTAATAAAAATTGAAAGCTTTGTTTTTAGTCTTGAATCATTCTGATGAAGCATGAGAGAGAATAAAGGAATGAATTAGCTAGAGATTGATTGAGCACAGGATATACGTCTGTTTCTGTTTCAATCCCTGAGTACAAAGCAGAATAAATATTAGAGTAAACCCCAGAGCCAAAATGCAATAATTTGGCTTGAGACAATATTATCTTAGGATCTTTCTGCATTCAAAATAGATTGATTGATGGTCAGAATCCCTATCTGAATTCCTATACTAAGGATAACTCAATTGTTTATATTATTAAAGGTTATTTTGATTTATTTATTGAATATTATAGATAACAAGCCTTCTTTTGTATCTTAGTAAATAGAAATTGAAATGGTACGCTAAGAGGCGGAGGGGGCACATTGAAAATCCTAATTTTTACTAGTTCTTTGACTCTTTATCAATATTATTCTCGATATCTCGAGAATTCTACGTAGTAAGATAAGGTTTTCTCCAATGCAAAAAAAAATGCAAAAAAAATGAAGATCAGAATATAAAAGAATAAGAATCTGGTTCAATTATAAGAAATTCAATCAACATTTTCTATTTTCTTTTGCTAAAATTAAAGGATTATTCTATTGGTACTATTAATCTAATCTTCAAGATTGGCAAAAAAAACATGCGTATATTACTTATTCCATTATTATTTATTCCCATAGAAGTAATGTTAATAACAGCTAAGTATGATAAAGATAAACAAAATAATCTTGATGTTTCATGCTATCAGCCCTTTATCGGATTTGAACCGATGACTTACGCCTTACCATGGCGGTACTCTACCACTGAGTTAAAAGGGCTTATGAACGAATGATATTTGATATTAAAGGAATACAAAACCTAGTATAAAATAGAATCTATCAAAAACGAAACTCTGCTTCTTTTCCAAATCTATTACCCTACCGCTCTTGTTTATCAGTTCCTCTTTTTTGACACATTGCAGGACTGGGTAAGGCAGCAAAGACTAACAGAAAGAATTACATTGTTATTTAGTCCTCTCCCTCCTTGTTTCATTAAATATAAATAATGAAAAAGTTCAGTTGTAATCGTTTCTTCAGAAAGAGATCTATTCTTTGGAAGAACCCTCCGATTATCTGGTAACCTAGCTTCGGATAAGTCGTGGAGAAAGACCTAAAACTTTACCCTTAGGATAGATATGCAGAGGAAAATAGACTATAGCTTTAAAAATAGACTATAGCTTTATTAGCAAATCAATGTTCTCTTTTGCGGAGACAGGATTTGAACCCGTGACCTCAAGGTTATGAGCCTTGCGAGCTACCAAGCTGCTCTACCCCGCGTGATTAATGCAATCAATACAATTATCGTATTATTTTATAATAATTGTAATTGTATTGATTAAATAAAGATATTTTGAATCTGATTTTTAATATCTATTTCTTAGCTATTTTGGTAGCAAAGATTTTATTAATATATTTTTACCAACTCGATTTTATTACCCCAGGCAATAAGCAAGCGTGTGCCATTTCACGTAATACGTGTCTAGATAGACCAAAGTCTCGATAATTAGATCTAGGGCGTCCGGTTAGGGAACAACGATTATGAAGACGAGTAGATGCACTATTACGTGGTAAAGATTGTAATTCTTTAGAAATTTCTAATTTATTCTGTATGGATGAACTTTGTCTCATCTCTCGTTTTAAAGATTGACGAACGGAATGATACTTATTCACCAATTTATGTTTCTTCTTCTCTTTCTCGACGAGACTCTTCTTTGCCATGATTAACTAATCAGCGATACTGAAATCTTGTATTAAAGCGGGATTTCAAAAACCAAAATAATATGATCTAAATGATTATTATTTATCACCCATTTATCAGAAACAAATTGGACTCATTAGTAGGTTGTGCCTACCATCGGCTTAGAGCCAAAAGTGGGCTCAACGGTCCAAGACAATATTTGTTTCTTAAAAAAAAAGTTTATCCTTGTAGGATTTATCCAAATTTACCTGATGTAGATGCTATTAAAAAAGCTGCATAGGTAAATATATAACCCACAGAAAAATGAGCCAATCCTACTAATCGCGCTTGAACAATGGAAAGAGCTACTGGTTTATCTTTCCAACGAATTAAATTAGCCAGAGGCGTGCGTTCATGAGCCCAAGCTAAAGTTTCAATAAGTTCCTGCCAATAACCACGCCAGGAAATGAGAAACATAAATCCAGTAGCCCAAACGAGATGTCCGAATAGAAACATCCAGGCCCAAACAGATAAACTATTCATGCCAAAAGGATTGTAACCATTAATAAGTTGTGAAGAATTTAACCATAAATAATCCCTCAGCCATCCCATTAGATAAGTAGAAGATTCATTGAATTGAGACACGTTTCCTTGCCATAGAGTAATATGCTTCCAGTGCCAGTAAAATGTAACCCAACCAATAGTGTTTAACATCCAAAAAACCGCTAAATAGAAGGCATCCCAACCTGAGATATCACAGGTACCGCCTCGACCGGGACCATCGCAAGGAAAACTATAACCAAATTCTTTCTTATCCGGCATTAACTTGGAGCCACGTGCATCTAGTGCACCCTTCACTAAGATCAATGTTGTTGTGTGTAAACCTAGAGCAATAGCATGGTGAACCAAGAAATCCCCAGGTCCAATCGTTAGAAATAAGGAGTTACTATTATTATTAACAGCGTCCAGCCAACCAGGTAACCATAGACTCTGACCAGCATTAAATGCTGGACTATCTGCTGAAGATAGAAGTATGTCAAAACCATATAAAGCTTTACCATGAGCTGATTGTATCCATTGAGCAAATACAGGTTCAATGAGAATTTGTTTTTCTGGGGTCCCAAAAGCTAACATGACATCGTTATGAACATATAGCCCTAAAGTATGGAACCCCAGAAATAAACTAGCCCAGCTTAAATGGGCGATTATTGCTTCTTTATGTTCCAACATCCTTGCCAAAACATTGTCCTTATTCTGTTCCGGATTGTAGTCTCTAATAAAGAATATAGCTCCATGAGCAAAAGCCCCTGTCATAATAAAACCAGCAATATATTGATGATGAGTATATAGTGCAGCTTGGGTCGTAAAATCCTGTGCTATAAAAGCATACGCAGGTAGAGAATACATATGTTGTGCCACTAAAGAAGTAATGACTCCCAAAGCAGCTAAAGCAAGCCCTAATTGAAAATGAAGAGAATTATTGATCGTATCATAAAGTCCTTTGTGCCCACGTCCTAATCTACCTCCCGGAGGAATATGAGCTTCTAAGATCTCCTTTATACTATGCCCAATTCCAAAATTGGTCCTGTACATATGACCGGCTATTATAAACACAACTGCAATTGCTAAATGGTGATGAGCAATATCAGTTAACCACAAACTCTGAGTTTGTGGATGAAAACCCCCTAGGAAGGTTAGAATAGCAGTTCCTGCTCCTTGAGCACTATTGAAAAGATGATTACTGGAGTCAGGATTTTGTGCATAAATATTCCACTGTCCCGAAAAAAATGGTGCTAATCCCTGAGGATGTGGGAGTACGGTCAATAGATTATCCCATCTTACATGTTCACCTCTAGATTCAGGAATAGCGACATGAATCACATGTCCCGCCCAAGCTAAAGAACTCACTCCGAAGAGTCCTGATAAGTGATGATTGAGACGAGATTCAGCATTCTTGAACCAAGAAATACCCGGTTTCCATTTAGGCTGTAAATGCAACCAACCTGCTATCAGGAACAAGGCAGAGATTGTCAATAAGAAGATAGCTCCAATATAGAGATCTTGATTGGTACGCAAACCAATAGTATACCACCACTGATATACGCCAGAATAAGCAATATTAACTGGCCCTGGAGCTCCTCCTCGCGTATAAGCCTCTACGGCCGGTTGACCAAAATGAGGATCCCAAATGGCATGAGCAATGGGCCTTATATGTAATGGGTCTTGCACCCACGCCTCAAAGTTACCTTGCCAAGCGACATGAAATAGATTCCCAGAAGTCCATAGAAAAATAATAGCTAATTGACCAAAATGAGAAGCAAATATCTTTTGATAAAGACGTTCTTCGGTAATATCATCATGACTCTCAAAGTCATGCGCAGTAGCTATACCGAACCAGATACGACGAGTAGTTGGGTCTTGAGATAGACCCTGGCTGAACTTCGGAAATCTTGATGCCATAGTGCTTTTCAAATCCTCCTAGCCATTATCCTACTGCAATGATTCTTGCTAGGAAGAATGCCCATGTTGTGGCGATTCCACCCAGAAGGTAATGAGCTACCCCTACAGCACGCCCTTGTACAATACTCAGAGCCCTGGGCTGGATAGCAGGAGCAACTTTCAATTTATTATGAGCCCAAACAATAGATTCAATTAGTTCCTGCCAGTATCCGCGACCACTAAATAGGAACATTAGACTAAAAGCCCAAACAAAATGAGCCCCTAAGAATAAGAGACCATATGCAGATAATGAAGAACCATATGATTGAATAACTTGCGAAGCTTGTGCCCACAAAAAATCGCGTAGCCATCCATTAATGGTTGTTGAACTTTGTGCGAAGTTTCCTCCAGTGATATGGCTTACTACTCCCTGGTCACTTATATTACCCCATACATCAGATTGCATTTTCCAACTGAAATGAAATATAACCACTGAGATAGAATTATACATCCAGAACAAACCTAAGAAAACGTGATCCCAAGCAGATACTTGGCAAGTACCTCCTCGACCGGGACCATCACAAGGAAAACGAAAACCAAGATTTGCCTTATCAGGTATTAGACGAGAGCTCCTTGCAAACAAAACACCTTTAAGTGATATTAATACAGTAACATGGATTGTAAAAGCATGAATATGATGTACCAAGAAATCGGCAGTACCTAATGGGATTGGTGACAAAGCAACTTTGCCGCCTACCGCTACTAAGTCACTACCCCCCCAGGTTAAACTAGTACCTGTTATTACATTAGGTGCAGTTGAGCCAGGAGCGGAAGCATGAATATTTTGTATCCATTGAGCAAATACAGGTTGTAATTGAATAGCAGTATCTGAGAACATATCTTGGGGGCGTCCCAACGCACTCATAGTATCATTATGAATGTATAAACCAAAGCTATGGAAACCTAGAAAGATGCATACCCAATTAAGGTGTGAGATTATTGCATCACGATGTCGAATGACACGATCCAATAGATTGTTGTATTGAGTAGTCGGATCATAATCCCTTACCATAAAAATAGCTGCATGTGCAGCAGCGCCAACCACTAAGAAACCACCAATCCACATATGGTGTGTAAACAAGGATAATTGGGTAGAATAATCAGTAGCCAAATACGGATAAGGAGGCATGGCATACATATGATGAGCTACTATAATTGTTAAAGAACCTAACATGGCAAGATTGATAGCTAGTTGAGCATGCCATGAACTAGTCAGAATCTCATAAATACCATTGTGACCTTCACCAGTGAAGGGACCTTTATGAGCTTCGAGAATCTCTTTCGTACTATGTCCAATACCCCAATTGGTTCTATACATATGACCGGCTATCAAAAAAAGAACCGCAATTGCTAGATGATGATGCGCGGTATCAGTCAACCATAATCCCCCAGTTACTGGATTCAATCCGCCCCGGAATGTTAAGAAATCAGAGTATTCTGACCAGTCAAGGGTAAAGAATGGGGTTAATCCCTTCGCAAAACTGGGGTATGTTTGAGCCAGAAGATCACGATTTAAAATGAATTCATGAGGAAGAGGGATTTCTTTAGGATCGACTCCCACATCTAATAGCTGGTTAATAGGTAACGAAACATGTACCTGGTGTCCCGCCCATCCTAAAGAACCTAAGCCTAAGAGGCCTGCTAGATGGTGGTTCAACATGGATTCTACATCTTGGAACCAGGCCAATTTTGGAGCAGCCTTGTGGTAGTGGAACCAACCAGCAAGGAACATCAATCCTGCAAGGATTAAAGCACCAACGGCAGTGCAGTAGAGTTGTAATTCATTAGTTATTCCAGAGGCTCGCCAAAGTTGAAAGAATCCAGAAGTAATCTGTATTCCCTGAAACCCCCCTCCCACATCTCCATTAAGGATCTCTTGACCAACTATTGGCCAAACTACCTGGGCGCTAGGTTTAATGTGAGTAGGATCATTCAACCATGCTTCGTAGTTCGAGAAACGAGCCCCATGAAAATACATACCGCTTAGCCAGATAAGAATAATAGCTAATTGACCAAAATGGGCACTGAATATTTTACGGGATATATCTTCCAGATCATTAGTATGACTATCAAAATCATGAGCATCAGCATGTAAATTCCAAATCCAAGTGGTGGTACTAGGACCTTTCGCTAAAGTTCTCGAGAAATGTCCGGGTTGAGCCCATTTTTCAAAAGAAACTCTTACGGGATCTTTTTCTACCATAATCTTGACTTCTGGTTCCGGTGAACGAATAGTCATCGAGATTCTCCTCTCTTCGGACAAAGGATAGCAACAACCTACCAACAGAGGATACAAAACTTCTAAGAGATAGATTTTGTACTAGTAAAGTATTCTTTCTCTCCTTGAGTTTAGAACTGGAACGACTTTAATAGAAGAGTAATCCAAGTAATCCAAGGCAGGCATTTGATCCTATTATTACACAAGTTCGTAGTGCTTTATGGACCTGGTTCGTTTGATTTAGTTTGATAGACAGAATTGAGTTGGGGGTGGGGCAGTAAATAGAAAGAAAAGGTTCTTTCTTTTCTTTTTCTATTGTGATCGTATAACAAAAAGAGTACTGCCCCCCCCCCATTGCTATTCTTGTATTACTCTTTAGAACGTCTTGTTATCTTTAACCAATTTTGTGCTTCGATATAATTGCTTGGGGAAGGTGCTATTGCTTGTTTCCAATACTCAGCAGCTTGATCAAACCAAGCTTCTGAAGACTCCGGTTCTCCTTGCTGGATGGCCTGTTCTCCTCGGTCGGGATAGATAGATCCTGAAAGAATCCCCTCCCTTGGAACCGTACTTGAGAGTTTCCCACCTCATACGGCTCGAATAACTATTCATTAGTTTCTTATCTATGGGACTTAAAAGAGAAAGATTTATTGATTCTTTACTCATACTAGTATATAGAAGAACTAAGAAGAACAATTACTGTAATGGTTTCGAATTCTATTAGCGTTTCTTTTTTCATTGGCGCAGGATAGAATATTTTCCACATTCCTAATTCATTAAAAAGAATACTAATCCTTTTGAGAATTAACTATCCTACTTATTTATATGGATCCATTTATTCTAAATATGTTTTTCCTTTAGGATTTGATACTACATCGTGACTCAATAATTTTCTCTTCAATCAACTGTATTACAAGGATCGATTGTATAACCTTTAAGGTGAGCCAATCTCATTGTATCGACCCAGATTTTCAAGGATGAATCTTTACGATGCTCTTACTCTCAATTCACTCGATTATCCATGGGATTTTGAGACTTTTGTTTCTCCCCTCAAACCTGGGTTATTAAGAAGGACATGAAATTCCACAGCTTATAAAAACTCTTATTATTTGTTATTTGAAAGTATGTTTGTGGAAAGCCTTCTCTATCGAGTAGTTCCAAACTAGAAGATCCTATAGTAGAGATAATCGCACGTAATGACAGATCACAGCCATATTATTAAGAGCCTGCGGAAGAAAAGGATTTCGTTCCAATGCTTGGAAATAGTATTCCAACGCCTTTGTGTGTTCCCCATTACTAGTATGAATAAGACCTATATTGTAAAGTATATAACTCCGATCATAAGGGTCAATCTCTAAACGCATAGCTTTATAGTAATTCTGTGAAGCTTCTGCATATTCTCCTTCAGATTGGGCCGACATCCGTTACGGTCGTTCATTAAATTGGAATGAGCTCCGTTTCAAAACCGTACTTGAGACTCTCATCTCATACGGCTCCTCCTGCATGATGCATAGAGAGAGAATAATATATTGAACGGTCTAATTATATCTACTCTAAATCTATAGATAAGCGGGGGCTAGTGTTCTGTTTCTGGGACCAATGTCTAGCCATCCTTCTAGTCAAGAATCCTTTGATAATATTACCTATGTCATCACAATATGGTACCATCAAAACAGGAAAGATTCTTTGACAATTTCTTTGTTCTCAACGCTTTGTGTCTTACAGGGATTAGCTGCTTCGACAATCTTCGATGATTGTAAGGGTATCCAAAATACAAACGAGATGGGTGTTCGTTGTCCCAATCATTATTGATATTTTTCATAAAAACGTGATATATGGATGAATCCAACCATAACAAAGCTTTTTCATTGTCGATTCCTACACGTAGCGCTTCTCCTTTATGCTTACCATGAGATTGGTTATTACAAATCATTTGGTAGGTTGAACCTTTTGCTTACTAATCTAATGTATTGGAAATCAGAGCAGTCAAGGCTGCATTAATCGAGGATACACGATCGAAGGACTTACTTCTCGTTCAAAACACACCTTCATCAAACGTGAGTCTCTTGAAATTCTTCTCTAATTCTTATGAAAGAATTGAGATTATTGATTTTCTTCTCGAATCGCACCATCTCTATAATGGGTAAAAGCTTCTTTCTCTCCGTCAGTTGTTGGTATAAGTTGTAATAAAATATCGGCTAGAATYGTGAAAGTTCTATCAATAGAATTGTCATTTCTCTGAGATCTAGGCATGATTGATTAGGATCCTTTCTTGGTCTACTTATTATGAAAATTATAAAACAAAGAGAAGATATATTTTTGATGAATATCTCTGTCTCTCTTCTTCGATCAATTATAAGAAGAAGTACTTACAGTAATCACTTTCACAACTTCCTACAAGATTGAGGTTGTTTAGGAATATGGGTCTACAAACTAGTAGAAATATTAACAATTGAAAATCGCTGATATATCATCTTAGTGAAATCAATTGATTATATCTGAGTAAAAGGAATCAAAGGATATAAATAATTTGGAAACACTAATTTTGGAAACACTAATTAACAACATCCAAGAGATCGCGTTATTTCTATTGGATTATCTCAATCTTAAATACTCTATTCTCTTTTTTGTTGACTAATTATTTCTAGATTTCTATTAATCGTAGACTCCCAGCTATTGGATTGTTAATCTATCCCTCAAAAGGCTAAGATATGCGAGTGATTCAACATTGCAGGAAAGGTGGCCGAGCGGTTTAAGGTGTAGCACTGGAAATGCTATGTAGACTCTTGTTTACCGAGGGTTCAAATCCCTCTCTTTCCCTGTTTAATAATCTCTTTCTTTTACTATTTCATCTCAATCAATTGAATTCTATCAATATCAAGAAGTCCTTTCATTTGCAAGACTGGTTTCAAATAATCTTGAATAAAGATTCTCTCAGTACCAAAATAAGAGCTCAAGAAAAAGAAGACTCTATATATCTAATATTAATAGGTTTAATGCTTGAAACGACACATATCAATGAATTGAAATCGTGTATAGGATAAATCGATTCCAAGTCATTCAATCTCAGGATGGAATCAATCATTATTTCTATCATTAAAGATCCATTCTAGATAATGTAGATAATAAGAGGATCAATTAATACTTTAAAGAAAAAGAAACGGAATTATTCTTCTTTTTATCGAGAATATAGAATGAGGAGTCTCAAAATCTTAATCAATTACTTGGAGTTATGCTTGGCGAGAATAGTACTCGACAACTAACAATTCATTTATATTAAAATCAATGGATTCTCGATTTGCAATTCCATTCACTAATCCTTTAGGTATATTATCCTCCGAAAAGGAAAACGTTAGATGATCTGGTATCTTTTTTCTCCGAGAGAATCCAATATTTTCTTTTGACCCACTACTTGATCGATTCCTTACAGTAATAAGATCTTTGGGTTTACAACGATAACTTGGTATATCCACTATATGATTGTTTACCAAAATATGTCTATGATTGACTAATTGTCTAGCGGCAGGAATAGTGGCAGACATACCTGACTGAAAAACAATATTATCCAAACGCATTTCAAGTAATTGTAATAGTATTTGCCCCGTTGAACCCTTAGCTTTTCTAGCAACACGAACATACTTAAGCAATTGGCGTTCTGTTGATCCATAATTGAAACGTAATCTTTGTTTGGCTTCCAAACGAACGCAGAATTGAGAGACTTTTCTTGAAGAGGATTAATCAGTAGCAATTCGTGCTTCTCTCACATTTAACTTTTTATTTGTAAGCCCTGGTAGATCTTTTAAACGACGTATTATTTTAAAACGGGGTCCTCGATAACGAGACATAGAAACTCCTTTTCTAGAATTAGAGCAGTATTCAAACTTTTTATAGGATTCTTAATAATTAGACTGAATGTTTTATTTGTTCATATTTATGAATGATATTAAACAACTCTTGTAGAACACTAGTGTTTGTAACAATCATAACATACAAATTGAGACAAACGAATATGTGAATAATTAGTAACTTTATGAAAATTATGACCTAGGCAATGAGAAAAGGCAAAGAGGGGAGTTGATTAATCAACTGATATTAATTCATTTCTTGAAATCGAACGGGTAACCTTTGGGTTGTAAGGTGGTATGTAAAACCTTTAATCAAGCGTTTCCCCATCTTTTCAACTCCTATCAAAATAAGATAGAAACTCTTCTTTAGATTGGAACTCTTGAAGAAAATTATTGAAGAATGCATAATGAATAATGATCTTATTCTAACTAATACTCATACTCTGAAATATTCATATTGATATTAAATTGTTTAACAACAAAAACAAAAATGGATCAAATTAGTTAGTCATTGTATTATCCATTATATTGATTTGATTAGTATATTCGTGTATAATTTGGGTATAAACAAATAAGACACTATTTCTAAATGAATAGTTAATAGTTATAGTTAGACTTTACCCAATCAATGAAATATACAATATTTTGAGCAAGAAAGATGAAATATCGGAAAGATTCTCTTTTCTCTATTAATAAAGAAGAAACTCTTTATTTTGTGATAGCTTTGTGATACTCAAATGAAGTTCAATGAGCATCAAGATACTTAGCTTAAAGACCGTTTTTGCTTTGGTAAAAACAAGATGCAAAATATTGGATTAAGCAAATCGATTCAATTGCATAACCATTGATTTGGTTTGAGGATCCGGAGGGGGATATGGCGAAATGGTAGACGCTGCGGACTCAATAAGATTGAGCCTAGGCATGGAGACATGTCAAGTGATAGCTTTCAAATTCAGGGGAACCTGGGATTATTTGGTAGGCAATCCTGAACCAAATCTCGTGCAAAAGTTTTCAATTAAAATTTAGATAACGGGATAGGTGCAGAGACTCGATGGAAGCTGTTCCAATGAACAATTTACTCAAATATTTTTATTATTTATGCAGTGAATAAATATTCTATTGCTACGTACGGATAATTCAATCAAAAAAGAAAAGGATGTTATTAATAATTAATGATAAGAATTGCTGAAATTGACAAAACAAAGTCTCGCTGATCATTTCCAAATTGCAGCTTCTTTTTATTCCCTTTCTAGGTCTGTTTTTTTTTTTTTTTTGTATTCAAATAGATATTCTTCAAAAGATAATAGCAACTAAAAAATAAATAGTTCTACTGGATAGAGATAGAGTCCAATTTTACATTGCTAATCAGAACAACAATGCAAATTGTGGTAGAAAGAAAATCCGTTGGTCTTTGTAGGACCGTGAGGGTTCGAGTCCCTCCATCCCCAAAAATAGGAGATCCATCTTATCTTATAAGATTTAAAAGATTCCAAAAGAAAAGATCTGTATTTAAAAAAAACAAAAACAAGAGAACTCTTTGTATTTTATAATCTATAATGTTAATATTCTCTAACCAATCTACTAAACATAAACAAACAAAAAATAGTGAGATAGATTTCTCAGGTAAATCATGTTTTTCCTTGTTGAGCTAAGGAGATTAATACTCCTTAGTTCTAGATTAATGAAACTTGATCAAAAACACTCTTATATGATAGATTCTAAACGAGCTATTCAGTCAATCTACAACATTAGATAAATGGTCCGTTTACACACTATGAAAGGTAAGAGAGATTATTTTCTAAAGACTAAATAATAATGGGAAACATTCAATCTATTCTGAGATCTATGTCAAGTAAAAAGTAATTAGCCGGGATAGCTCAGTAGGTAGAGCAGAGGACTGAAAATCCTCGTGTCACCAGTTCAAGTCTGGTTCTTGGCATATAAATACAAAATAGTTTAATTCTTAGTTATAGTTAAGAATCTTGTATAAAGAATAGGATGATCTAAAAGAAAAGATAAGCTTATAGGAGAGAAATAAGACAGTTTTATTGATAGAATATTCTCTTTTTCTCTTTTCAAATTAATAAGCATCTTGTAACTCATAAAAATCAGGTATGACACAATCTTTGCGTAATGGCCATCCGATCCAGCTATCGGGCATCAGAATACGCTTAAGATATGGATGACTGTCGTGAATGATTCCCAACATATCATAGGATTCTCGTTCTTGAAAATCGGAGCTTTTCCAGACCCAAAAGACAGACGGGATTCTAGGGTCTTTTCTTTGAACAAATATTTTTATACATATTTCTTCAGGTTGATCTGCATTATCTTGTATCTTGGTAAGATGATACACACTAGCCAAAGAACCTCCGGGTATAACATCGTAAGCACATTGAGAACGAAGGTAATTGAAACCATACACATATAGCGCAACAGCTATAGAAGGCCAATCCTCTGCTTTGATCTGTAGAATCTCGACACCTTGGTAATCAGAGCCTAACGGCCTATGAGCTAATTGATATCTAGTTAACCAAGCAGATAATCGACCCTGCATCTCGATATTGGAATCATTATTATTGTCAATGGTACTCATACTAGCTAATATCTCTCTGTTCTTTTTTAATACAATGATTTGGTTATTTCAAATACTGATTCTTCCAGATTCACTAGTCTATTTTCAAGTTTATCCAATCTTTTCAAAAGTATATTCAACAAAGATTTTGTAGATTGGTTAGTCATTTGTTTATTATATTTACCAATATCAATATTAGAGATTAAATAAAGCCGATGATTTAGACTGAAATATTTATTCCGAACTTTATAACAAGTTTGATTTCTATAGTTTTCCTGAGCGATCTTCTTACGAAGCTTCGTTACAGCATCAATAATAGCTTCGGGTTTGGGTGGGCAACCAGGCAAGTAAATGTCCACAGGAATCAATTTATCTACTCCACGAACAGTGCTATAGGAATCTGTGCTAAACATGCCTCCCGTAATAGTACACGCTCCCATAGCAATTACATATTTTGGCTGAGGCATTTGTTCGTATAGTCTTACTAGAGACGGAGCCATTTTCATGTTTATAGTGCCAGCCGTTATTATAAGATCAGCTTGCCGAGGACTAGATCTTGGTACTAGACCATACCGGTCAAAGTCGAATCGTGAACCAATTAGTGAGGCAAATTCGATAAAACAACAGCTAGTCCCATAAAGAAGTGGCCACAAACTAGAGAGTCTTGACCAATTGGAGAAATCGATCAAATTAGTTAAAAAAATTGAATTTGATGTGTATTTATTAGAAAACAGAGGCTCTTCTATAGAATTGATTAGTAAATTTTCATGAAAGTCGACTCTATTGTTATCCTTTGAATAGTTACGAATTAAGACCATTCTAACGCTCCTTTTCGCCATGCATAGACCGAACCAACGATTAGTATAAATATAAAGATGAGCACTTCAAGAAACGCAAATGGACCCAATTCCCTGAAACTCATAGCCCATGGATAAAGAGAAACCGTTTCAACATCAAAAATAACAAAGACCAAAGCAAACATATAATAACGGATCTGATATTGAATCCAGGCTTCACCTTTTGGTTCTATACCTGATTCATAACTTGTGAGTGTTTCTGGTCTTTYATTATTGAAGGGTGCAACAAATCTGGAAATCAAAAAAGCTAAATAAGGAACAAGGCTAGATATTAATAGAAAGATCCAAAAAGAATCGTATTTAGGAAGCAAAAACATTGATATACTCCTTTCAGCTTAGGATTCCTTTCTCTTTTTTCTCCACCATCCATTATATTATTATATAAATAACACTTGTGTGGTGATTGGGAAACGAATTGTCGTTTTTCTAAGACGATTCGATAGATAAGAGACAAATATCAAATATAGCCCATTCTTATAGAAAATGGATTACAATATCAACGATTATTGGATATTGGGTTGACCTTTCTTTCGATACGAAAATGAACATCAGGAAATATTGGTAACACAAATCGGATAGTTAGAATAGTTAGAAGAAAAGCATGAAGAACTATCTTTTAAATACATGATTAGGGATACTCTATAATCCACAATATCCAATAAGTCTTGTCTGCCTCTTCCATTCCATTACAAGAGAAAGAGAACTACTATCAATATTGACTCGAAATGATAACAGAGCTGCATTCTTCTATTACGGGATTTAGATACAGAAGATTCTTTTTTAGATTAGGGCTATACGGATTTGAACCGTAGACATTCTCGGTCATGCAGATCAGAATATAAATAGAATTCTTAAACCGCTTTACGAACCCAACATGCTCCTTTCGTGGCATTGGGCTCTCTTATCAACAATCGTGCATTGGCTAGGAGAAGAACAATGATTTGTTGATGCACCATCCTTCATTCCGTTTAAGGTGATAAGATGGTTCCGTGTGCTCAAAGAATTTCTCATAAACAAAGCAATCCCGAAGTTTCTCAAAAAGGTTTTTAGTATTGCCATAGGTTTGCCTTTTGCAGACACAAAGCTACTGAAGCTCAGATAGTCTCTATCGTTTAGAAGGATGCACAGTACTCTTTACACCTCAGAGTTCGTAGAACAAGGAAGAGATCCTGTTGAGGTCCCCGCAAAGCCCTCACATCTTTAGCATTAAATAGATTCTTTATTCACCATATCAATATATCAAAATGGATTCTTTTCTTTATCAATCTCTCTGCCATGCTATTGTTCTCCCTCTTTGTGGAGTGAGGCATAAGTAGTTCACATAAGATCCTCTATGCAAATCGGTTACAGATCGATGAACCTTTTTCGAGAAGCATCGGCGCACGTGTAAACGAGGCGCTCTACCACTGAGCTATAGCCCTTAATGAGTATAACTTCATAAGATATGGTATATGTGTCGAATAGATGTTGTCAAGTTCAAGATAATTGAAAAGAAAGAATATTAAATTCCTCTTTTGGTTGAAATTGAATATATAGAAATACTAGAATTAGATTTAGAATATAATTGTAATTGTTTCTATATATTCAATTAAATTCAATAAAGTATTGCGAGAACAACCTACTTAACTCAGTGGTTAGAGTATCGCTTTCATACGGCGAGAGTCATTGGTTCGAATCCAATAGTAGGTAAAACTTATTAGATATCATATTCTTTAGAAATGATACCTAATAAGTTCTTATATGAATTTCTTGAGCGAAGAAGAGTAGAAAGGATTAAGTAATATTTAACGCCTCTAATCGCGCTTTAGCTCTTTTAAAAGCTAAATTCGCTTCAATTATCTTTTTTTTGCCTTCGGCCTGAGTCGAGTTAGCCTTTGCTGTCTGAAAAGTTCTTTGAGCCTCTTCAGGATCAATTTCGGTAGCTCTTTCTGCTTCGTTAACTAATATTGTTACCTGATTATTGTCTACCATGGCGAAACCACCCATTAATGCCATCGTGGACCACTGTCCATCATAACGTATCTTTAGAACTCCCATATCCAAAGCTGTGAGAAGAGGCGCATGGTTAGGTAATATACCAACCTGACCACTGTTAGTGGATAAGATAATTTCTCGAACTTCAGAATTCCAAACAATTCGATTGGGAGCCATTACACGAAGATTTAGCATCATCTCTCTCATTGACCCTCCACTTGTAGAGAAGCAGCCTTTGTGGTAGCTTCGTCAATATTACCAACCAAATAAAAAGCTTGTTCAGGTAAATTATCCAATTCTCCAGAAAGAATCATTTGAAATCCTTTAATTGTTTCTATTAGACTAACATATTTTCCGGGAGAACCAGTAAAAACTTCTGCTACAAAGAAGGGTTGTGATAAGAAACGTTCTATCTTCCTGGCTCGAGCTACCGTTAAACGATCTTCTTCTGATAATTCATCCAGTCCGAGAATAGCTATAATATCTTGAAGTTCTTTATAACGTTGTAAAGTTTGTTTAACCCCTTGTGCAGTCTCGTAATGCTCTTCACCTACAATCCAGGGTTGTAACATAGTTGAGGTCGAATCCAAGGGATCTACAGCTGGATAAATACCCTTCGCTGCTAATCCTCTCGAAAGCACAGTAGTAGCATCTAAGTGTGCAAATGTTGTAGCAGGAGCTGGGTCAGTCAAATCATCTGCAGGTACATAAACAGCTTGAATAGATGTAATTGAACCTTCCTTGGTAGAAGTAATTCTTTCTTGTAGTGATCCCATTTCTGTACCAAGAGTTGGTTGATAACCTACGGCAGAAGGCATTCTACCCAATAAAGCAGAAACTTCTGATCCGGCTTGAACAAAACGAAAGATATTGTCAATGAATAGAAGTACATCTTGCTTGTTGACGTCTCGGAAATATTCAGCCATTGTTAAAGCGGTTAAACCGACTCTCATACGAGCTCCTGGTGGTTCATTCATCTGACCATAGACTAGAGCCACTTTTGATTCTGATATATTTTGTTCATTAATAACTTTCGATTCTTTCATTTCCATATAAAGATCATTACCTTCACGAGTGCGTTCGCCTACCCCACCAAAAACAGATACACCTCCATGAGCTTTAGCAATATTGTTAATTAATTCCATAATGAGAACTGTTTTTCCTACCCCAGCCCCCCCAAATAGTCCAATCTTTCCCCCTCGACGATATGGAGCTAAAAGATCCACAACCTTAATCCCTGTTTCAAAGATAGATAATTTAGTATCTAACTGTGTAAATGCAGGAGCGAATCTGTGAATGGGAAATGTTGTACTGGTATCCACAGGACCTAAATTATCGACAGGTTCGCCAAGGACATTGAAAATTCAACCAAGAGTAATTTCACCAACAGGAACACTGAGAGGAGCTCCTGTGTCGACGACATTCATACCCCTCATTAAACCGTCTGTAGCACTCATAGCGACGGCTCTGACTTCATTATTACCCAATAATTGTTGTACTTCACAAGTAACATTAATCTCTTGACCTACCGTATTTTGTCCTCTAACTATTAAAGAATTATAAATATTGGGCATTTTCCCTGGTGAAAACGCTACATCTAATACTGGGCCAATTATTTGGGTAATATGTCCCACATTCTTCTCCATCAATTTAGAAATTCCGAACGCGAGAGGACTGGTTTTCATAACTCTTTTGGTGTATTATCTTTATTTGATTATTAAATCGATCAAAAAATCTGATCTTTTATTGCTGATAGGTCGATAGTCAAACGGTACTAGTTTTATACTCTTTCCTGTTACTATCCAAATCCAAGTGTCTCATTTACCTCCTGTATAAAAAAAGATGAAGAGATATATAATGGATACCATAGATCTAAAAATATCCTTCCTTCTTCTCGTATGGTTTTTCAAAGCCGAAAAAAAAAAGAAATAATATAAACTACCTATTCTGTAACTGACTGTATTCAATTGCATAAGATCATTCTATTTCGCTTTTCCATGGATCCTCACTTAGCTTCACTCTTTTTGTAAAATAGAACAGATCCAAATATTCAAGGCAATCCCTTTATTCCTTCTACCGACCAGTCTAACCATGAAAAGATTCCCCAGTCAATGTATTGAAATCTATTAAGACTAGGATCCAATTTATTAAAAAACTTCCATAAGAGATAATGATGCCTAGTTGCATTACATAGGAAACACATTATAGAATAGTATAGAATAGGAATGTTCCATACTTGCAGTGGAGTTTCAACAAGTACCTGGAGTTCAACGATTTATCAAGACCCTTTTCACGTTTCATATTGATCTACTCCATCTATGTCGAGCAGATCCCATCCTTGTAAGATTTACCAATTGAGTTATAGGGAGGAGGGACCCATGTCACCACAAACGGAGACTAAAACAGGTATTGGATTCAAAGCTGGTGTTAAAGATTATCGATTAAATTATTATACTCCCGACTATGAGACCAAAGATACTGATATCTTGGCAGCCTTCCGAATGACTCCCCAACCTGGAGTACCGGCGGAGGAAGCTGGAGCTGCGGTAGCTGCCGAATCTTCGACAGGTACATGGACTACAGTATGGACGGATGGACTTACTAGTCTTGATCGTTACAAGGGTCGATGCTATGATATCGAACCTGTTGCTGGAGAAGATAATCAATATATTGCATATGTAGCTTATCCTTTGGATCTATTTGAAGAAGGTTCTGTTACTAATCTGTTCACTTCCATTGTAGGTAACGTATTTGGATTTAAAGCTTTACGTGCACTACGCTTGGAAGATCTAAGAATTCCCCCTTCTTATTCTAAGACTTTCCTAGGACCGCCTCACGGTATCCAAGTCGAAAGAGATAAACTGAACAAGTATGGTCGTCCTTTATTAGGATGTACAATCAAACCAAAATTGGGTTTATCTGCTAAGAATTATGGTAGGGCTGTTTATGAATGTCTTCGTGGTGGACTAGATTTTACCAAGGATGATGAAAACGTGAATTCTCAACCATTTATGCGTTGGAGGGATCGTTTCGTATTCGTAGCAGAAGCTCTCTTTAAGGCTCAAGCCGAAACAGGCGAAATTAAAGGACATTATCTAAATGCTACTGCAGGTACATGTGAAGAAATGCTAAAAAGGGCAGTATTTGCTAGAGAATTGGGAGCACCTATTGTAATGCATGATTACCTTACAGGAGGTTTTACTGCAAATACTAGTCTAGCTTTCTACTGTCGAGATAATGGCCTACTGCTTCATATTCACCGTGCAATGCATGCTGTTATTGATAGACAAAGAAACCACGGTATGCACTTCCGTGTATTGGCCAAAGCGTTACGTTTGTCTGGTGGAGATCATGTCCATGGCGGGACTGTAGTAGGCAAACTGGAAGGAGAACGAGAAGTTACTTTGGGTTTCGTTGATTTGCTCCGTGACGATTACATCGAGAAGGATCGAAGCCGCGGTATCTATTTCACTCAAGATTGGGTATCTATGCCAGGTGTATTCCCTGTAGCTTCAGGAGGTATCCATGTTTGGCATATGCCTGCTCTAACTGAGATCTTCGGAGACGATTCCGTTCTACAGTTCGGTGGTGGAACCTTGGGACATCCTTGGGGAAATGCACCGGGTGCGGTAGCTAATAGAGTTGCGTTAGAGGCTTGTGTGCAAGCTCGTAATGAGGGACGTGATCTTGCTCGTGAAGGTAATCAAATAATTCGCGAAGCTAGTAAGTGGAGTCCTGAACTGGCTGCCGCTTGTGAGGTATGGAAAGCAATCAAATTTGAATTTGATACAGTTGATGTATTGTAACTTCCACAAAATCCAGAAATCTAATATATTAAATAGGATTCAATAGAGAGACAATGAGGAGTATTGAGATAGTTCTTTTTCTCCATACTCCTCATACTTTATAAATTAAGAATTGGTAGCTCAGCGGATAAGAGCACATGGTTCCGAACCATGGAGCCGGGGGTTCGAATCCCTCCCGATTCGTATCAAAACAGAAACAATAAGATGCATAAACTTAGAGAATAACGAATCGATCCTATATTTATTGAGATGCAAATAATTATTACAGATCTAATTGGAAAATTAATTGTCAGGTTCTAACATTTGATTGATACGATGGATAAGAATTTGACTGCAATTTGTTATTGGATCCAGGGTGAGTCTCGAGTTGATACCCATTCCAACTGAACAATGATCCTGGTGTTTCAGAAATGGAGAAACCATTTCTGTATCTATTCAATCGATGAAACGAGATCCAATGAACTTGAGCGTAGGAAAAAAGGAAGAAATAGATAAGGAGATTTTTATGTCTGTAAGAAACCGGTTTGAAGATAAACGGAAATTGGGTGGATTGATCGGAGCCTTCCTTGAGAAAGCTACTAAAGGCTATGTTTCTAGTGAAAGAGAGAAGGATAGACATATAACTATCGATACTAATAAGGGATTATGGACGCGTTGTGACAATTGTGGAAACATGCTATATGTAAGATTTCTGAAACAGAATAAGAGTGTTTGTGAAGAGTGCGGCTATCATCCTCCAATGACTAGTACAGAAAGAATCGAACTTCTGATCGATCGTGATACTCGGATTCCGATGGATGAAGATATGACTGCATAAGATGTTCTAAGTTTCTCCGATGAGGATTCTCATCAGAATCGTATCATTACTTCCCAAAAAAGAACTGGTTTAACTGATGCTGTTCAAACAGGTATAGGATACTTAAATGGGACTCCTCTAGCGCTTGGTGTTATGGACTTCCAATTCATGGGAGGTAGTATGGGTTCTGTGGTAGGTGAAAAGATTACTCGTTTAATTGAATACGCCACGGATAAGTCTTTGCCAATAATCATTGTCTGTGCTTCCGGAGGGGCACGTATGCAAGAAGGGACGTTAAGTCTAATGCAAATGGCCAAAATTTCTTCCGTTCTACAAATTCATCAAGTTCAGAGAAGCTTATTATATATATCAGTTCTTACCTATCCAACTACAGGTGGTGTTACTGCTAGTTTCGGTATGTTAGGGGACATAATTATTGCTGAGTCTAAAGCGTACATAGCATTTGCCGGAAAAAGGGTAATTGAATAAACGTTACGTCAAAAGATACCAGATGGGTTTCAAGTAGCTGAATCTTTATTCGATCATGGTTTACTCGATTCAATTGTTCCACGTAATCTTTTAAAGGGTGTTTTGAGCGAGATATTTGAGCTTTATCCCTCAGTTTTGCCTAAAGGAATTTGAACTCTTTCCCTGTCATGGAATTAGATAATGCAAACCTGCTTCTACCATTGTAACTTAGTAACAAAGTTAAGAACTTAAGAATCAATGGTTTATCTATTGATTTGGTTCCCTCTTCTTATTGAAATAAATGACTTTTTGGTCAAACAATTATCATAATTAAAAGACCCCTTTTTATCCCCGATACAATACTATAGAAAAGGAATGCTATTATATTATAATGCAATTATATCCAAATAGTGGATCACAGTTATCTAGCAGTATGATTTTAGATCAGAGTTCGATTCTATAGATTTTCTAGATACAGGCATATTGCATATTGACAATATTGACATAACAATTTCCTGGATAAAGAATGGAATCAAAGATTTTCTTGAATGAAAAAGTATAAATATTAGAACCATCTCTGAAAAGAAGATCTAATTAATATATATTGAAAAAACTTCTTTCCTTTTTGGAACAAAAACGATATCATAAAATAGTAAAAAAAAAAAGAGAGAAAGAATATATATCTTCTTTATTTGAGGTAATTTTCTTATGACAGCGTCCTATCTACCTTCTATTTTTGTACCTTTAGTAGGTTCAGTATTTCCAGCCATTACTATGGCATCTCTGTTTATCTATATAGAACGAGATGAAATTCTTTAATTTCTTCTTATATTGTACGTCCCTCTGGAAAAGAAAAAATGTTCCATAGAATAGATCGAATATGATTATGAATTCTGATTCAAACCTGCTCGCACAGATTGTTTCTATGGGATTTTCTTAGTTGTTATTATTCTTTCAAACACTCAGGAACCTTCGATATTATTCCAATCTATGTTTTCACTTAAAAAAGAAATGAGACATAGATTGCTGTTTTATCTGCGATAGATACAGATCTATAAAAGGATCTCTACTATAGAGATACAGCTTTCTCTTTGATTCATTTTTATCTACTTAAAAATGGAGTAATAATATTAATCCTTTTGATTCTTTTGATTCTTTGAGAGTCAGAATCTCTTCTAAGATGAGGTCATATTGAAACACAAGTTTCATCTATTAGAAAAGAACGTAAACCAAGCAGAATCGATAACATTATATAAATGATTCATTCATTAGAGAGAAAACACAACCTTGAGGGAGTACAATAATAATGACAACTTGGCAATCTGAGTGGCTCCGAGTAGATTATGTAAAAGGTTCTCGTAGATTCAGTAATCTATGTTGGGCTTGCATCCTCCTTTGTGGTGCAATGGGTTTCTTATCGGTTGGTCTTTCTAGTTATATTGGTACGGATTTGATCCCAACACTCCCAGCTGAACAGATTCTTTTTATTCCACAAGGTATTGTAATGTGTTTTTATGGTACTGCAGCCCTTTTCTTGGGATTTTATCTGTGGGGTACTATGCTTTGGGATGTCGGTAGTGGCTACAATCCATTTGACAAGCGAAAAGGAATCTTTTCTATTTTTCGCTGGGGGTTTCCTGGAAAAAACAGGCGCATTTGTATTCGATTCGTGATAAAGGATATATAAGCAATTAGACTGGAGATTCGAGAAGGTTTTTATCCCCGTCGAATTCTTTATTCGAAGATGAGGAATCGGCAAGATATTTCCCTAACTCGTATTGGTGAAGATTCAACACTCAGAGAAATAGAAGAAAAGGCTGCCGAACTTGCTCGTTTCTTGCGTGTATCAATCGAAGAATTTCAAGATCGAATCTACTTTGTTTGAAAATTGTTCAGAACAACAAATAGGATAGAAGGAGGATAGGGCGATATGGGAAAGACAAAGGAAAATCCTCAAGTTGAGGAAGAAAATCCAATTGTAAATAATAATTTAATCACTCATTTATTTTTTTTTTCAAAGAAATTAGAAATTCTTTCTTCTTGATATGATATATAAGTAACATATGAAATCATACTGGTGGAAACTTCTTCAGTGGTTTTACAATACTCCATATCGTTCGTTAGATAGAGCTTACAAAGCTAGTAAGCAATTACAGTCTATGGAAAAAGGCTCTTTGTCCTATATAGAAAGAAGATCATCGTTACAAGACTTGTCGCAAGCTATAATGGCTCATATGAATATAGAACTTAATAGATCCATATTCATAATATATTGGAGTCTCTTGGAGTGTAGAATCAGCATATCTATACCACAGATTTGGAATAATTGGAATCTACTTCTTTTTCAAAGAAACTATTTTGATTCGTTATCAGTCAAGAATCATTTCTTTTCTCCCTATAAGAAACAAGTATCTTCATTTTCCCGTTCAAATTACTCCAATCGTAATGAAACAAGTGAAATACAAAGCAAAATCAATAAGATTTCCCCTAATCAAGCAAAAGATGGTCCTCTCTCTTTTTCAAATAGATGGATATCAAGAAAATCAAGTAAGATAAAACAAATGAATAAGAGACTAGCTTGGATTGAGGCAACTTTGAATGATCTCGATTTCTGGAGATGGCAATGTTCCACAACCCCCGCATCTTTTCAAATGAATAAGAAGTCAAATAAAGAATTATTGATTCAGGAATCAATAGGTTTTTCAAGTAGTATGACGTCTTACGAATCTATCAGTCTAATACCAAGGTCTATAACCCGTACCCTATCCAGATTCAGGACAGAACTAGCTAATCACTCAGGTTCATTGTTACCTACCAAGATTGAATTGTCTAAATATCAAGCATTAGCTTCTATTCAATATATTGGATATTTATTTCTTTTTCCCTTCATACTCCCGATGATCCTAAAGAATTGGTTTCTGGAACCCTGGATCAGAAATTGGTGGAATAGTTCCCAATCACAAATATTTATTAATCTATTTCAAGAAGAAAGAGCTTTGAAGCGGCTTCAAGAAGTAGAAGGGTTAGTCTGGTTGAATGAAATAATGAGAGATTATGGATCACGAGATTATGATGCAACTGTATACGACAAGACTACTCAATCAGTGATAATATATAATGAAGGAACTATTCAAACGATTTCACGCTTTGTAACCGATGTAATTAGCATTGCCATCTCAACCTCTTTATTCATAATAGGTCGGAAAAGACTCGCAGTTTTGAATTCCTGGGTTCAAGAGTTATTCTACAGTTTAAATGATACAATGAAAGCATTCTCTATTCTCCTACTAACCGATTTATGTATTGGTTTTCATTCCCCCCACGGTTGGGAAATAGTCATAGGTTCCTTCTTGGAACATCTTGGATTTGCTCACAATAAATATGTAATCTCTTGCTTCGTATCAACCTTCCCAGTCATTTCAGATACAGTCTCTAAATATTGGATCTTTCGTCATTTAAATCGTATATCTCCTTCAATTGTAGCAACTTATCATACAATGAATGAGTAACTATTATTCTATCAATTGTGTTTAACAGAAGAAGATCTTTTTATTTGCTAGTAACAAATAAAAAAAAAAGGTTCATAATCCCGGTAATCATCGGACTATCAGAATAATCTAGCTCAAAAAAGTAAGGAGATCTTGAGACTATACGACATGGAAATATGTTTGCAATAAAAATTGGCACCAATAATCAAACTATGAGAAAAAGAAACACTAATAATTGGATGAATAAATGGTTGATTCTATCGTTTTTTATATCGATCACTTTTACCAAATTGAATTATCCATCTGTATCAAATGCATACCCCATTTTTGCGCAACAGAATTATGAAAATCCACGAGAAGCAACTGGCCGTATCGTATGTGCTAATTGTCATTTAGCCAAAAAATCTGTTGATATTGAAGTTCCACAATCTGTTCTTCCTAATAGTGTATTCGAAGCAGTTGTTAAGATTCCTTATGATATGCAGATAAAATAAGTACTTGCAAATGGTAAGAGAGGGGGTTTAAATGTAGGTGCAGTTCTTATTTTACCTCAAGGTTTTGAACTTGCTCCTTCTGATCGTATTCCAACTGAAACCAGAGAGAAGTTCAATAAACTGTCATTCCAGAGCTATCGTCCCGATAAGAAGAACATAATAGTAATAGGTCCAGTTCCGGGTAAATTATATAGTGAAATTGTATTTCCGCTTCTTTCACCGGATCCTGCTATTGATAAAGAAACACACTTTTTGAAATACCCTATTTATGTAGGGGGAAATAGAGGAAGAGGGCAGATCTATCCTGATGGGAGTAAGAGCAATAATACTGTTTATAATTCTTCAACAACAGGAAAAATAACTACAATACGTAGAGAAAAGAAGGGTGGGTATGAAATCACTATTAGAGAAGCATCAGAGGGTCGTGAAGTAATTGATATTGTACCTCCTGGTCCTGAACTTATTGTTTCCGAGGGTGAATCTATCAAAGTTGATCAACCCTTAACTAATAACCCAAACGTGGGTGGATTTGGTCAGGGAGAAGCAGAGATTGTTCTTCAAGATCCATTACGTGTTCAAGGTCTTTTACTCTTCTTTGCATCAGTTGTTTTAGCACAAATATTCTTGGTACTTAAAAAGAAACAATTTGAAAAAGTTCAACTGGCTGAGATGAATTTTTAAATGAATAGTTTATTAATGCAAGATATTTACAATAAGTTGATAATTTTTCTTTTCTTTACTGATTCAAAATCCAATCGATCAGAGCTAGATTTCTAGCTCTTGTAGAAAACGAGACATAATTCCAATTGAAAAAGAATCAAACCTGGTTTGTTACGTTACCAGAAGAAAAAAGCGAAAGGATTCGATCCATAATAATCTAGAATTGGATCTCAATCCTTGATCTGGGTCTTCTTTCTTTTGACTTGAACTTGATAAGTGTAGTAACATCCATTGATCATTTGCATCTTTTTTCTTTGAAATGGGAACGAAAAGAATTAGATATTGAAAACTGGTAATAATAAGAAACAGTTAGTTTGCAATCACTCTTGCTACCCTATTCTAGTTATTCTATCCATAAAATGATTGAAAAATTATCGTACTAGAATCTGATTCTGATCGATTCTTTAAAAGAGAATCGATCAAATAACTTATTTCTCTGAGGGCAGTAATCTTTTGGGATAGAGTGATATTTCTAATAAAGGGGTTATTATCCTCGGATTGATATATTTTCAATAGTCTTCCTTTTCTTTCCTAACCTTAAGGAGATAAAAGCAAAGATAAAGTCTTTCAATATTCAATAGATTCTTTCATTTATAAGTAACAGAAATTATCTGATGCTTATTGATTCATCAAAGAGATGATCCTAATCCTGAATAGGCTCCGTAAAAAAATGTTCCCAGTAAACCTAACACAAGTATACCAGCTACAGTACCTATTAGCCACAGAGGAATCCTTCCAGTGGTATTGGCCATTTCTTCCACTCCCTTTTCTTCTTTTTTTTATCATTTTTTTGTCACGACTCGAGACATGAACGGTCACAAGTGATTAGAATCTCAGCTCTCTTCGATCAAGATTAATAAATCCTTTGACTCTCTAATTGAAGAAATAATTAGAAAATAGAACGGCAAGCACAAAAATCAATAAGAGTCCCCAATAAAGGCTCGTACGATTCAATTCTACACTCTGTTTATTCGGGTTCGGTTGTGTCATGGATTTGCAGTTTTTGTAAAGACTATCGTTGAATAAATTGCATTGCTGATATGGATCCTAGAAAAAAGACTGTCGGTACAGCTAATCCGTGAACAGCCAGCCACCTAACAGTGAAAATTGGATAAGTTCTATCTAAAGTCATTAGTACCTCCTAAAAGGATCTAGTAAATGCATCAACTTGTTCCAACGAATCAAAACGGCCAGTTATTAAAGGAACTTCTTGTCGGCTCTCTGTAAAATATTCATTTGGACGAGGACTTCCAAAGACATCATACGCCAAACCTGTACTGACAAATAACCAACCTGCAATGAACAGAGAAGGTATAGTAATGCTATGGATGACCCAGTATCGAATACTAGTAATAATGTCAGCAAAAGGACGTTCTCCCGTGTTCCCAGACATGTATAACTCCGTATATCTTTTATAGGATTAAGGAGGATTGTTTTTCAAGAGGTATTAATACTAGGAGATATAGAATCTACTGGTACACCTTATCAATATCAATCCTTTACAAAATTAGGTTGTCATTACATACCAATGGTATATGATAAATATACTGGGTTAGTATAGCTAGCCTTCCTTCTAAGCAGCAATATTACTTTCTTTTTTTAGCCCTTTTATTCTCTAGTATCTGTTTACAAATCTCCTTCTGTAAAATAATAAAAATCAAAGACTTAGTAAGATAAAAGAGTTTCTAAAATCTGAGATGGTTTCTTATTCTGAAATTCTGGGAACAAAAAAGGTTAAGTTTTTTTGAAAACCTAATCTTAGTTTGTTAGGCTGAAGAACTGATTTTTATTCTTTGACAAATTTCATCAAAAATGGATTTCATTATACTCAATAAGTCAATAAATACTATGATTTGGTTAACAAAGATTCTAACAAACCAATTAGTAATTCTAGTTTAAACTTCTAGGATAAAATCCTATTTAAAAATGAATCACTCCCATGAAATTACTAATCTTTTAATCATCTTTATTTGATTAATTTCCAGTAATAAATTATTTCATAAAATTGTATACTTATACTGATGTATCTGTTAGTTTAATTTGGTATTCAAATCTATGCTTACTCTACTAAGTTACTTTGCTTTTTTAGCATCCGTATTAATATTAACCTTAGTCTTATTTATTGGATTGAATAAGATCCGACTTCTATGATGTAGAAATCTTATTTAGAAAAGAACAAAGAGGACCTATTGGTGCTTACTTATTTACTGCACTTATCGATCATCTTATTTTTCAGATTGCTTTCGATAAGTAATACTATTATATGTTTAAAAACTCAAATGGTTGAAGCATTGCTATCTGGAATTGTTTTAGGTTTGATCCCAATAACCTTAGCTGGACTCTTTGTAACTGCATATCTACAATATCGACGTGGTGATCAATTAGATATTCGATAGGAAAACAAAAGGAATATAGAACTCATTAAATCGTCCAATATTCTATCATTCTCATTCTTGAGATATGTTTAGTAATCCAAAGAATTCAAAGAGTATCAACCTTTTCTTTTCCTTGAAAAAAGATCTAATTGAATAAGTCCCTGAATTAGGAGAAACACGCCCTGTAGGATTCGAACCTACGGCATCAGGTTTTGGAGACCTGCGTTCTACCAAACTGAACTAAGAGCGCTGTCTCTCTATTTTATCATAAAAAGTCATTAGTCTGATTAGAATCTGTGAGAATTCCAATATGGAAAGAGAATCGAATCTAGGAGACAGATAGCTCTTTTCCTTTTCAATTTAGTTTTATCATTTAGGGAATATAAACTAGAAACTATCCGAAAAAGAATAGGGATGACAGGATTTGAACCTGCGACATTTTGTACCCAAAACAAATGCGCTACCAAACTGCGCTACATCCCTTTTTATTTTGATTCCCAAATTATTAATCTAGAATCATTGAGTAAATGATTATAACTAATAATCGTAAAGATTCGCTATTCATTTTAAATCTAGCTAATTCTGAAAATCTATTATCTTTAGTTTGTGAATCAGGAAGATCTGATTCCTCTTTTATAGATGATCGTGTTAAAAATATTAAAAAAAGGGACAAAAGGATACAGAGTGTTTAGTTAATGGAAAACAAAAACAAAAAGGAGAATCTTTAATGCAAGATGTGAAAAGTTACCTTTCCACAGCCCCCGTGTTAGCTACAATATGGTTTGGGCTGTTAGCCGGTTTACTAATAGAGATCAATCGTTTTTTTCCAGATGCGCTAATATTCCCATTTCTTTAATTGATAAGAAGAGACAAAAATCGATCAAAAAAGTTCCAATAAAAAGAAGAAAGATAGATCCCACTTATCAATGGAAATCACTCAGAAGTTCGATTTGAATTCAGATAATTGGTTATCAAAATATAATTCTTTTATCCTTATTCCTCGATTTGTTTTTTTTTTTYCAATTAATTCTATGACAAAAAGTAAAGATGCAAGAGTAACTATATCTTTGGAATGTACAGAATGTATTCAAAAAGAGACTGATGACAAAATTGCAGGCATTTTTCGATATACCACACAAAAGAATCGTCGCAATACACCTACTTGATTAGAATTAAAGAAGTATTGTCCCTATTGTTATAAAAAGACTATTCACAAAGAACTGAAAAAATAGAAGATTTATTTCTACAAACTGGTAGAAGAGTCAGTAGTTTTTATAAATATTATATAAGAATATCATGAATAAATCTAATCGATCTTCTCGTAGACGTTCTCCATCTATTTGATCTGATGAAATTATTGACTATAGAAACATAAATTTACTTCGTCGATTCGTAGGTGAACAAGGAAGGATTTTGTCTAGATGTATCAATAGGTTAGCCTCGAAGCAACAACGCTCAATAGCTACCGCAATCAAAAGAGCTCGTGTTTTAGCTTTGCTACCCTTCTTGAATAATGAGAATTAGCTATTTCATTAATTACAACTTAAACATTAAACTATAATACAAAGAATTTAATACTTTATGGAATGAACCAGTCTATTCTCTCATCACTAAAGAAGAGAGAAGGACTAATAACAAGAATTGGGTTAAAACTACTAGTTTTGGTACAAAATCCAGAGTTCGTTACTACCTGTCCCGCCTCTCCGGTATTATTATCCGGAGAGGTTCCCTATTGATCAATTCAATAAAGTCTGGTCATTTTTATGATTCTGGAAAAACAATATGTATCTGGGATAGCTATCTATGCAAGTGTTTTGCGATTTAAATAAATTTGATTTCTACACAAATTATGAATCATATTATTATAAATTGTTCCATTCTTTCGTGTTGCTGCATTAATTCGAGCAATCCATAAACGACGAAATTCTCTCTTTCTATTATTTCTTTCTAGATAAGCGGAAGCTAATGCTTTCATTTCTTGTTGATTTGCTGTTCTAAATAATCTCGAATGAGCTCCTTTAAATCCAGATGTGATTCTAAAAATGTTTTTGCGACGTTTCCGAGCCACAGATCCGCGTTTCACTCTAGTCATTAGATGTCTACCCTTATCCTTATAGAAAATGAAATCCTAGTTTCTGAAGAACCTATTTGATTGATACTGAATCTATTAATTAGTATCACAATCTATTTATCTCCTATCCTTCTTAAAGATAGATCCGATTCTTTATCTCTTCAATAATTAAGAATCTATATATAGGTTTTAGAATAGGGAATTACCCAATTGGGATTCAATCAGAAACAAAATAGTGTGCCGAAAGTTTTGATTCTTATGCTTCTCATATACTCAAATCTGACAGCATTAAAAACGTAACGTTTGAAATAGAATCTAGATCAAATTATTCAATCATTTTAGAATAATAAATTTCTACCATCACTTTTCTCTCTAGTGCAAAAAATATAGATTCCAATGGCTTTTGCTACTCTAACCTTCCCATCCGTAAATTATCCATATCAAGTACCTATTTCTTTTCATATTGATGCTGTACTGAAAAGGATCACGGATTCCAAAGTTTCCATAGTATCTTCCTCGACAGTTAGGTCCTTCCTATATACCAGAGCTTCTTATTTTCCGAGAACGCGGAAAATGGAATTGATTTTGGTAAACTGTATAGCTTCCAGTTTCTATCTCTACTCAAATGACCAAGTAAAAAGGTTTCTAATAAAAAGATTATCTGTATAGTAACGGTATTTCATTTTTGGAAGTTGTCTAAAAGAATAGCTGACCTGGAGCCACTGTCATTGCAAGGGTATTAACAGGAATATGAGAATTGAGACCACTACCCTTATCTTTTTTGCTGAATGATTCTTTTTTATATCATTGATAGTATTTTTCATCTCGCGCCGGGATGATTGGATTTGCACCAATCAGAACCATGAATTTTCATCTCTCATTAGAAGAGGTAGATGACAGATCTTTCTTTTATTTCGATAAAGAAGAGGATTTTTCTGCAAGATCAATCCTATTATCGTTCAATTTCCGATTCTAACAGGTCGCACATACACCCTAGTACATACTCCTCTCCGTTGGGGGCATCCCCGAAGGGCAGGGGATTTTGTTCCACTCTCCATACGTTGTCTGGCTTTTCTAATAAGTTGTTGATTGGTTGGCATGCTCAAAGGAGTGCAGAAATCTTTGGTTCAGAATATTCCTAACCATTTTGAATTCCCGACAAGTTTGAAAAGAAGAAATTTATTTCTTCTTTTCAAACTTAAACGATTCGTTTTTGTTATAACTAAGGGATAGAATAGACATTCAGTCAAATAATAATCCTACCAATTAGTTAATTGGGAAGATAGGGAATTCCGATATTCTTCCCTCTCTTTTGTGAATCGATACTTTTTGAGCAACGTGTATTTTTGAAACTATTAGCAAGATCTTGATTTAGTCATTATTTTGTTCTCTATTACTACTAAAAAGTACTAAATGAATCTTGAATCTGAAGAGTTCTCTGATGCTGCGAGATCTACAATACCATAATTCCTGGCTTCTTTTGCTGACATAAAGACATCTCTCTCCATGTCTTCAGAAATTATCCATGAAGGTTTGCCAGTTCTTTGTACATAAACCCTAGTAATACAATCGCGAAGTTTCAATACTTCTTCTGCTTCCATGATACATTCGCCTGCTTGTCCATCATAATAAGAACTAGCAGGTTGGTGAATCATAACCCTGATTTAATAGTCTCATCACTTGATTCGGAGTAACCGTACAGGCAGCTCTCTCTGCATACGGCTCTGTATTCAATGAAATCGGAGATGATAAATGATCTCAGTTTTATAAATCAAACGAACTTCTTATCTATCATTTAGAACTAACAAGAATTTGATATACCATCTTTCCTTTCTACTAAGTACTATGATGGTTCTGTTGCTTTTTCCTTTCTAGCAATGCCAAAGTTTTCTATGGATATTCTTTATAAGTATCTATTTTGAAGAAAAAGGAATATTCAATCAGGCTTTACTTCGTATATTATATGAATTTTATGACGCTAGAATAGATATATTGATTGGTGTGAATACCCTAAGAAAGAATCTTTTTGATTCGTTCACTATCTCGGTGTTTCATTCAATTTTTCATTATCTTGGTGTTTGGCTATTTATCCAGAGTGAACTTACCTATTTTTTAATGCCATGCTATTATTACCTCAATTGGGCGAAGGCATAGTTTCAACCCATACAAATCATTGGCGCCAAGCGTGAGGTAGTGCTATACGTTTGGTAATCTCTCCTCCAGTTGAAATGGAAGATCCCATTGAAGCGGCTAATCCCATACAAATTGTATGTACATCTGGTACAACAAATTGCATAGCATCATAAACGGATATTCCTGGTAATACTGCTCCGCCAGGAGAGTTTATATATAAAAACATATCTTTGCTCTCATCTTCCCCATTCAAGTACATCATAATACCAATAGGTTAATTTGCAATCTCATCATCCACTTGTTGACCTGGAAAAAGCAGTCTTTCTCGATGAAGCCGGTTGATCAGGATAGGTTTCTGTGTTCCCCCCTCCAGAACCGTACAAGCATTGTTAAAAGCATACGGCTCCAATAATTCCAGGATAAAAAGCAGATCCTACATCTTTTCAAAGAAAATTATTTGTTTTTGAGAAAACAAATAACAAAATACTTTTCATCTTTTACTGTTTGAGATACTTATTACTATCCTATTTTTGATTCAAGTTTGTCTTTCTATTCTTTCAAACATTTTGAATTGTATCTTGATTAATATAGTGAGGGATATATCGCTACATCTAATTACTATACCAATATTTTCTTGTTCATAATTAAGTCCTTCAAAAAGAGGAATCTTTAGGTTCATTTTCCACTTCGGGGAGGTATGAATCCGATCAACATTTGTCCATATAGAACAAATCGTTTTACTTTATTTCCCCCTATTTCTTCTAAATTAACAGACTAGTCAAAGTCTCATTCTATCTTGTCGTTAGCCTTGTTATTTTATTATTGATTCTTGGGATTTAGTCATCAAAGCCTGAATAATCTGTTAGTTTCAACTAGCCATGGATTCCGATAATTAGTAGATATTTTGCTAAAGAAAAAGTTTCATTCTAATCTCACGCGTTTGACAATTGAAAAAGTGGTCGATCCTAAGTGAGATAGAAACATATCGATCGGATGAAAAATGATGGAGATTAGTTCCATAAAACTTAATATATGCAACAACAAGTCGCGCTATACGTCGACCCAAACCGCATCCTCTTCTCCAGGTAGACGAAAAGGCACTTTCGGAACACCGATTGGCATGTAGAAATAAGAGTTATACTTATCTCTGAATTGAAAACATAGATCTAACACGAATAGAAATATATGCTACATTGTAACATATCCTGTCAAAATTGAGTCTTTTATTTTTAAATGTGAATGAGAAGGATCCGAAAAGAATATAGATAGTACATATCCTAAGAATTTAGAATTCAATCAATTGCTAGTATCATTCCATTCTAATGAATTGAATGGGACCAATCTTTGCATTGTTATATAAAAAATGTAAATGCTAAAATATCTATGTGTTTCTGTTTGCTCGGGAAAAGATTCCAAGACCTTCCGGCATTATTTATTCTTATTTGTATATAGAAATAGTACACAAAATAGAGTCTTTGACTTGATTAAGATTGAATAGAGTTTGTTTTGTTTCCCCCATAGTATAGACCTTTAATGCAACAAAGTTATATGATGTTCACTCATTCTTAATAAAGGGGTTTTCCATGGGTTTGCCTTGGTATCGTGTTCACACGGTTGTATTAAATGATCCAGGTCGCTTAATTTCTGTACATTTAATGCATACGGCTTTGGTTTCTGGTTGGGCCGGTTCAATGGCTTTATACGAATTAGCAGTTTTTGATCCATCTGACCCCGTTCTTGATCCAATGTGGAGACAAGGAATGTTTGTTATCCCATTCATGACTCGTATTGGCATAACAAAATCATGGGGTGGTTGGAGCATTACCGGAGACACTGTAACTGATGCAGGTATCTGGAGTTACGAAGGTGTAGCTGCAGCTCATATTATTCTATCAGGTTTGTTATTCCTAGCTGCTATCTGGCATTGGGTCTATTGGGATCTCGATCTGTTTCGCGATGAACGTACGGGAAAACCATCTTTGGATTTACCTAAGATCTTTGGAATCCATCTATTCTTGTCGGGAGTCCTCTGTTTTGCTTTTGGAGCATTTCATGTAACAGGTTTATTTGGTCCCGGTATTTGGGTATCAGACCCATATGGATTAACTGGAAAAGTCCAACCCGTAGATCCGTCTTGGGGAGCTGAAGGCTTCGATCCCTTCATTCCTGGAGGAATAGCTTCCCACCACATCGCAGCGGGTATCGTGGGTATATTAGCCGGTTTATTTCATCTCAGCGTTCGTCCTCCTCAAAGGTTATATAAGGCCCTACGCATGGGGAATGTTGAAACCGTTCTGTCTAGCAGTATTGCTGCTGTTTTTTTTGCCGCTTTTGTAGTTTCTGGAACTATGTGGTACGGTTCTGCCGCTACTCCAATCGAATTATTTGGACCCACTCGTTATCAATGGGATCAAGGATATTTTCAACAAGAGATAGATCGACGAATTCGTACTAGTAAAGCTGAAAATCTGAGTGTATCCGAAGCTTGGTCTAAAATCCCTGAGAAACTAGCTTTTTATGATTATATTGGTAATAATCCGGCTAAAGGCGGATTATTCAGAGCAGGTGCAATGGACAATGGTGATGGGATAGCTGTTGGTTGGTTAGGTCACGCTGCCTCCAAAGATAAAGAGGGTCATGAGCTCTTTGTACGCCGTATGCCTACTTTTTTTGAAACATTTCCAGTAGTCCTGGTAGACGGAGAAGGTATCGTAAGAGCTGATGTTCCATTCAGACGAGCAGAATCTAAATATAGTGTTGAGCAAGTAGGTGTAACTGTTGAGTTTTACGGTGGTGAACTAGATGGTGTTAGTTTCAGTGATCCCGCTACGGTAAAGAAATATGCTAGACGTGCTCAATTAGGTGAAATCTTTGAATTTGATCGTGCCACTCTAAAATCAGACGGTGTTTTTCGTAGTAGTCCTCGGGGTTGGTTCACCTTTGGCCATGCTACCTTTGCTCTTATTTTCTTCTTCGGACACATTTGGCACGGTTCTAGAACTCTGTTTAGAGATGTATTTGCTGGCATTGATCCCGATCTAGATGCTCAAGTTGAATTTGGAGCATTCCAAAAAATAGGGGATCCAAGCACTAAAAGACTCGCTAACTAGTTATACTAGTTAAGTCATTCAAAATTGAATCAATAAAAGATAGGATGAATTATTGATTGAATACCGTTGGAGAAATACAACGAGAATATGAAATTTTCTAATTAGTGCGAAAGCTATCTTCAAAATCCCACTCCACGATCGAATCCATGGAAGCATTGGTTTATACTTTTCTATTGGTAGCTACTCTGGGTATAATATTCTTTGCTATATTCTTCCGGGAACCGCCCAAAGTCCCTAGTAAAGGAAAGAAATGATACTTCTTTTCATTAATCATAGATTAATCATAGAGAGATAGATGTTCGTCTGAACAGAAGCATAAAAAGAAAAGAGAACTAAGTAGAGACCTTCCTTTACTAGGAAGGTCTCCTAGACCAATTAGTCTTCATGTTCTTCAAAAGGATCTCTAAGCTCTCTAGAGGGTCGACCAAAAGCAGTATACAGAGCGTAACCGGTAAAGCTAACAAGTGAACAAGATAAAAATATAGTGACCAAAGTGGCAATTTCCATGGTTAGGTGATGCAAAGAATAGTAGTTCATTTTCAGTATAATACTAGTATATAAAGTTAGCAATTCTCAATCAATTGAACAAGTTATATGGCTACAAAGATTATTGATGATACTCCTAAAGGTAAACCTAAGATTAGTGCTTTAGGGGTCTTTTTGAAACCACTGAATTCAGAATATGGAAAAGTTGCTCCTGGTTGGGGAACTACCCCTTTAATGGGATTTTTCATGGCTCTATTTGCAGTATTCTTAGTTATTATTCTAGAAATATATAATTCTTCCGTTCTGTTGGATGGTATTCCAATAACTTGGTAAAATAAAAGAGAAATCAATAAAACTGTGATCTGAACCCCCCGTTATAGTAGCTGGGGGACCATAAAGAAAGTTAACTTTTCTAAAAATGGGTAGTTAAATCGTGTAATTTATTTGTTATTTAAAGGTCTTGATAATATGGGTGTGTGACTCGTCACAATCAATCTGGTTTGATAGATAGACAATCTATTTTTGATAGGAAAGATATTATTATCTTGCTAGATAGCAGTCGAATGATTACATCCAAAGCGCAAGAAACAAGATTCTGATTCATAATGTTTGAACTATGACCACTTTATATAAATCTACTAATCAAATCTCGTTATAGAATTAGTATTTGATRTTAAACGAGAATTCAATTCGTGATCGAATCAAGGAACTATACCAATCATTTCTTTATTATTTACTATTGGATTCCCTTAAAGATTATGAATAATGGTAATTATTTTCTTGCATTCTCTGTTCTACAAAATGAAAATCGTACCAAGAAGGAACAATTGATACCCATTTGATTCTCCTACTCAAGTAATGAAAATGAAAGGATTTGTCGAGGTATAGTAGAGATCCAAGGTTCATAGACACCTAGATGGTGAGATTGAAACGAGATAAACCCTATCGATTATTTTATCCTAGTTCTTTCTAGATAATTCTATCGATACGATAAAGAGATTTCTCAAGACGCTAGGGATTCTTATTATTCTTATGAATGAGAGCCAACATGAGATTTAAGCAAAACAGATTCTAGCAAACTCTTTCATTAATCAAATCATTATTTCTTTTGTCACGAATTCTAATGTATCAAATCAATATAGTTTATTCAGATTTCTTCATAGAAGAGATAAAGAAGTACTAATGGAATGAAGGATCACTTGGATCTTTTTGTTTAAGCTGTATGGGGACAGATCCCCACGTACAGTTTCTGAAGGGGGAGTCAGCTTACCTATCTTGATAAGATATATGATTGGTTTGAAGAGCGTCTCGAGATTCAAGCGATTGCTGATGATATTACTAGTAAATATGTTCCTCCTCATGTAAACATATTCTATTGTTTAGGGGGAATCACATTGACCTGTTTCCTAGTTCAGGTAGCCACTGGTTTCGCTATGACCTTCTATTATCGTCCAACCGTTACAGAAGCTTTTTCTTCGGTTCAATATATAATGACTGAAGTCAATTTTGGATGGCTAATCCGATCCGTTCATCGATGGTCAGCAAGTATGATGGTTCTAACGATGATCTTGCATGTATTTCGTGTCTATCTTACAGGAGGGTTTAAAAAACCTCGTGAATTGACTTGGGTTACGGGTGTAATTCTAGCTGTATCAACTGTATCTTTTGGTGTAACTGGATACTCTTTACCCTGGGATCAAATTGGTTATTGGGCAGTTAAGATTGTAACCGGTGTACCTGAAGCTATTCCTCTAATAGGGTCTCCCTTAGTAGAGCTATTACGCGGAAGTGTTAGTGTGAGTCAATCTACATTGACTCGTTTCTATAGTTTACATACCTTTGTATTACCACTTCTTAGTGCTGTTTTTATGCTAATGCATTTCTTGATGATCCGTAAGCAGGGTATTTCGGGTCCTTTATAATTCTAGAATTTCTAGAAGATATTGATCTAATCATCTCAGGACCTTAATCTATAGAAAAAAAAAGGTTATTATTTGATTGCCACTAGTATCAGACATCAAATCCAAGAATCCTTAGTGGACTTCTTCTTTCGATTAGATTGATGAAAGGAAGATATTAAACCATTTTTATAGAGGGAGATTTTTGGATTATGGGAGTGTGTGACTTGTCGCAAAACAAAGGTTCTGCAGATACTTCATCGAATATTGCCACATCGAGAGATGTGTCTCTTCTCCAATTCTCTCTAATCTTCAAATTAGGGTTAAAAGCTTGGATATGAAACCCCTTTGCTTGGGGATCTTAGAGAATTCTTTTCATGATCGAACCCAAATAGTTCTTTGGAAGGCTCCGTCAAATCCCACACAATATAATATTAATCTAATATGAAGCTCCGTATATAAAACGATATGGTTTTTGGAATGCATCCATTTCCTTTGTATCCAATATGACCGAGAGAGACCGTCGGAGTAAGAGAACGATCCAAAAAGAGATAAAGCCAAAGTTCCAACAGGTTAATATCCTGTACTAGTACTAGTTTTTAAGGGTTTTGCATCCATAACTGGGTACAATAGATATATGGGTATAAGATCATCCAAAAAGCGTATTGATCAATTCTTTAAGCTGACTTGGGTAATAAGCACTAACTTGATATGTTTTTAATTCTTTCAAATCAAAAATATTAGAAAGAAATAAAGAATTTGGATACTCTTGCTTCCTTCTGGGATCTGTAGAGAGAGATGCCTGAAAAGTCGCTCGAGCCGGCTGATAAAAAATTGTCATGTCCGATTCCACCGGGGGAATACCAAGTCTATCCCAATAACCAAGAAACCTGACCTGAATGATCCTGTTCTAAGAGCAAAATTAGCAAAAGGTATGGGACACAATTATTATGGAGAACCTGCTTGGCCCAATGATCTTCTGTATATATTTCCTGTAGTAATTCTAGGAACTGTTGCATGTACCGTAGGTTTGGCAGTTTTAGAACCTTCAATGATTGGTGAACCAGCAAATCCTTTTGCAACTCCCTTAGAGATATTACCCGAATGGTATTTCTTTCCTGTCTTTCAAATACTCCGTACAGTTCCTAACAAGTTATTAGGTGTTCTTTTGATGGCGTCAGTACCTGCAGGTTTATTAACCGTACCTTTTCTTGAAAATGTGAATCGATTTCAGAATCCATTCCGGCGTCCAGTGGCTACAACAGTATTTATAATTGGCACTGCAGTAGCCATTTGGTTAGGCATCGGAGCGGCGTTACCCATCGATGGATCTTTAACACTGGGACTATTCTAACATCATTTCAATTGGAAGAAATAAGAAATAGATCCGTTGTTACAATCTGACTAAGTCATAAATATTTTTATCTGTTCGATTTAGGGGATAATTATTTGGATATAAATCCCCTTAGATCCAGTTAGATAACTAATTCTCTTTGTCTCTAAGAGACAAAGAGAATTAAACAGACTCAATCTTTCAATCTCCTTTCTTTAGCTTGATTTGATATTGTTTTTCTCTTTCTTTTAGTCTCCTTTGTAATCATGGAAAAAAGAAGTAGTTAATAATGGATTGGTAAGGACTCAAAACATTCTTAGTATTCTCTTTACTTCTTTCCATCGATATACGATTTATTTTTAGGCAAATCTATAGCAAAACGTTCTCGTAGAGCTTTTGATACTTGATCTACGGATTTCCTTCCAAAATTCTTGATCCTTTGCAGATCTTCCTGATTATAATTCAATAAATCTGAGATTGTGTGTATATCAACTCGTTTGAGACAGTTATAAGCTCTAGCAGATGATTCCAGTTGATCAATAAATATATGTTTAAACGTAACCTCTCGTGTCAATCCATCTATCTCATCATTTGAAAGAGAATATAATCTTGTTGAATTGAAAGAATCTTTAATAGCTTCAACAGGAAGAATGTCTTCTCTTTTGATATGAAGAAAAGGAAGAACTAAGTCTATAAGGTTTTTAGAAGCTTCGGAAAGTGCTTCGTTTGGGGTCAAACTACCATTAGTCCATATTTCAATGAATAATATCTCTTATATATCTTTATCATTTCCAAATGGATGAACACTATAATTTACATTTTGAACAGGCATAAATACGGCATCAATAGGGAATTCTCCATTCTCATATCCTTTTGAATCTTCGATCCGATATCCACGATCCTTCTCAATCTTTAATTTGATATTCACATGAATTGGTTGGGTAATGGTAGCTATGTATTGCGAATCATCAATCGCTTTTACAGAGGATGGTAATGAGATATCACCAGCTATTATCTTTTTAGGTCCATTGATTGATAAAGATCCTTTTTAAACATCATGAGAATCACTTCGAAGTACAATCTCTTTTGAATTGACTAGAATATCATGTATTGTTTCCTAAATACCCGTTATCGTAGAATATTCATGTCTCACGTTCTCAAATTTTGCATATGTTATACTTGTTCCTCCTACCTCACCTAGTAAAACCCTACATATAGCGATTCCCACAGTATTAACTTGTCCTCTCTTAAAGGGAGATACAGCAAAACGACCATAATGAAGACGCTTACTTTCCACTTTGGATTCAATACACCTCCATTGGATTACTTGAGTAGAGATTGGTATTTCATCTTGAATCATAATCAGATCCCTCTTTCTTCTATGATTTCGTGTAATTAATGGTTAAATACGTCTTTTCTTAGGAGGTCGACATCCGTTATGTGGCATCGGAGTCACATCACGTACGAAACTTAGAATTATACCACTTCTACGAATAGCCCGTAAAGCTGTATCCCTTCCCGGACCTGGTCCGCTTATCATAACTTCTGCCTGTTCGATTCCTTGATCAATCGATGTACGAATGGCACTTTCTGTTGCAGTCTGGGCAGCAAATGGTGTGCTTTTCCTCGTACCTTTGAACCCGCACACGCCAGCCGAGCACCACGAAACAACTTGTCCTCGAACATCTGTAACAGTAACAATGGTATTATTAAAACTCGCTTGAATATGGATAACTCCTTTAGGTATTCGACGCTTTCCTTTTTGTAAACCAATCYTTTTTAGAGTCTTTATCATAATTGATTGAATCCTGTCACAATAAACGAACTATTATTAGGTAATACTTGCTTCTACTTCATAGTTATTTGTTACCCTTGCCTTTGTTTATGCTTTGGATTGGAACAGATTACCATGACTCTTCGTCGTCTACGAATAAGTCGACACTTTTCACATATCTTGCGAACAGAGGCACGAATCTTCATATCTAGGACTATGGATCTTAGAAATATTGCAATATATTAAATAATAGTTCTTTCTTTTTGTTCTCTTTTTACCATATTATATAAATATAAGTATTATACATAAATTTTATAATCATGTAAATTACTACTGAGTTCCATTGACTTGTTTATTTCTGAGACGATAAGTAATACGTCCTTTAGTAAGATCATAAGGACTCAATTCGACTCTTACTCTATCTCCTGGTAATATTCTTATGTAATTACGGCGGATCTTTCCCGATATGTGAGTTAATACTTGGCACCCATTATCTAAACAAACTCAAAACATGGCATTAGGAAGTGATTCCGTAACTGTACCTTCCACATCAATCAGATTCTGTTTCTTCATAATCCAGAAAACATATCTTTCTTATACTTATTTTGTGTTGTCAATAAAAGTAGGAATCTAGCTGTGCTATTCCTAAGCTAAGAATTTTCAATAATGATGGATTAACATAATGATTGTATTGTATCGATTACCAAACATAACATAAGATCTCCCCTCCAATCTTTTTTTGTCTAGCCTCCCGATCTGTCATAAGTCCATACGATGTTGATAGAATTACAATCCCTATACCGCCCAATACTCTTGGCATTCCTCTATGGCCAGAATAGATTTTTAAACCAGGTTTACTAATACGTTTGAGAGCTGTCATATATGGTTTCTTTTTCTTACCTGAATATTTCAAAGTCACGTCCAGAAAATCTTTCATATTCTTTGTATGTTCTGCAATACTCTTTACAAAGCCTTCTTCTAGTAAGATTCGTCCAATATTTTTAGTAATACTGTTAGAAGGTATTTGGACTGTAGTCTTTCTTCGCGTGTTAGCATTTCATAGAAGAGTAATCATAGTAGAAATGGTATCGTTACTCATAGAATATTCATTATTAGTTATCAATTATAAAATAAATGGGTTCCAGTTCTATATTATCGTATTACAAATATGTTATATTTAGTATTCCTTTCCAAATCCATTTAAAAATAGTATCTCGTCTTTTTATAATTTTTGAAAACGGTTAATAGGATTAATCATTAGTCTTTTTAATTCATTTCAATAACTGATTGATATACAAGAAAGAAGAATATCTGTTATATGGAACAGAGAAGTATAACAGATATCCTTTGCCATTTTCTCTCCGATATCGTCACTCTGTGCTATCGTAAGACAATTGAATCACTGAACAGATTTTAGCTAAATAGAACTTTATAACAAACAGTTTTAGATTTCCATCTGTTCTATATCTTATTAACTACAATACTTCTGGAGCTAGCGAGATTATTTTAGCAAAATCATATTCCCTCAATTCTCTAGCAACTGGTCCGAAGACCCTAGTTCCTCTAGGATTTCCCTCTTGATTGACAACAACTGCTGCATTGTCATCGAACCTCAGAATCATCCCATTTTTACGTTTCATCTCCTTACGGGTACATACGACTACTACTCTAACTACTTCTGATCTTTTCAGAGGCATATTGGGTACCGCTTCTTTAATCACGGCTATAATAGTGTCACCAGTATTTGCGTATCTACGATTACTGGTCCCCAACACTTGAATACACATTAATTTGCGAGCTCCGCTATTATCTGCTACATTTAAATAACTTTGGGGTTGAATCATTTATTAATCAAGAAAAGAAAAAGATATAGATTACTTATTTTTTTTTTGACCCTAGAGAGAGATATCTTCAATTTGTAGAACTTAGAAATCTAGAAAATACCCGTGTTATTGTATTCCATATTGAAAGGAAAAGAAACAACGAAGAGAATAAGAAATAATTAGTATAGTATATCTCTTTTGATTAAGATTTTTCTTTCTTATTCTTAATATCCTTATTTTCTTTTGTATCAGCATTCCATTCCGTAGGGGTCACTGTTTGAGTACGTATAGGCAGTTTATAAGATGCAATTTTCATAGCAGCTCTGGCTATATTTTCTGATACTCCACTTATTTCGTAAAGGATTCGACCTGGTTTAACAACAGATACCCAATATTCCGGAGATCCCTTACCAGACCCCATACGTGTTTCTGCAGGTCTCATACTGATTGGTTTATCAGGAAATATACGTATCCATAATTTACCACCACGACGAACATAACGAGTTATTGCTCTTCTTCCTGATTCTATTTGTCTGGCTGTAACCCAAGCAGGTTCGAGTGCTTGCAGAGCAAAAATTCCAAAAGAAACACGATTACCGCGAGTAGATATTCCTCTTAATCTTCCTCTATGTTGTTTACGAAATTTGGTTCGTTTGGGGTTATAGTCGACGGCATAATCATTCCATCTCTAATACAAAACCGGACGTGAGAGTCTCCTCTCATCCGGCTACTCATGGATTTAATACTCTTTATTCTCGTTTTACCAATCCTTTCGTGAAAAGAAGAAAGAATATACAGACTTTGTCAATATCAAACATATTGCAATTATTTTGTTCTTCTTTTATTGATTTTTATCAATTTGGAGATCATTTGGTAGTAAAACCACGGGCGAAAATGAACTCGATTCTTTGTTTTCATCAGAATCATCTATTCTTTTCATATTCTGATCTGAAGAAACATAGGTTTCTTTCGCCATCCTATCCGCCAAATTCTTGTCTTGATAATTAATGATATTTTTTAAGAATTTGGAAGTTCCATCGTTTTCCTAGTTTCTTATTACAAACGCTTGGGTTCTTTCTCTGCAGTGGAGCTTCTTGATCTTTAGAATGTTTTCTTTTGAATCATCCTTATTAGTGTTCAGTGATTCGTAGCTCTTTTTTTATCATAAAATAAACGGATTAATCTATTTCAAGAGCTTATTTTTGTCATATGCCTATTACACTGCTTCCTAAAGATTAATTGAATCTATTAACCATACGGTCGTAAAAGAATATCGAATCGTTTTGTTTCTATTTAGAATACTATTTAAAAATCGATTCGATATACGTTCCCGCTTAATTCTTAGTTAAAAAGAAAGAATTTCTTTCTCTTGTTTCCATGGATACTCTGTTTTGATAGAACTGTGTCTTGCACCGGTACTGCCACCTTAGCTCTTAACAGTCATCAATCAGTTTTAGCTACGAAGGAAGAAACTCTATTTGAACGAGTCACACACTAAGCATAGCAAAAATTGATAAAGGAATTTATAAATATTATTATTAATCTGGAATAGAATAAGCTGTTATAGGGTTTAATTCATTAACCATTCTTATTTTCTTTAGTCAATCGAACGAATAACTTATTCTATATCTTGAAATATCCAAATCTTTATACCTAAAACTCCGTAAATCGTTTGAGCTGGGTGGTAGGAATAATTAATACGAGCTCGAATGGTTTGTAAAGGAACTCTCCCCTCCCTAGCCCACTCAACGCGAGCCATCTCATTACCATTAAGACGTCCCGCTATTTGTATCTTAACACCTTTATTGTTTGTCTTCCTAGCCAGTTCAATAGCTTTTTTCATAGTCCTTCGGAAAGCAACCCTATTCTGTAATTGTGAAGCAATATGTTCTGCTAAAATCCTTGGTTCTCCGTATGGTTGAGTAATATTATTCAAGATTATTTGAATCTTGCTATTTTTGAAATCCAATAATTTTGCTATACTGCTTTTCAATTGATCAATTCCCAAATTACGTTCTTCAATTAGTAGATCCGGAAATCCTGTACAGATTTCAATGTTAATAAGATCTGTCTTTCGCTGAATTTCTATATGTGCAATTCCTCCATAATCTGAAGATCCTTCTACCCGTTTTTGTACATATCTTTCAATACAAGTACGTATTTCCTCATCCTCCTTGAGGAACCTCGGATAATCTTTTCTCTGTGCAAACCAATGAGAATAATGTTTCTGATTTACGCCAAGTCAAAAGCCAAGTGGATGAATCTTTCGCCCCATAATTATTCTCCTAGATTTCAATATCTCAATACTAAGACTTCTTCAATATTTTTCTACGTTTCAACAGGTTATTATCATTACTTGTACTTAACTCTCTCAATTTTATAGTTATGTGACAGGTGGGTTTTCTTAYCGGATAACTTTGTCCCTGGGCTCTAGGTCGGAACCTCTTAAGATAAGTACTCTTATCAACCCGAGCTTCACTTATCAATAGATTAGATTTCATTAATCCAAGATTGTTAGTAGCATTAGCAGCGGCAGAAAGAATTAATTGTAATACTGGATAACATGCTCTATATGGTAAAAATTCAAGTAATACAAGTGCTTGTTCATATGAACGACTCTGAATCTGATTGATGACTCGTCGCACTTTAGTAGCTGACATATGGATATTTCTTGATGAAGCTTGTGTTTCCATTCTTGCTTTTTCTATGGTTTCCATAAGATTTTGTTCCCTTATTATCGACGAGATTTTTTATCACTTTTTGCATGTCCTCGGAAACTCCGAGTAGGGGAAAATTCTCCGAGTTTGTGACCCACCATACGATCTGTTGTATAAATAGGTAGATGCTCTTGTCCATTGTAAACAGCAATAGTGTGACCAATCATGATGGGGACTATTGCAGAAGCACGAGACCAAGTTACTATTATCTTTTTCTCTCTTCGAAAATTAAGGCTTTCAATTTTTCATATTGAATGATTAGCTACAAAAGGACCCTTCCTCAATATCAATAAATGTACCATAATTAATTACCCTTTATTTTCATTTTGTTTTACGACGCCGGATAATGAACAAATCACTATATTTCTTAGACTTACGACTTATTCTTCCAAGTGCAGTATAGCCCCAAGGAGTTGATGGTTTCTTTCGACCGATGGGTGTTCTGCCTTCTCCTCCTCCATGTGGGTGATCCACGGGATTCATAGCAGTACCTCTTACTTTGGGACGTTTACCCAACCATCGTTTAGATCCAGCTTTCCCTAGGTCTTCATTATTAGTATCAGCGTTCCCAACTCGTCCTACAGTGGCTATACAATTCTGAGATACCGAACGAACTTCGCCAGAGGGTAATCTTAATGTGGCTAATCGGCCTTCTTTTGCAATCACTTTTGCTGTAGTACCAGCTGCTCGAACTAATCGTCCACCCCTTCCAGGTATTATTTCTATGTTATGTATAATTGTACCTAAAGGTATCTTGGTTGAAGTAGATCTTTCGCTAATAATTAGTAACTCAGAAATTAAGAAAGATCTCTTCCCGAACTGTACGAGCCTTTTTCAAGGCATACAGCTTTCCGGATATATGAAACTACATCCTCGTTGAGTATGGTTGATAACAACTAATTAGTTCTGTGGTAAGCAATTCCAATTAAGTCTCTCTCTGTATCCTTGGTTTTACCGCCGTCATCTGGCTTTTGGTTCTCAATCCGTTTAGCAACAGAGTAAATGAATTCAATGATTCACGCTAACATGAATTCATGTTGTTGATAACTTGGGAGGCACTAGTCAATTAACTTATACGTAGATATTTTATGTATAATATCTATTCTCACCTTATCGTTTCGATTCTGCCTTTGACCGTCAGATCGATTGTTGTGAGTAACTCGTTCCCGATGGCTCTTTGCCTATACTGAACAAAGAATACCCTTATATTTTTTTTGTGTTTAAGATTATCGAGTCTTCTCCATATTATCTTACCTCTCTAGGTTAATAGTGATTTAAATACTACTAGACCTGATCACCCGCTCTGTTCCCCTTAAGTTTCCTCGTCGAGGTTTATAAAAGAATAGAAAGAATTCTTAATTAGTGTTAGGTTTATGGGTTTAGCCTTGAACCCAATCGGTTATTTACGAATACGTGAACCAGTTATTCAAATTCGCACTCAAAGGTAGGGCATTTCCACCCGAAATAGAGGCCTTAAGACTGGATAGTACTGTATTTCCAACTCCTATTCCTCGAGTGTGTAAAATATATCTCTTTTCACCATCTATATAATTTATGAGACATATATATGCATTACGATTGGGGTCATATTCAATACTTGCTACTTTACCGATAATATCCATTTTATTCCGTCGGAAATCGATCTTTCGATACAAACGTTTGTGACCACCCCCTCTATTTCTAGAGGTTATAATTCCTCTGTTATTCCGTCCGTTTTCTGAATTCCTACCATAAGTTAATCTTCTATTAGGTTTACATCTGGTTACGCCTTCAAAAACTGAAATGGACCGATTCCGTGTTCCCGGCGTGTAAGCTTTGTATAATCAGATACCCATAATTCTCTTTCCTTCTTTTATTTTATTCAGTTTATAATTCTTTTCTTTTTAAGATTATTCATTCAAAAAGAGTGGAATAGAATAATTCTTTTTAAGTGTAATGATCATCCTTTTATTTTTAGAATGTCCGGAATATTTGAATGTTTTTCCCCTCCGCTTTTTTTTATTTGGAAGCCGATGACTATTCATACCTTTTATTCTTACATTGAAAAATTGTTCAATCCAAGATTTTATTTCAGTTTTATTTGATCGTATAATTACATCAAAAGTATATTGATTTCACTGCAATAAACGAATAGTTTTTTCAGTAAGTACTTGATTTTTCAAAATATTCATAATACTTTTTTTTTCAATGTTATTAAAGAATCTTCCCCATTGTTTTTGAATCTATATTCAACCCTTCCTTTTTAGTCCTGTATAGTTTTTATCAAATTTTTTTGTGAGAAATTGAATTATTCCCATTACATTATTAAGTTTCATTCTTTACCTAATTATCACTTCTTTGCATCCAACAGGAGTTGAACCTGTGAATTCGCCAATTATGAGTTGGGTGCTTTAACCGTTCAGCCATGGATGCTGCTTACTATTATTTATAACTTATATATAATAATTGAATTGAAGAAAATAATCTACGTAGAGTGGCCCTATGCTAACTAGGATCTCTTCTCTTATCATATGTTCCAGACTTCAGATCTTCTTTTGTTACGCAAAAATGCTCCTCCTGAGAGTTTGAAAGAACCAAAGACTTTCTAGTTCCATTCGCGAGAAACGAGAAGTCTTTCAATTCCTAAAGGTGCAATGCAAGATCTCCTGCCGAGGATTCGAACCTCTATGCTTCTTCTTATTCTAGCACCCGATTTTAAATCTAGCGTGTCTACCGTTTCACCATCGAGGTTTTACTCTACCTAGGACCTATTTCTTTATTCTAGCAGAGTCTATTAGGAAAACTAGTAGGGAAAGAGATCATGGTTGGTGTTGCGTTGCTTGTTGAATAGAACCGTAATTCTATTCCATCAATCTCCACCTGTCAAGCTTTCTTGATATAGATCCTTGCAGTTTCAAACCTAGGGAGAAGCAGATTGAGTAAGTGACTATAGAGTAGTCTATTACAAATTCAACCCTACCTCGTATGGAGAGATGGATGGTTTATTAGACCAAATCCTTAAGCATGTTAAGGAAGAGAGTGATTGGATTGGTTGTACAGTATTGATTTTATATTCATTTTATAGAACAGGTTAGAGATACAATGTTGAAGATGGAAATTGAGTACATTTATGTATGATATAGAACTAATGAATTAACAGAATAAACTATATGAGATGATCATTAAGCAATTGGTTCTAAGAATGAAAGCTACAATTGTAGTTGACTACCGTGCGCACCAACAGACATATTGAACCTGCGGGTTATTCGTGTATAATATAAAGTTTACTAGATCCATTAATGATATGAATCCATGATTTATTGAAAATGACTTAATCGTATTTAACACTTTCCATTAGGAGATAGTTGGATGCTTGGAATATTAATATTGCAGAGGATTGAACAATATCATACATACTCTTTGGAAATACTTCTATTTCATCTGAAATAAACGAGTCATCATCTTTCTGACAAAAAGAATCATATTCTACTTTCGAAGCGTAGATTCCAATATTATGGCAGAGTTGGTTCTATCGATCCTAGTATCGGTATTGAATAAGTGTCCCCGATAATTGGAATTACAAAATCATCTCAGATTCCGTTTATATTATAGATCTTGCATCTAGTATTTTCAGCATCGCTGAGAGGAAGAAAGAGAAAAGTAGAGCAATGCTGGAAGATATTAGTCATTTGGTCTCAAAGAAAGTTGGTGGACGAAGAGAGTACCACACGAAGATTGAATTATACCCTCTCAACTGGGCTCTCAATTTCTTACAGAGTACCTATCACTTTTATACCAGGACCTCTTAGAACCATCCTATTTATACCCTGAAAGACGCTCGCTATTAGATTCCCAAAGACTTGAAAGAACAGCATAAGAAGAGAGTGTAGGTCGGTCAAGAAAAGGATTGAGAAACCAATATGGACAATAAATACAATTCCAATAGCTATCCTTGGATTGGCTATTGGAACAAGGAATAGAAGAGAGGCAATGAGAGAGACTCCGTTTAATACTATCAATATCATAGAATTGGAGCAAGAACAAAGAGAAAGAAGTGAACAATTCAATGCCAATAAATGAGGTCAATCTCCGAGTTAACTGGGAAATCCTATTACGATGAATGGTTCATACAGTATCGGTTCTTCCAATAAGAATACGAGAACTCCCCTCCAAATAGAGTTGGGATGATCAAATATGGTTCTTCCAAGAAATATCAGGAAAACAAGACATTTCCCGAGGTTCAATTAATAATAATTCTTTGAAGACTACTAAAAGTTTTCTATTTCGATTGCGAGGAGTATCAAATGCTTATGAACCCTCTGATCGAGATAATACCAGGGTGGAGATTTCCCAAATTCAAAACAGCGTGGAGAGGTTGGGGAGGTCCCTTGTCTCTCCATTCCCAATCTATTTGAATGATAAAGACAATAAGATAATCGTTCTACGATTCTACTTTCTAGAGCACAAGGAGAAAGACTATTCAATAACAAAAGGAAGAAAGATATATCGGCAGTATCTTTCACAGGAGCTTATTGCACTGGCAAAAAGACTCCATTATTTCATGTGACACGTTGAAATGGGTCTAGAATAGGGTATTCTTTGTAATCTCAATAATGGGATCTATTAATATACCTAATAAGGTTGATGCTAGGACACAAATGATCATAGTTATTTCAATGGAACTCTTCGAAATTGAAGTAGATGAAGAGACTAATGGATCCTGTATGTAAATTGTTGATGTGTCACTATTTCCAGTGAACATTAACTTAATTATCTTTGGATAATAATATATAGAAATGACACTTGTAATGAGCGCTATCATAACTAATGAGTACAAACCAGCTTTCCATCCATGCCAAAAAAGATATAGCTTCCCGAAGAAACCTGCTAATGGAGGGATACCCCCCAGGGATAGTAAACATAGAACTAGAGAGAATGTTAGAACAGGATCCTTCGTGTATAATCCCGCATAGTCCCTAATATTATCAGTTCCGGTTCGTAAACTAAATAAAGTGATACAAGCAAAAGTTCCGAGATTCATGAATATATAAATAAACGTATAGGTTATCATACTTGCATATCCATTATCAGGATCTGCAGCAAGTACTCCAATCATAATATATCCAATTTGGCTTATAGAGGGATATGCTAACATACGTTTCATGCTTATTTGAGTAACAGCGATTAGATTTCCCAATATCATGCTAAAAATAGCTAATATTCCTAAAGCAATATGCCATTCACCAGATAGATAGGAGAAAATAATATGGAAGATTCGTGTAAATAGAGCTAGAGCTGCTACTTTAGAAGTAACAGAAAAAAAAGCAACAACTGGTGTAGGAGAGTCAGAGTCGGAAAGAAGATTCTYGATCTTACCGCTCATTCAGAACCGTGCATGAAATTCTTACTTCACACGGCTCCTAGTTCATAAGAGATTTCTTCCTATTATTGCTCTTAGAACCTTCCTCGTGTATGTTTCAGATCTACTTCTTCTCTTTCTCAATAATTCAATATTGAGTACTAATTGTTTGTTAGCTTCTCGAGGAATCCTTTCTCATTCATTTAGAGTCTCCATCCATTTTTTAATCTCTCCATTTCTCTATTCCAAAACCAAAAAGAGATACAGGAAAAGATAGGGGAATATAAGAAAGATATTAGACAGGAGAAAAAGAATATGATTTTCTTCGTTCTTAACAGGCATGATATTATTATCTTGGGGCGATTTCTTTCGTTGACGAATGCTTTTACTATACCTACAGCCCCTGAAGGATTGAAACTAGTTGAATTTACATTTTCAGAAAAGAACAATCCTCTTATATAGATAATAGATAAGATATTCTTTTCGTTACATCATCTATTCATTCTTCGTGACACCTACCCCTAATAAATGAATTTTGAAAAGAATTAAGAGATAGAAAGGGAAAGAAAAGGGCTCTTTATTCTATTTTGTACTTTTCTCTTCACTCTGTTCTACCTTCCTTATGTGAAACAATTCAAGTGTTTCTCACAGATTTATGGGATTTATGGTAAGAGTTAGTCATTCATGCAAATGGTGATTTGGAGAGGTTCCTATCCTCTTCACATGTCTGTAGGATATTATACAAAAGCCAATCAATTATTCTAAGAGAATTTAGAATGAGTCGATTTTCTTCCTCGAACGAATCACACTCCTTCATATACATCAGGAGTCCATTGATGAAATGGAACTAACGAAAGCTTAAAACCCATTCCTACGACAATAAACGTGATAGAAATATAGATTCCAATAGAATTATACATTTCAGTAGATACAAGTCCATCCACTATCTTATAGAGTTGAGTCTCTCCACCGGATAATCCGTATAATAAAGAGAAACCATAAACTAAAATGGACGAACTTGCTCCACCCATTAATAAGAACTTCATCGTCGCTTCATTAGATCTTATATCCTTTTTCATGTATCCCGATAATAGGTAAGAAGATAAGCTTAAACACTCTAAGGCTACAAAAATAGTTACCGAATCATTTGCACAACATAGAAACATTCCCCCTAAACCTGCAGTTAATATGAATAATAAGAATTCTGTGAAAGCTGTTTTTGTACATCGTATGTAATCAACGGATAGTAACACGGATAATAATGAACAGATCAAGATAAGTAGTCTGAAGATGTTGTTAAAGGTGTTGATTTGGAGATTGGCGTAAGCAATCGGAACAGATCCTGTTTCCCATTGACCCAACAAGAGTATTATGCTAGTGACTAAGGATGTTAATGAGATTCGGTGAAGCAGAAGTGTATCTTTTCCTTTAGATACTGAATCAATAATAACGATTACTATTAGGCTGATAATCAAACTACATTCTGGAAGAATTGATGAATTACCATAGAAGAGAAAAGGATCAATATTTTTCATAGTATAAATCAAGGTGATATTTAGAAATAGAGTCATTCTTCTCGTATTTAGTCGACGAGTCAACCAATTATTGAAATTGTTCTATATCTCGGAAATCATAGCATCTCAATATTCTTGTTCAACCAATGAGTAATATTTACAGAAATCTTTAGGTAAATGAATGGAAAAAGAAGTATATATGTATAGACTTTTTCCTTCTAAGATAGTTGAGAAATAAGTCATATTACTATTCTAGATTCTTCGTTGTTATGTCTTAGATACTTTTCTTTTTTCATTATCTAATTTCTGCTTATCCATATCTTTCTAGCGTATTTTGATTCCCAATACCCTGCGCTCTATAAGAAAAGGTCTCAATCCACAAAAAAAAAAAAAAAAGATTGTGGATTGAGACAAACCTAAAACTAACGGAAATGGGCAAAAGCCTTGTTAGCTTCCGCCATCTTGTGAGTCTCCTCTTTCTTTCGTACGGCACTACCATAATTTCTGGCAGCATCCATTAATTCATCACTCAACCTTAAAGCCATACTTCGACCTGAGCGCTTTYGACACGCGATTAATAACCATCGGATAGCCAAAGCTTTTCCTTCTGCAGGTACTACTTCAACGGGAACCCGATAAGTCGATCCACCTACACGTTTGGATTCTGTTACTATATCGGGAGTTACCCTACGTATTGCTTGTCGTAGAACAGATAGTGGATTCCTGTTTGTTTTTTCCTTAATCCGCTTCATGGCCTGATAGAGAATCTGATAAGCTAGTGATTTTTTGCCATCCTTAAGGATACGATCAACCACCATATTTACTAATCAATTGCGATAAATTGGATCCGATTCTATATTTCTCTTTTTGTTCACTACATTGCTCCGATTTAAAATGGGTTTGCGGATGTGTCAGATTTCAATCCTATCCTAATCAACGGTATCTTATCATCTTATTTTGGCTTCTTCACTCCATATTGTAGGGTGGATCCGCCGGTTAGTCGAGGATCTCCCTCCAAGCTGTACGTACGACTTTCATCGAATACAGCTTTCCATATGATTCAATAGAGAGAGTATTGAAGGAATTTCCAATTGCTTCAGTGAATCATATTTACTCGTTATATATTGAGTATCCGTTTCCCTTCCATTATCTTAAGAGTAGAAGAAAAAGAATCTTGTATTTCATTTATCTTACTAAGAATATCCGTAGGTTTATTAATCCAATTACCAAAAGCAAAATCTTTTATGAATCTTTCTAATTGTAGTCCGAACCCGTTCTAAGAGAGAGGAGACATCTGAAGATTCTATGGATAAAAAGGAGTCCGGGTGAGACTCAACCTGCTAGAATGTAATGTGTAATACCTTAGATACTAAGTTGTTTGACACGAATAGATAGATAATAATCAATCTCTGTAATGGCAGGCTTTGGTCCCCTGTCAATAATTTTATTATACTATCGGGTCAGCTATCCATTTAACATATCAGAAAATTGATACGGAATCATTGCGATGATACAAGTTATGACAATGTTCTACAACGCACTAGAACGCCCTTTTTTACGATCCTTTACTCCTACAGCATCTAAAGTTCCTCTAACGATATGATATCTCACACCAGGTAAGTCCTTAACCCTTCCGCCTCTTACAAGGACCACAGAATGTTCTTGCAAATTATGACCAATACCTGGTATATAAGCCGTTACCTCGAACTTCGAGGTTAATCGAACTCTGGCGACTTTTCGTAGGGCAGAGTTAGGTTTTTTTGGTGTAGTTGTGGAATAGTTGACAGATAAGTTAGTTTCAATGTCACTCTACAGAACCGTACATGAGATTCCCACCTCATACGGCTCCTCGTCATTCAATTTCTATTTTGATTTCCATTAAGGATCTATATTCAATATAGAAGGACAAATCTTTTTATTCTCTCTTCAGTTGTTCCTTGGTACAGAAGAATTTTTAAAAGAATTCCGATACCCCATTTGCTTCTTTTCAACCCTCGTCTACTTTTTGTTTTTATTCCTTCCCCTTCTGTCCATATTTTATCAATTGACTTACTAATCTATTGAAGTATCATTAATCAGTAGTAAGTTAAGGAATGAGGAGATTCTGTTTTGCCTTTGAGTTACTAGAAGCAAACAGATATTCATCAATAGGTTCAGTACTGAAAAATCCTGTATTTATTCCACATTTTGATACTCTAAATACTGATTCCAAATAGTTAGTATCGAATGGAAAATAAAAAGAATCTAGAAATAATCTCTTGAAAGACCTTTCTGTTTTCCAAAACTATCAAATTAACAATGGTAATAATGTTCATTTCGTTTCATTTCAATATGATCGAGTGGATTAATAAACAAAACAGGGATGAAATGGAAAGAGAATAAAGAGATACATAATAGAGAATATAGAAATCCGATGGGTAGATTTGCTAATAAGCTCCTTGTTCTGCTTTCACTGAAATACCATTAAATAGGTCAAATATACAGGAGATTGACGGGTTAGTATAAGCTTATCCATGTTATTAATCACCATTGAAAAAGGAATCCATTCTTAAAAGAGCTTTGATTTGATTTGGCTTTCGTTCTTTCGTTTGTTGCGACGAGGCTATCTGAGAGGGGTTCAGTAACCTATAAGGATATCTATCTCTATCAGATAGGATCTGATGACTGCGTAAGGCCTGTTAATAGCAATCAGGTTGAAATGGCAATAGCCAAAAAAACCAGGGATGTATACGGAAAAGAAAGAACTTTTTTAGCTCGGGGATTTTGGCTCGGTTAGCCCATTTCGTGATGATCTGTTGACAAAAGTCCTACATCTCGTTTCCTACCTTTTTCGTGAACCCTAAATTGGGTTCTGTGGGAAGAAGATTGTATCATAAGAGCTTAAAGGGGTCAAGCTTTGTTACTACTAATGCATGACACAGATTCTGCTAATTCGGTTGTATTCTAACGTTGAAATAAATGACGAGGACGAATATTTGTTTATACTTGTAATGAATGCTAATCTAATGCTAATTGAAAATGGGTTTAGTAATATCAGTTGCATATCCCGTTTTGGTAGGGTGCCAATTGACTAATCTGATATAGTTAGAGGTTGGATAGGGTTAACAACTAGACTAGGTACACGGGTAAACTTTAATCTCCCTAATCCTAAGATAGAGAACCCATAGGTAATATCTCTGATGATAGAGAAAAAAAGACTTTGTTTCAACTCTGTATTTCTTTCCGTTTTTCTCCTTTCAACAATGAATAGGGAATCTTCTGTATTGGTCTTCCATTAAAATACATCGTGGGAGAAACATCTTCCTCGAGTATGATTCGTTCAATTTTGTAAGTTCCCCTTCTCGTGATCCTTTGATAGAAGAGTAGCAAAGAGAGTAGGGATATAACTCAGCGGTAGAGTGTCACCTTGACGTGGTGCGAGTCATCAGTTCGATCCTGATTATCCCTAGGTCGACTTTTTTGGATTTGTATGATATGATATTTTGATTGTCTGATCTCATCCTCTTGGGTTGGTGATTCCTTCCTTGG